AGATTTGTGCCAAAAAGGCCAACTGTGCCAACTGTCCCTCCAACTGTCCCTCCAACTGTCCCTCCAACTGTCCCTCCAACTGTCCCTCCAACTGTCCCTCCAACTGTGCCAAAAAATCCAGGAAAATATGTGCCAAAAAATCCAGGAAAATATGTGCCAAAAAATCCAAGAAAATATGTGCCAACTGTGCCTCCAACTGTGCCTCCAACTGTGCCTCCAACTGTGCCTCCAACTGTCCCAAAAAATCCAAATGTAACAAAAAATCCAACTGTAACAAAAAATCCAACTGTGCCAAAAACTCCAAGACAATATGTGCCAAAAACTCCAAGACTGCCAAGAAATACAATAAGATTGATCCCACGTAAACCCCCAAGAAGAGGTATGCGACGGCCACGTAAAATTAAACATCGAATACTGAAAGGAGTTATTTACGTTCGAGCAAGTTTTCGCAATACCATTGTTACTGTTACAGATATACGGGGACAAGCGGTTTATTGGTCTTCTGCCGGTGCTTGTGGATTCAAAAACACAAAAAGACGTTCACCATTTGCTGCTCAGACTGCGGCAGAAAATGCTATTGGTACATTAATGGATCAAGGTCTTCTGAAACAAGCAGAAGTTAAGATAAGTGGCCCTGGTCCGGGGAGAGATCCAGCATTACGAGCCATTATTAGAAGTGGTGTACTATTGACTTATATACGTGACGTAACTCCTATGCCACATAACGGATGTAGACCTCCCAAAAGGAGACGTGTGTAATAATTGAATGAATTTCAAGAAAAAGAAATAAATAATTAAATTATCTATTCAAATAATATTATGATTCAGGATGAAATTTCAGTGTCTATTAAGATTAAGAAACCACAATTGAAGTGCGTCGAATTCAGAGTAGACAGTAAGCGTCTTCATTATGGCCGTTTCACTCTATCTCCGCTTCGCAAAGGTCAAGCTAATACAATAGGTAGTGCAATAAGAAGAGTTTTACTTGGAGAAGTAGAAGGAACATGTATCACACGTGCCAAATTGCAAAACATAAAACATGAATATTCTGTCATAATAGGTATTGAAGAATCGGTACATGAAATTTTGATGAATCTAAAAAAAATTGTACTTAGAAGTGATGTGTACGGAATGCGAGAAGGGTCTATCCATATTGTTGGACCAAAAAAAGTAACCGCTCAAGATATCATATTACCACCTTCTGTGAGAATAATTGATAATACACAGCATATAGCTAGCATAAACAAATCAATTACCTTAGATATATCATTAGAAATTGAAAAAGGCCGCGGATATATTATTCAAAATCCAAATAATTCTCAGGATGGAATTTTTCCTATTGATGCTGCCTTTATCCCTGTTCAAAATGTAAATTATAGTATTCATTCCTATTGGAGCGAAAATGAAATACAAGAAATCCTTTTTCTTGAAATATGGACGAATGGAGGAGTAACTCCTAAAGAGGCACTTTATGAAGCTTCTCGGAATTTGATCGACTTTTTCCTTCCTTTTCTGCGTTCAGAGGAAGAGAACATCGATGGAACAAACAGTATAAGTGATAATAGAACTTTTTCCTTACCTCTTTCGCATATATCGACCGATACAAAGATAATCTTTTCCAACCAAATATATATTGACCAATTAAACTTCTCTACTAGGATATATAACTGCCTCAAAAAGGCCAATATACATACATTATCGGACCTCTCAAATTACAGTCGAGAAGATTTGATGAAAATTAAACACCTCGGGGAACAATCTGTCAAAGAAATATTGGAATTTATACGAAATATTGGAATTGATTCACCCGGAAATCGGGTTTAGGTTCATGAAATAGTTCCATTTCATCTCTCCATTAATTCCTTTTTTCTAAGTTCTTCTTGAAATCCATAAAATATATTTGAAATATATCTGACAAAATATATCTAGGGAGAGATCATTTGTATTGAAGCAACTACTCCCTAGATATAGATAGGAACAAAAGATTTCTTTCCAGATTAAGATATTCTATAATTAGGTCATAATTGGAAAAGACCTAGAGTTAAAGATTCATCGATAGGTAACGTTGCCCCAATACCTAACCAAATAGCTACTGCGGTACCGATTAAGAATACTGTTGTAGCTACTGGACGACGAAATGGATTTTGAAATTGATTCACATTCTCTAAGAAAGGTACTATCAATAGTCCTGCAGGTACTGAAGCCATTAAAAGGACACCTAATAATTTATTAGGTACTGTACGAAGTATTTGAAATACGGGGAAAAAATACCATTCGGGTAATATTTCCAAAGGAGTTGCAAATGGATTTGCCGGTTCACCAATCATTGATGGTTCTAGAACCGCTAAACCTACGGTACAGGCAATAGTACCTGAAATTACTACTGGAAAAATATATAAAAGATCATTGGGCCAAGCCGGTTCTCCATAATAATTATGTCCCATGCCTTTAGCTAATTTAGCCCTTAATACAGGATCATTCAAGTCAGGTTTCTTTGTTATTGGGATAAGTAGATTTTTATGAATCTATCCCCCGGAAGAACCGGACATGCCAATTTAAATCATCCGGCTCGAGCAATAACTTAATTAAAAAGGATGAAGGGCGTATCGTAAGAATACGAATAAGAATTCTATACCATTCTTGATAGATTAAGTGCTCAGTATCCAAGTAAGCTCACAAATTCGATCATGATGAATATGCCTTTTGGACCATCTTATTCCTTGTAATCCGTGTTTATCCCGACCTCCACAATTTTTTTTGCATACAAGGTATTGACTTGTTACTGATCCGGCCTTTCTCCTTCCTTAGACTCCTTCTTTTACTCCGATAGTTTACTCTATTGAAATGCAAGGGAAATGCATGCATTTTTACTACTATGAAAAGGAACGAATAACTTATAAGTTATATTATGTTATCACCATTACCTGGATTTCACGGAGCCTAATTCGGATTCGATCATAGAAATAACTCTCTTGGAACGTAACAAAGTTATACCCAGGTTCTAAACTTCCTATTTTTGGGAAGAAAATTGGGACAGAGACACATTTTATTAATCTTGTATATGGCAGATCGAAGAATGTTTCTGCACGGCCTAAGCAATAATTCAAGTCACACACTCCCATAATCCATTTTCTCCATCTGAGATGAGTATCTACTTCAATTCTTTGTATTAGATACAGAATACTTACGAATTGAAAGGATAAATCCGAGAAACACAGTTTCTTATTTCCATATTTCCAATAAGAAATATTTGCGGCAATGATATATCGTTACTAAAGTTTTGAATACTCCTTATCTATATTTCCTTTCTATAAAGGACCTGAAATACCCTGCTTGCGGATCATTAGAAAGTGCATTGACATAAATACAGCAGTAAGAAGGGGTAATATAAAAGTGTGTAAACTATAAAAACGGGTCAAGGTAGATTGACCCACACTAACGCTTCCGCGTAATAACTCTACCAAAGGAGATCCTATTAAAGGAATGGCCTCAGGCACACCGGTCACAATTTTGACCGCCCAATAACCAATTTGATCCCAGGGCAAAGAATAACCGGTTACACCGAAAGATACGGTTAGTACAGCTAGAATTACACCCGTAACCCAAGTTAATTCGCGAGGTTTTTTGAATCCACCCGTGAGATAAACACGGAATACATGCAAGATCATCATTAGAACCATCATACTTGCCGACCATCGATGGACCGATCGGATTAGCCAACCGAAGTTTACTTCAGTCATTATGTATTGAATAGAAGCAAAAGCTTCTAGAACAGTGGGACGATAGTAAAAAGTCATAGCAAAACCAGTAGCTACTTGTACCAAAAAACAAGTAAGTGTGATCCCTCCTAGACAATAAAATATATTCACATGAGGAGGAACATATTTACTGGTTATATCATCCGCAATCGTCTGAATCTCGAGACGCTCTTCGAACCAATCGTATACTTTATTGAGATAGGTAAAGTTAAATTCCCCCCCTGAAAACCGTACATGAGAATTTCCTTTCATACGGCTTAAACAAGAACACCCAAATACCTTTTTGAACAAAGTTATATCGTTTGTAAAATATGAAAATATTTCCTAATTCCTTAGGAATATGAAGGAAAAATATTCAGAAGAATAATAGATTATTTTTACAATAAGAAGTAAGAAGGATTTCATAGTGCTCAAATTTCAAGTCGGCTCATTCTAAATAGAATCGCTATAGGCCTTTTGAACAATCTTTTATCCTATTCGTGATCACCTAGAGAGCAACGTATGGACGATCAATAGGAATTATCTTGTCGAGATCTCAATAGATGAATCAATCTAAACCTAAGATTTCAATTTTACCCCGATGATTTTTTTATACCCAAAAGGTTTTATGGGTTATAACCTTTCCATTTCATTGTTACTCACTCAATGAAATATAATAACTAATAAAAATGAGATACTATCTGATTCTTCAGTTAAAGTCAGCATAAAAAAGAGGAGGAAAGATCCCTCAATTTATGATCATACTGCTTTCAAATTATTTTAAGCCTGGTCACGAGGTATGAATAGCAGGTATAAACCATAGTTCAGATTTTATTTAATGTTTATTATATACCTCGTGCTCTGACTATTAACTATTGGATCAATATTCAACGAGGTAGGAGGACCATCTTTGTGAAGACAACAGACCGGTCTTCTGTACTAGAAGAGAGATCAATTTTAACAAGTCGCACACCCATATTCCAAAAATCCTTAAATAAAAGTAATTGTAATTACACGATCAAACTACCGGAATGTAATAACCTAAAAAATCAAGCTATTCAAAAGCTTGCCTTACTTAGTTCTTTTTTCTTTTGGATGAGCTCGGGATCGGGGCAGATCTTCCAGATATCTCTAGACCCAACTAACTGGAATTCCATCCAATAAAACGGATGAATTATAAATCTCTGAAATAATAGATAAGAATACTGCAAATAGAGCCATTGCAGTACCCATGAAAGGAGCAGTTCCCCATCCGGGAGCTACTTTACCAGATTCTGTATTAAGTGGTTTTAAATAATTTCCTACACTAGTTCGTATTGGTCCGGTTCTGGAAGTATCATCAACGGTCTGTGTAGCCATAAAAACTATAGTATTGGTTGAGATCTATTAACTTTGTATACTATTATAATACATATACATATATAGGATTACCTACCAATGGAAACTGCAACCTTAGTCGCTATCTCCATATCTCGTTTACTTGTTAGCTTTACTGGTTATGCCCTATACACCGCCTTTGGGCAACCCTCTGAACAACTTCGAGATCCTTTTGAAGAGCACGAGGACTAATTGAAAGAATGACCTTCCCGATCAGGAAGGTCATTCTTTGATTATAAGAAGGAGGATTCGGAAAAGAAAATTATTTTTCTCCTCTATCCGGAACTTTGGGGGGTTCTCGGAAGAAAATAGCGAAAAATATTATCCCTAAGGTCGACACCAAAAGGAATGTATAAACCAATGCTTCCATAGATTCTATCGTAGTTTGCAATTATGGAGATAGCTTTCGTACTAATTAAAACATTTTTCAGAAAGAAAATAAAATGTAATCAAAAGATTTTGAATCTATCTTTGTTATTGAGAATAAATATTCACTGAGATGGAATCTATCGATATTGATTATCGATCGGAGTAATGCTATATTATACAACTTTTATACAACTTGTCTTTTAGTAGTTGGATCTCCCAGTTTTTGGAATGCCCCAAATTCTACTTGGGCATCCAAATCCGGGTCAATACCAGCGAAAACATCTCTGAATAGGGTTCTAGCACCATGCCAAATGTGTCCAAAAAAGAAAAGAAGAGCAAATGTAGCATGTCCAAAAGTAAACCAGCCCCTTGGGCTACTTCGAAAAACACCGTCGGATTTCAAAGTAGCACGATCTAATTCAAAAATTTCACCTAATTGTGAACGTCTAGCATATTTTTTGACTATAGCAGGATCACCAAAACTGACTCCGTCAAGTTCACCACCATAGAACTCAACAGTTACACCTACTTGTTCAACACTATACTTTGATTCTGCTCTCCTAAAAGGAACATCAGCTTTCACAATTCCTTCTTCATCTACTAGAACGACTGGAAACGTTTCGAAAAAGGTAGGCATACGACGTACAAAAAGCTCATGTCCCTTTTTGTCTTTGAAGATAGGATGTCCTAACCAACCAACAGCAATTCCATCTCCATTGTCCATCGCACCCGCCCTGAATAACCCCCCTTTAGCTGGATTATTCCCAATGTAATCATAAAAAGCGAGTTTATCAGGAATTTTTGACCAAGCTTCTGATAGACTTAGATTATCGGCCAGACCGGCACGAACCCGTCGATCTATTTCTTGTTGGAAGTATCCCTGATCCCACTGGTAACGAGTGGGACCAAATAATTCAATCGGAGTAGTTGCGGAACCATACCACATTGTTCCAGCCACAATGAAAGCTGCAAAAAAAACAGCAGCAATACTGCTGGATAGGACAGTTTCAATATTCCCCATACGTAATCCTTTGTATAAACGTTGAGGAGGACGAACACTGAGATGGAATAGACCTGCTAATATACCCAATATACCTGCTGCAATATGATGAGAAGCTATTCCTCCCGGAACAAAAGGATCAAAACCTTCAGCTCCCCACGCCGGATTTACAGGTTGTATTTTTCCAGTTAGTCCATAGGGATCAGACACCCATATTCCAGGGCCATACAAACCCGTTACATGAAACGCTCCGAATCCGAAACAAGCTGCTCCTGAGAGAAATAAATGAATTCCAAAAATCTTAGGCAAATCTAAAGAGGGTTTTCCCGTGCGATCATCACAGAATACGTCTAGATCCCAATATACCCAATGCCAGATAGCTGCTAAAAAGCACAAGCCAGAAAACACAATATGTGCCCCGGCCACACCTTCATAACTCCAAATACCTGGATTAGATACAGTTTCTCCGGTTATACTCCATCCACCCCACGAATCCTTTATTCCTAAACGAGTCATGAAAGGTATAACGAACATACCTTGTCTCCACATTGGATCAAGAACAGGATCGGATGGGTCGAAAACTGCTAATTCGTAAAGAGCCATTGAACCGGCCCAACCAGAAACTAGAGCTGTGTGCATTATATGTACAGCGATTAAACGGCCAGGATCATTCAATACGACGGTATGAACACGATACCAAGGCAAACCCATTAAAATACCCCTTTATCAGAAAAAGTAGACACTATGTAACTTTATCGCATTAGATAAGATTATGCTGTGGAGTTAGACCTTTATCTCAAAGGTGAACATCTATTCAAGAACATTAATGAAACAGTTTAAAAATTAATTATGTTCAATATAGCAATGAGAAGCGGATATATTTTATCATTTATATGTACCAATATACAATGTGGAAATTGGTCCCATTTATATTCAGTAAAATAAAAATAAATTAGGTTTTTTATGAATAAAGGCAGGACCGCTGGTCCTATCGCTCATTTAGATTTATAATCTATCTTTGTTAATATAGATAAATATTTAAGATATTTGTTTTATGATAAATCCCAACTTGCCCTCCGTTTTCGTACCTTTGGTAGGCTTGTTTTTTCCGGCAATTACAATGGTTTTTCTTTATTTCTATATTCAAAATGACGAGATTTTGTGAATCCGATCCAATCAGATCTCATAAATAGGGTTCAATCTTTCAATCGTAGAACACTCTATATTTATTGTTGGATAATATAACATTAAAATCGAACAAAATAGATCTGAATAGATATTCATCTTTATTTAGATCTATTCATGAATAGATCTAAATGTACCGTATAGTGCATACATAATAGATAGAATCGATAGATAGAATATGGATGTATATGATATATATAGACATATTTTTATATTCATATTAGAAAATATACACGTGTGTAAATGAATAAGTCTTTCTTACTTTAATAAGATGTGTACATATACATTTATAGAGATTAGTATTTATACTCGACTGATGCAATGAAGTATTGTTTTTACAATCGATAAGCTAAGGACCAATTTCATTCAAAAAAAAAAAGCACACATAAAAAATAGCATAGGAAAAGAGTATGAAAAAAATCGCTATAGATATTTCATTTTATACCGAGATACTTATATGTATATGGCTATTATAATAGCTAATTTATGAGAGTGACTTTGGGAGTCAAAAGAGTAAGTGTTTGGTCACTCTTTCAACTTAAATAGGACGCAATTTGTTATGGATCGTCGATCCAAATGGCTCTGGATAGAGCCCATAACAGGGGCTCGAAAGATAAGCAATTTATTTTTTGCTTTTATCCTTTTTTGGGGCTCACTAGGATTTTTATTGGTCGGAATTTCAAGTTACCTTGGCAGGAACCTGATACCTTTATTGTCATCTCAGCAAATACTTTTTGTTCCACAAGGAATTGTAATGTGTTTTTATGGTATTGCAGGTCTGTTCATTAGCTCTTATTTATGGTTCACAATTTTGTGCAATGTGGGTAGTGGCTACAATAAATTTGATGAAAAAGAAGGAATTGTATGTCTTTTTCGTTGGGGATTTCCCGGAAGAAATCGTCGTATTTTCCTCCAATTTCTTATGAAGGATATTCAGTCGATAAAAATGGAAGTTCAAGAAGGTATTTTCCCTCGTCGTGTTCTTTATATGGAAATAAAGGGCCAACAAGACATCCCTTTAACTCGTAATTTGACTCTGCGTGAAATGGAACAGAAAGCTGCCGAATTAGCCCGTTTTTTGCGTGTATCCATTGAAGGATTTTAAATGGGGGGAGTCTTCTCCAACACCCAAACGAATAAATTTCGATATTACATTTGTCTGGAGGAGGAGAAAGATCATACAGTCAGTTGATTTACACCAACACGAAATGGTACTTATAGAAGCATACCGGCATTCTTCGGCAGTTCGCAAAACACTCCATATCAGTCTTTATCTTTAGAGAGGGCCGAAAGATCCAGTAGACGGATATGACATCTCAAAAGGATACAATTAATTACTATTAATATAGTCTTTCTGAATACATTTTTTTTTACATAGACGTACGAAATTTATGATTTCATCTCCTATACCTGCCAAGGCCTTTTGGAGTGCAGAATTAGTATTATTAGACTAAATTTATTGAATAGATGTATATGGCTCCTATCCCGTAAGTTAGTTTTATCTCTTGTGCTAATCAACATCGATCCCTTTAATTCAATAAGAAGGTCTTTTTTTGAAGACTTATGTTACTTGAAGCGATTCTTCCTTCGGGAAAATCGTCAAGTCAGATAATAAAAGAATGAATAGAAAATTAGTTAGTCCAGATCAAAGCAATTTCAAATGGTTGATCCGGCTGGGAACAATATCCTTTTTACTCTACTTCTCATTGGGAGCAAACCATCCCTTATCCGAAAGATATTATCTCTCGGGGTCGAAGAATTACGCACTATATCATTATATGGATCCTATACCTCGTTCTATAATTCAGACTTTGTTCAGATTTCGGACAGAGCTAACAAGCCAATCGAGTTCGTTATCGATTCACGAATTGGAAGTGGCCAAATATAAAGCATTAGCTTCTCTGCAATATCTTGCATGTTTAGTACTACTGCCTTGGGGAATTTCAATTTCATTACAGAAAGGTTTGGAGTCTTGGGTTACAAATTGGTGGAATACTGGTCAATCCAATAAAATATTTGATTATCTACAAGAAGAAAACGTTTTAGTAAAATTTGAGAAAATAGAAGAACTATTCCTGTTAGAAAGAATGGTGGAAGATTATTCGGAAACGCATTCACAAGATCTTTGTATAGAGATGCAGAAAAAAATGATCCAATTGGTCAAAATATATAATCAAGATTGTATCCAAATAATCTCACATTTACTAACAAACCTAATAGGTTTTGCTATTCTAAGTGTTTTACTCATTCTGGGTAAAAAGAAACTTGTAATTCTTAATTCTTGGATCCAAGAAGTCTTCTGTAGCCTAAGCGACACAATGAAAGCTTTTTCTATTCTTTTAGCAACCGATCTATGTATTGGGTTTCATTCGCCCCATGGTTGGGAACTTATGATCGATTTTATCTTCGAAAATTATGGATTTACCTATAACGAACGAATAATATCTGGTCTTATTTCAACTTTTCCAGTCATCTTAGACACAATATTCAAATATTGGGTCTTCCAACGTTTCAATCGCACATCTCCTTCACTTGTAGTAATTTATCATTCGATGAATGAATAACAAATCCACAATACAAATAAACATTTTTTGCCATTATTCATAATAAGCTAATTCTCTACCTTTTTTACTTTTTATTTAGAGCGATACTTCTTATTTTTTAACTTTGGGTTTAATATAATATAGTAGCAGAATTGCAGACAGGTAACTATGATAGCTACCTACTCCCATTTATTATTTAAACAAAAAATTTTGAACCAAAATTTGAACCATGCAAAATATAAATACTTATGAGGACTGGGTGAAAAAATGGATAACTCAATCAATTTCCGTATTGATCACGATACATATAGTGACTCGGACATCTATTGCGAATGCATATCCCATTTTTGCACAGCAAGGTTATGAAAATCCTCGAGAAGCGACCGGACGTATTGTATGTGCCAATTGTCATTTGGCTAAAAAACCTGTGGAGATCGAGGTTCCACAATCTGTGCTTCCCGACACCGTATTTGAAGCAGTCGTTAAAATCCCCTATGATAAGCAAATAAAACAGGTTATTGCAAATGGTAAGAAAGGAACTTTAAATGTAGGAGCTGTTCTTATTTTACCCGAAGGCTTCGAATTAGCTCCTCCGGATCGTATTTATCCTGAGATTAAGAAAAAAATAGGTGATCTTTATTTTCAAAACTATCGGCCCAATATAAAAAATATTATTGTAATAGGTCCTGTTCCTGGGCAAAAATATAGTCAAATTGTGTTTCCCATCCTTTCACCAAATCCTGCCACTAATAAAGAAGTTCACTTCCTTAAATATCCCATATATGTTGGTGGTAATAGAGGAAGAGGACAAATTTATCCCGATGGGAGCAAGAGCAACAATACAGTCTATAATGCTTCAGCAACGGGTAGAGTAAGTAAAATCGCACGTAAAGAAAAGGGTGGATATCAAATAACTATCGATAATACATCAGACGGTCGACAAGTGGTGGACTTTGTACCTCTGGGACCGGAACTTCTTGTTTCAGAAGGCGAATTAATCAAGGCGGATCAATCGTTAACGAATAACCCTAATGTAGGTGGATTTGGTCAGGAAGATGCAGAAATAGTACTTCAAGATCCTTTACGTGTTCAAGGTCTTTTATTATTCTTAGCATCTGTCATTTTGGCACAGATATTTCTGGTTCTTAAGAAAAAACAATTTGAGAAAGTGCAATTGGTCGAGATGAATTTTTAGTTGCAGAAATTTGTTATTTGTCAACCCTTAAGTGGACTGAAAGATATGTCCATCTTTAATAAGTAGTGACTCCGGAACAGACTTGTCTAACAGTACCCTAGTCATGTGCGACATCACATATTAATAATCCATGTCATCTTTTCTGATCTTCATCTATCATGTCCAAGACAAATGATAGAAACAAAAATAGAAGGAGGGAAAGAATTCAGCAGTCTTGGCTTACTATTCTCCCTGATCTTATTCCTTATCCTACTCTTTTTTGAAAAGGGAAATTTTTTCCGTTGTCTCGTGAAAGTAAGAGGAGCTCATTCATTTTCTAATTCCATTCCTCCATGTTGTACTTAAACTTCTGAGAAAAGGAGCAACAAAGGTAATATTGCTCATTGAGCAAATAGACATATTTTGCAAAGCAAACGTTTGAATGAAACGTTTCGCTTCTTTTCTTAGAACGATTTGTTCAGAGCAAAACTTGCTCTTAGAAATTAACAAATATTGAGAAACAGAAGAAACCAATTTGTTTTTGTTTGTAAAAACATTACAATTGGATCGATCCAATTCTCTATTATTATAAAATAATAGTCATATGATTTGTACGAATCGTACAATTGCGAATCTACAATACAAAGAGATTTATTTCGAAAATAAAGAAGAAAGATAAGACCTTATCCTTCTTGTTCAAAGAAGGATAAGGTCTTTCTGTTTGAATTTTCACTTTCGTGTGTACAGTATTCCCATTCCCATAGAAATGAAATAGATTCCCTATCTATAGGGATGATCCTAATCCGGAATAAGAACCGTAGAAAAAGATACCTATTAAACCAATCACGAGAATACCAGTTAAAGTACCTATCAACCAAAGAGGGATCCTTCCGGTGGTATCGGCCATTTATCTTACTCCCTTTCAAATTTTATTAAGTAGTTATGCTCAATACATAAATAATCATATATTTATTAGTATTAGATCTCTCCGAATTGCGTGAGAAAGGAGATTCTCACTGTTCCTAATTGAAAAAGTAATTAGAGAATAGAACAGCAAGTACAAAAATGAGTAACAACCCCCAATAAAGGCTGGTACGATTCAATTCAACATTTTGTTCGTTTGGGTTTGATTGTGTCATAGATAGCTCCGTGATTTAGTTTATATATAGTTTATCGCTGTATGAACTGCATTGCTGATATTGATCCCAAGAAAAAAACTGTAGGTACAGCTAGTCCGTGAACGGCCAACCATCTAACTGTAAAAATAGGATAGGTTCTATCTATAGTCATTAGTACCTCCTAAAAAGATCTAGATCTAGTAAATTCATTGAGTTGCTCTAATGAATCGAAACGGCCAGTTACTAATGGAACCTCTTGTCGGCTTTCTGTGAAATACTCATTCGGCCGGGGGCTTCCGAATACATCATAAGCTAAACCCGTACTGACAAATAACCAACCTGCAATGAATAGGGAAGGTATAGTAATGCTATGGATAACCCAGTATCGAATACTGGTAATAATGTCAGCAAAAGCGCGTTCTCCCGTATTCCCAGACATGCTAAGCTCCATATAATTGTAAAGTCAAGGGATAATTGATCCCATGAAAGAGAGAGATCAGGAAATGGAAAGCTACTGATATCTTCTACAATCCTTGTTTGATTGTCAATATTATACCAAGGGTATATTTGAAGTATACTGAACCAGTATAACTAGCCTTCTTCTAACATAGCAATACAATTTTGGTTAATATAGAAAGTATAGAAAGGGGGGATAGAAGAATTTATCTATTGCCAGTTCTTCTAGATCTGTTTGATCAGCTGTCTTTGCTTTCTTTTCAATGGACAGAAATGCGAGAATCCCATATTTTTCAGTGATATGTCCAAAAGTGATCTTATCTCAATATTGTAACAATTGGACATATGGATCATGGGGAAATTAATTTAATTTGAGCAGTAATTGCAGTAATTAATTGTACTGGCTTTCACTTCTACAGGTGGCTGTATAACATAAATATATTCATGTCACTTCAAGAAAAGGATCATTGTTGCTACTGTATAGTGTATTTCCAATAGTATCGCGAGTTAAGTTATACCATGAACTTAATGACTCAAGTTCATATCACTTTGAGTGTGGATGACCAAGTGTTACTCATTTCGTCAATAAAGATGAACCGGTGAATCGTGGAATATTATCTTGATCGAATCATAGGTTAAATTACGATTTATTCCTATTTATATTTTCCAAGAGAAACAGGGTGGAATAGTAAGCTTTGCTTGCATTACTGGTCTTAAGAAGGCATATTAAAAATTTAATTCATCTATAGGTTAGATGCGTAACAATGAGTGAATTTTAATTTTTAATATGCTTGACTGTAGAAGAGGTTTCTTTCGTTCCAATCTTTCGAACAGACCGATAGAGATAATGTAAGGTGATCTAATCAAAATCCTTGTCAAATTCATTAATCTCGTATTTATTAACTATCACGTTCAATAATTTGTGGGATGATTACACAATTGGTATTGGTTCTATTCATGGGTTACTCAATTAATTGGGGATTCTATTTTCGCTTATTCGAAAAAATGAATAGAATATCTTTTCTCTCTTCTTTCTCTCTTCATGTTTGTTTATAACATTAATATCGTTAGATATAAAATTATGAATTGGTACCAATTTAATAATTTTTTGTACCATTTACTTTTTTTAACTTTGATCCTACTCCTCAAAAGGTAAAAATTGAGGTAATTGCCTGATAAAGATACGTATCAATCATATTCTTTCCATTAAGTCCTTCCATGCCCACTATAATTAGTTATTTCGTTTTTTTATTAGCTTTGCTTATTTTCACCTTAGTCCTATTCATCGGTTCAAGTAATATAAGACTTATTTGAAATAATAATAATTTTCGTTCACTTCTTTATTAACTTCTCTCAATTAAGAATTGATTGAGATTCCTAGTAAATTTGAGCTACTATCCGGGGTAGCTATTAATCTTTATTTTTTGAATCAATATGATTGAAGTTTTGTTATCCGGAATTGTGCTTGGTCTAATTCCTATAACTTTGGCTGGATTATTCGTAACTGCATATTTACAGTACCGACGTGGTGATCAATTGGATATTTGATCACATTTTTATCATGAATGGATCTTTTACTTATTCTGGGAGGTCAGATTACATTGACCATTCACTTAAACTAGAATGGTCAATCAAGAAGATTGGATCCAATTCAATAGAAAAAGTATCGCGCTCTGTAGGATTTGAACCTACGGCATCAGGTTTTGGAGACCTGCGTTCTACCCAACTGAACTAAGAGCGCTTTCTTATAACAAGAAAGGAGAAAAAAAGAGCTTTTTACTCTTAAAACACTTTTGCATGTGGCATGACCCAATCAACTTATAGTTGATGTTTCATTCGATTGGAGCTCCCTTCTTTTTATTTTTTTCTGTAGGAAAAGGACTAGGTAGGGATGACAGGATTTGAACCTGCGACATTTTGTACCCAAAACAAACGCGCTACCAAGCTGCGCTACATCCCTTTCAATTGTTAGTGTTTAATATTATTTAAAACATTTCATATGTTGTTTTCCATATTTATCCATATTTAGTCTCTCTCGTAAATAGATACATCGAAGATAGATATAAGATATCTATTGATTGATAGTTTTTTATCAATAAAAAATGTTATGTTCCAGAAATATAGATATCGACGAATCATTGTACAGATATCTGTTAGGAGTTCCCTGTACAAGGGATTCATCAACTACGGATGTAGTTGACCATATAACATATGCATCAGAATTAAGAAGGAGAACTTACGAACAATGCAAAATATAAAAACATATCTTTCCACAGCGCCTGTGCTAGCTACTTTATGGTTAGGATCTTTAGCCGGTTTATTGATTGAGATAAATCGTTTTTTTCCAGATGCTCTGACTTTTCCATTTTTTTTATTCTAATTAATATTATCCTGCGAATCCGAAAGGAAAAAATGATGCTAGATCAATTCAATCCTTTTCTTCGTGGATAAATAAAAAAGTGACTTCAATCTCTATCCGAGTTCAGAACTCAAGGGGGGGATATTAGAACAAAATAAAAAATATAGATCCAAAAGTTTCTACCACAAATAATTATATTATTGAAAACTCCTAATTAAAGATTTTATTACTTAATTCATTCTCGTAATAAAATCTTTAATCATTCTCCGACAACTTCTATCCCTTTCTCTTTCTTCTCTTTTTCCAAATTTTAAAAAAGAGAAGTAGATCCAATATCTACAGTAAGTTTATGGCCAAGGGTGGAAATGTAAGAGTAACAATTACTCTGGAATGTACTAGTTGTACCCAAGATAGTTTTAATAAAAAATCGCCGGGTATTTCCAGATATACGACTCGAAAAAATCGCCAGAATACAACTAGTCGGTTGGAATTGAAGAAGTTTTGTCCTTATTGTTCCAAGCATACCATTCACGGAGAAATAAAGAAATAGATTGAATCTCGCACCCAGTAGTAAATAATATTGTTTTTTAACAAAATATGTCACTGTCAATATTTCTATTCGAAATATTTTGAATAAATATGATTTTAATATTTGAAAGGTTCATAAAACAAACTATGAATAAATTTAAACCATCTTTTCCGAATACATCCAAGCCATTTTCTAGGAATACATCTAAGCCACTTTCTAAAAATACATCTAAGCCACTTTCTAAAAATACATCTAAGCGCTTTTATAGGAAAAAACCTAGACGATATTCTAAGAATAAGCAATCTTTTCGTAAACGTTTGTTTTCAATTGGGCCTGGAGATCAAATCGATTATAAAAATATTAGCCTAATTAGTCGATTTACTAGCGATCAAGGAAAAATACTATCTCGCCGAGTTAATCGATTAACTTTGAAACAACAACGTCTAATAGCTACGGCCATTAAACAAGCTCGTATTCTCTCTTTTATGCCTTTTATTAATAATGAAGAGTAAAAAATAATTAGGGCCTAATAAATGAACTTACTCCTGGATCTAATCGGAGCTGGAATATCTGGCAAAAAAATATACATTATAATAAGTAAAAAGGATTGAATTTTTCAAAAAGATTTAGATTAAATTATCCAAATTGATATGTTAATCCCGAACATGAGACAATGACAATCTAGTTTCCCGGAGGAAATTCTCCGGGAGATTAAGTAAGATTAGGTTAGACCAGTATACGATAATAATATAAGATTTTCAAATAATATGCGTATATATTGTAATGCGATCAAAGAGCGTATAAAACCAATAAGTATTTAATACAGCTAATTGCGCAAATGTTTTACGATTTAAAAGAAACTGCTCTTTGTATAAAGAGTGCATGAAATCTTTATAGGAAATTCCGGTTTTTTCTATTTCATTAAAACGGGCATTCCAACGGCATGCTGCATTGATCCGAGTAATCCACAAACGACGAAGATCTCTCTTTCGTTTAATTCTATCTCGGTAAGCGGATACTGAAGCTCTCATTTTATGTTGATTAGCAGTTCGAAAAAGTTTTGAATGGGCCCCTCGGGAGCCTGATACAAATGCGAGAATCTTTTTTCGACGTTTTTGAGCTATATATCCACGTTTAACTCTGGTCATTGAATTTGATTCTCATGAATCACTAATCTATTTTTTGATCAGTCATTCTTTTGTTTGGATTTTTTTATTAAGAATCCAACTGATTTTTCTGATGTATAAAATACAGGTTCCAACGGCTTTTGCTACTGCAACCTTCCTCACCATAATTCCCTTTAGTTAGGCACTTTCTAGGTAGGCAAGGGATCGGACCTTGCACCAAGTGAGAAAAAAATATCATGGGTTTCATCGTTTCTATGGTTCTTTCTCTAACGGTAAGGTCCTCTCTATACGCCGGAGCCCTTAATTTCTAAGACATGAGATGAGTATTTGGTAACTTGTACAGTTTACCATCTTTAGCTCTACCCCCCCCAAATTCTCAAGTTAAGAAATAATATCATGATAAGATTTATCTATACAGTGACGACATGTAATTATGAGAGTTAGCAAGGTAGCTGACCTTGTTGCCGTTCTCGCAGCAATACAAGCATAATCTTTATGCTTTTCAAATTTGCATTATTTCCCCGCTCAATGGATTGATGACCATTCGCTACCAATGAGGAATTGCTTTTCATCCCACATCAAGGTGATTGGATTTGCACCAATGAAAACCATGAATTTCATCCCCGGTAAGAGTAGATGATAGATCTGTACTTTTACACAGCAGGAAAGTTATTCCTAAGGTTTAAGCTTCTGATCCAAACAAGTCACACATACACCCTAGCACATACTCCTTTACGCTGAGGACATCCTCGAAGAGCAGGAGCTTTTGTTCTATTTTCTATTGGCTGTCTCGCGTTTCTAATAAGTTGTTGAATAGTCGGCATTCTGAATTCTATTCGAAATTGAATGGTTCGGATTGATCCTAACCAACTATATAATATCAAAGTTTATAACTAGAAAAAGTTTATATAGTTGCGAAATTTAAACTAGTATATCAGACTCTATTTGTTAAAGAGGTAATTGACTAATACATGATGGATTATATACACATTGTATAATATTATTATTTATCTTTTCTAATTCATATCAAACTCTAGTTGTCAAAGAAAGAGATATTTTAAACATTATCATATGTAACCTGATACGTACGTCAGAATTGTAATTGTATACAAATCATATCGACTCTAGGTTTTTTAGGATAATCTCATTAAAAATGTGTTTTTTTAACCCAAATCCAAATAAAGAGAAAGAGACCACACCCTCACCAACTCCTACTCTTCCTATCCCAAAAGTTCCATTTTGGGAAATAGAAGTAAACGAAGAAAATGAGGAAAAGGAAAAAATAACTTGGATAGAGTTATACCAACATCTATTTTTGGGAAGATTTATTTTTTTAGGTAAGCCGATCGATGCTCAATCTACAACTCATATTGTAAAAAGCATGATACATTTAGATCAACAGGATGCAGAGATGAATTTTAAGTTCTTTATGCACTGTCGGGGTGGATCCCTAATAGGGGGAATTTCTGTTTATGATGTTATGCAATACGTAACAGGGGATGTAACTACGGTAGGCGTAGGGTTAAATGCTTCAGCGGGAGCTTTTATGCTACACGGGGGGACTGTTGGTAAACGGTTTATAGGAAAACACGGTAGAGCTATGATCCACCAACCCTTTGTAGCTATTTTTGAAAAACGCCGGGTTAGATTAACTGTCGAGGACGCTCAGTATATGAATCACTTGCGGAATTATGTTGCAGAAATATACGCAAGAAACTTAAGATTAAGTCCAGATAGAATGTATGGTAAAATAGAGAGAGATGTACATCTGACATCAAAACAAGCCCTACACGTTGGCTTGGTTGATCGAGTTTTAGACAAAGATAAACTTAAGGATATTATAGCGGATACTCGTAAGAATCCAAGCTAATCTCTCCTACCTGCACCTATATTAAATGGTGAGGTAAGAGAGATAATAATAAATTTCCGATAGAATCAAAATGCTAGATAAAGAAGAACGAGCCATATATACAAACTTAATGATTTTTAAATCAAAAAAAATGACTATACTATATTAAAAACATTGAATATATTTAATTAAATAAATTAAATAATTTATTTAATATAATTAATTTATTTAATTAAATAATTTGAAGAAAGAGATTGAAATGTTGTTTTGTTACATCAAAATTCAAAATGATATGAATTTTCTAAACTACATAGAAGTTTAGTCCTTTTTATGAAAGAAAGGGTTCACTGGTTTTTATAGTTATTCAACTATAACTAATATAAACGCTTCAACATATTTCATAGAGTTTTGAATACATAAATTAAAGCTTTTATGTAATATTTTAATAAAAGCTTATATTTTTAATAAAAGCTTATATAAATATAAAGCATGTTATACGTATTAATATGGATGGTGATCATATCACCTCCTTTATAATAGACAAATTTTTATATTTTAAAATATAAAATAAAAAAATACAATCATCCCTTCCCTATAATTAGAAGGGAAAGATTGGAACTAATATTGTTTGTTTTAAGCAAGAAAATGCCTTATGACTTGGCTAGTAATTGAAGATTAAGTTAATATAATAATTAATTGATAGAATTTATGTTATCTCATTATGCCGTTAGAAATTGAATGAAATTATTTCTAAAATAATTCCTCTTACTCATTTTATGATGTCATGTATAAATGTAATTTTGTGCATTTTTTGTATAAAAATATTTTATCGCAAGTACCAAAAATAAACAGTTTTAACCAACTAATTTACCATTAATTCGGCAATCTTCTTTTTGTGGAAGGACAGATAGGAAAAGATATAAAGATCTATTACAATAATACTTGTATATACTAAAAAACTTGATCGAATTTCCATCCCCCAAAACAGAAAAGGATCAAGATTTGTTTTGGGGGATCTTATAACCAAATGAATTATTCCGACTTTTCAATACTTAATAATTGAAAATTTTAATTGTCTCGCTTAAAACATCTTTTAAAATAGCCCGTGGAACCATGGTATCAAACATTCCAAAATCAAATAAAGAATCAGATGTTTGACATTCATCTTCTACTATCTCGTTTAATGTCTGTTCAATTACTCTTTTACCTGCAAATGCAATGTATGCATTAGGTTCGACAATCGTGATGTTACCCAACATGCCAAAACTAGCAGTCACTCCACCAGTTGTGGGAGATGTAAGAATCGAAATATATAGCAAACTTTTTTCCTCTTGATGCGTATGCAACGCAGCAGCTATTTTATTCATTTGCATTAAACTGAAAGTTCCTTCTTGCATGCGCGCGCCGCCAGAAGCACATACGAGAATTAATGGAAGAGAATTCTCAGTAGCATGTCGGATTAGACGAGTTATTTTTTCACCTACTACCGAGCCCATACTGCCTCCCATGAAGTTAAAATCCATAACTCCGAGTGCGACAGCAATACCATTTACTTGACCGATGCCTGTTTGAATAGCATCGGGTAACCCTGTTTTGTCTTGATAGGAAGTGTTATAATCTTCATAACATTTGTCGCCCATATCTTCTAGATAGGCCATGTTATTATCTAGATAACATCTTTTTTTCTTATCTAGATAACATTTTTTTTTCTTTTTTTCTTTAGATTTAGATAAATCAGAGAATTGGTCGAATTCTTCTTCTTTGCTATAAGAAGATTCATGTTCAAGCATCTCTTCTATATCAGAATTTTCTTTTATATCAGAAAAAGATTCTATATCAGAAAAAGATTCTATATCAGAATCTTCTTGTATATTAATAAATTCTGATATATTAGAATCTTCTTCTATATCAGAATCTTCTTGTATATTAATAAATTCTGATATAGAAGAATCTTCTTGTATATTAATAAATTCTGATATAGAAGAATCTTCTTCTATATCAGAATCTTCTTCTATATCAGAATCTTCTTCTATATCAGAAAAAGATTCTATATCAGAATCTTCTTCTATATCAGAATCTTCTTCTATATCAGAATCTTCTTCTATATCAGAATCTTCTTCTATATCAGAAAAAGATTCTATATCTGAATCTTCTTCTATATCAGAAAAAGATTCTATATCTGAATCTTCTTCTATATCAGAAGGTTTTTGTAGATCTTGACATACAAATTCAAGATATGCAAGTAAATATTTTATAGATTTTTTAGATAGAGAATTAAAATATTCAATCATATCTTTTCTATCAAAAGAATATTTTATATCTAGATTATCTAGATATAGATATATTTCAATAGATTTTAATCTATTTTTGAATTCGTCTTCTGTAGCACAAGATTCTTTTATCTCTTTTAGAAGATTCTTTTTTATCTCTTTTAGACGTGCTGCATATTGTATATTTTTTGGAAGTCCACCCAAAAAGTTTTCTATCTCTTTGAAGACGTCGAATTCTTCTTTTCTATCATATGGATATTCTGTATCTTCCAATTCGAAGAGTTCTTCTTGTATATCAGAATCTTTGGGTTCTTCTTGTATATCAGAATCTTTGGGTTCTAGTTCTATACCTTTTGTTCCTTTTTCGGAATTTTCTACTTTTATAAGATCTATAAGAAAATAGAGTGCTATATTATGAAACTCTTTCACCATTTCTCGTAAATAGAAAGGCATTTTATCTTCTTTTTTTTTAATAAATACACTATTGAATAAAGTCGATGTAAAATTTTCACAATAGGAGAAAATATCTCTTAAATTTTTTACATCGTTCTCAGCTTCCGATATGGTGTACTTCATCACCTCTGAATTATTAGACCTAATTATTTTGTCTAATTGGCTTACTCCTTCTTCTATAAAGAGGGGCATTAACTTTTCTAAATTAAAATTAGACCTAATTAGTTTGTCTAATTGGCTTACTCCTTCTTCTATAAAGGAGGGCAGTAATTTTAAATTCAAACCTTTCTCTTCTTGATACCAAAGAGGCAAATTAGGTCTTTTATTTATTTGCGAATAACAAGCCGAATAAAACTTCTTGTGATCGGAGTAAACTCCCTCTATTTCATATGTTTTATAATCCAGTGGATCATCATCCAAGAATTTATCTATTTCGTTAGTATAGAATTTTTCCAGTGGATCAGGATCATCGAAGTCTAAGAAAATACAACTAGAATGAAGTTCTTCTATGTTCGCAGTACGACTTGCGAACCAATATCGCAAAGGGTCAAAGTATATTTTCATAAAATGTGAGGGCATATTTTTATATTTCTCATCAAATAGAAATAAGTCCAGGTCCGGGTCCAGTTCCAATATTCCTTTCACGTAGCTCGCTTGTACCTTTAATTCATCCACAAATGTATTTAATTGTACATGTAATTTGTAAAGTATGTTAAGCTCTTTCCTATCTTGAAAAGAATTTAACTTTAAATTATCTGTAAATAGAGATAATTTATGGTAAAACCTATTTGTTTCATTTGATATTTCGTTATGTATTTCACCAAGTAACAATTTAACCGTTTTGAAAGTTGTACTAAGAATATCTAGCAGTTTATAAAGATTTTCTTTTGAAAATGAATGAACATATTCAATTAAATTATCGCAAAACACAACCTTAAAGATATTCACAGTAATATTGTTGAATTCTACTAATGAATTCATAGTCTTAGTATCATTTTTCTGAAATTGTTTGTAAAAATGTTTATGGTACATTGCTTTATACAATAAAATTGAGACCTTTTGAACTATTGTGATGTCTAATAATTTAAAAGACTTATCTTTTTCTTCTAGAAGATCTATAGAAGAGAAATCTATATCCATAGGGCGCCAAGTATCATGATCAATTAAAAGTTGAATTCGATTCGAACTAGTAATTTTCAAAGTTATTCCACAATAGGGACAAACACCTTTTTGTTTTGCGAAAGATATATGATGGATGTTGTTATCACAATTGTCACAAAAAACCCAGAACTTGCTATAAACTTGCATTTTTTCATATTCTGCAATTCTTTTTTGCACCTCTTCTTCGGTATATTCACTATTTTGATTTTCCATTTGTTTTTCACCTGTATAAATTATATTTGTACAACTTTAAGTTTAGGGCCCAATGGCATAATAAATAGTGATAAAAGGTCATGTTGAATATTTTATTTTGAGTCACGAGATTCTGATACCTCGTGACTCGAGTATACATGCTCCTTATCTGCATATCTTTCTTAGAATCTTGGAAAAACTTTAAGAACTCATGACTTCCGTTAACATAACGATGTCTAATCGTTCTACTCCTTCCTGCCGGTCAAAAAATCAGACTCTAAGATCAAATAAAAAAGTCTGATTTTCATATTTATTATATTCAATAAAATGCTTTATTGTCAATACCATAATGTTGGATTCTATATTTTTAATTGTTGGATTGGCATTACATTGAGAATTGAGACGAAAAAATTATTAGACACATTAAATAAAATAGAATATCTTACGCGTATTAATATTAGAATGACGAATGACAGTAACAAAAAAATGATTCGTTTTTATCATTTCCACATCCATAGATTGATATTCTTAATCTGCTTTTCTATATAGTATAGTATAGTTCTACCATACATCAAATGAGCATATAATAAGATTAAAAAAAATGGATAATAAGAAAACAACCATGACACGAAATTTGAATAATAAAGAAATTTATTGTAATTTAAATTAATTGATAATTTAATTGGACCTAGACGTAGATGCATGACTTATCTCCCCTTTTTTTTAATTCTAAAGCACGTTTAAAACGATAAATTTTTGCCTTCAGAAAAATACCATGAACAGTTTCTATAGGTTGAGCTCCTAATTCGAGGAAATTCACAATAGCACCATAAATTAAGCGAGTTTCTTTCTTATTCATTGGATCATAAAAACACAATTCCTGAACTGAAGAGCTCTTCCTTCTCTTCGAGACTTAAAGTCAGTTGCAATAATTCTATAAGTAGCTCATTTGGATAGATAGACAAGATAACCCCCCCCCCCTGGAAAACGTATTATGAAGGTTTATACTCATAGAGCTCGAGCAATAATTGTTCGGATAAGCTCTTTCTATCTAATAGAATAGATATCTAATAAACTTTATAAAAAAAAGTTATTATTCATTTTAGTCCTTTTACTTCTCAAGAAGAATAAAGATAAAAACTCATAAGCAAGTATGCTTGATTAATGTTCAAAAACACATTTCTCTCAACCTTTTGAGCCGTATTTTATCTATACGTTTTGACGTGGTATCTACATCCCTTATATAGATCTAATCGTTCAATCAAAAAGACAATTTTCTTGTTCTTAGAACAATTGTCTTTGAATCATTAGATCCAAGCCTTACTCTGGTGGTTCCCACCCTTATGGAATGACAACAATGTACATTTCGCTATTTTCCACGTTGAGCAATAAGAATAATTTATCCTTGTAGAATTGGATTTAGCTTTTCTCAAAATCTTTATACCTAGATCGAGAATTGTTTCCTTATTTCAATTTGCTGTTTTAATCGTTGAATTCGATGTAGATTTACAGTTATAAGCTCATTTAACTAACCCTAGATTCTATCCCCTAATTGAAAAATTTATTTATATTTCCTTCCTGGTCAAGCTCCGCATATCTTTTTAAGTAGATAAATGTAGAAAAATCTTAGAATCGAAAATGGCGGATGTCATAATCCACAGAACCAATCATGTCGTTCAAGTCGCACGTTGCTTTCTACCACATCGTTTTAGACGAATTCTTATCATGAGGTAGATATCGTTACCTGACACAAAATGAATATGTTAATTCTGAACAGTCATTAACTCAATTTATTGTGTTAGCTAGCTATTGAACGCTTCTTTAGCTGCATACATTACTTCGACAGTAATGGTTTCAATGCCCTTTTGTTGTGCAAATTTCTCAGTATTTCTTTCTACCTTTTCTCTGACAAAACGGGGGATTTTACTTAATTCTAGTTGACTTTCAGGATTCCAAATTAGGCCTATATCCATGGATAATGATTTGGTTATTATTTCTTTAGTATCATGACCACCAAAAATATCTAGAAGATGGTCCTCCATACCAAGAGCAAATGAATTATAAACTAGATCAGCTATTTGATTAGTACCTTCGTAACCTAGAAAGGGTCGGTATCCCAAGGGAAAATTTTGTATATGAACTGGTGCGGAAATAACCCCACAAGGAATATCAAGACGTTTACCAATATGACGTTCCATTTGAGTACCAAATATTGCAGATGGTTCGACATAAGAGATAATATCTCCTACTTCAGCATGATCATCTGTGATAAGTATTTCATCACATAAACCTTGTATTTGCTCTTTGAACCATTGAGCATCATGTTTGCAATAAGTACCTGCACAACTAACACGAATTCCCATCTCTCGAGCAAGTATCTTAGTGATTGAAGCAGCATGAGTTGCATCACCGAAAACGACTGTTTCTTTCCCCATCAAATTTTGACAATCAATAGATCTTGAAAACCAAGCAGCTTGGGAAACAAATCGAGTTTGTCCGTCGATATAAGGTTCATAATCAACTCTTTCACTCGATGAACTAAGAGCCAAGGTATTCACCTTTTTGTTAATCTGTCGGATCCACTCCGACATATCCACAGCCCCCATGGGGGCTGTGGATATGTAAGGCATTCCATATTCTTTATTCAAATACATCGCTGTCATTAATCCCACTTCACGATAAGGAATTAGATTTAACCAAGCTTTTGGTAAATTTTTAAGATCTTCTACAGATGCTCCTTCAGGAATTATTTGATTAATTTCGATGTCCAGATCGTGTAATAAACGTTTCAACTCACGACAATCGTGTTGATTATGAAAGCCCAATGTAAAAATTCCAATTATATTGACAGAAGGCGTATCTGTCAGCAATTGATCCAATTTTTCCTGTTTATGACATCTATCTAAATAATATCGAACTATCTGTTCTAAGGTTCTATCCGCCGCCTGAATTTCATTAATTTGATAATGATCCACATCCGCAAAAATAACGTTGGAATCAGAAATTATCGACGCTCTATCTACAAAATTCTGTAAATCCTCTTGCAAGATACTAGAGGTACATGTAGGTGTCAATATGACAAGATCAGGACTTTCCTCCTTATTTTTGCGGAGAATATTATCCACAACTCTTTCTTGAGATCCACGTGCTAGTACGTGACGATCTACTATGCTAGTAGTTGCAGCAGTAAAATCTCTTTCGCGTTCTAACATAGAACGCATTACATTAAAATAGTCATCTCCTAGAGGAGCATGCATTATGGCATGAACATTTTTGAAGGAACTAGCTACTCGTAGGGTTCCAATATGAGCAGGACCAGCATACATCCAATAGGCTAATTTCATAAATTAGTTTTTATTTCAATTTGCATCCTACACCACAAAAATATCCCTGTATACCTATTGAAATAATATTGACTTTTTACAAGTATAGTCTATTAAATATATGAGAAATTAAAAGAAATTAGAAATGCAATGAGAATTGGATTTACCATTATTTTGTTTTTTCAAAAAGACTATTTGTCTCTTCTGGGACGAAAGGATTCGAACCTTCGCAATAACAGGACCAAAACCTGCTGCCTTACCGCTTGGCCACGCCCCATTCTTATTTGATGTGAATCAATATTTATATTAAATAATATTCCATATTTTGGGAATCTATTTCAACTACATATTCATTTTTATCTGAAGGCTAAGCAATTCGGTCTAGAAAAACCGGAAGGACATAAATTTTGAGCGATACATGGGGGAACGGAAAAAGAAATAAAGAATATCCATTCATTGGTTATTCTCTATCAGAATGGTTAAAATATTGTATGAATAAATGATCCCTTCCAACCCAAAGACTAAAAATCTAATCTTGCCGATTAGTTTCGATTGATTGGCAAAATACTTTTGGGCCTTTACATCATTTTTATTCATCGGAGAATCAAAATGCCAGTTATCCTTAACCTAAATATTTGTCTAGACGATGCCGCTTTCCATTTGAATAATTCCCTTTTTGCCAAATTGCCCGAGGCTTATGCGATTTCCGATTCAATCGTGGATGTAATGCCAATTATACCTGTGTTTTTTTTTCTATTAGCCTTTGCTTGGCAAGCTGCCGTAAGTTTTCGATAATCTTATCTTACAAAAATCCTTAAAAAAAAATTCACTTCAATTCAACTATTGTTTCAATAGTTATATTATATTTCAATAGTTACTATTATATTTATTAGTCTTGGATCGCTGTCATTAACCAAATTTTGGTTGTAAACTCTTTTCCCTTGTTCTGCTGCTTATTTATGTGAAGCAGCAATTCCATTCTGGTTTCCAACAGATTAGAATATTTACCTCCCAGGTTCAATCCTTTTCTTTTTAATTCGTATTAGTCAGTTCCAACTCCATCACAGGTGGAGTTCAGGCTATTAGGTATTGATGGGAATATGTCAATAACGAAAGTATCCGTTAAAAAACGGAGCAGGGGTAATGTATTATTACATGTAATACATATTAATTTCTAATATCTTATCTTTCATATTTGTTTCTACTTTAGAAATGGTAAATTTGCTGATTGTAACGATCCTAAACTTGTTTAGGATAGTTGAACTAGAACTTGAGTCCCTATTTATCCTCTTCAATTCCAAGCAAAGAGGAAAAGAGAAACAAAATCAAATTTTTCATCTTTTTTTTGATCTTCAAGTACTAATATAATATGATTATGATACAAAGATTGATGATATATTCCGTTTTAATTCTAATAAGGATCCCGGAGATTACATAATGCTTACTCTTAAGCTGTTCGTTTATACAGTAGTTATATTTTTTGTTTCTCTCTTTATCTTCGGATTTCTATCAAACGATCCAGGACGGAATCCTGGGCGTAAAGAACAGTGATATAAAAGGTTTATAAGTTTTTAGTCAAGTTAATGAACGGAGAGAGAGGGATTCGAACCCTCGGTATAGATAGTCTGTACAACGGATTAGCAATCCACCGCTTTAATCCACTCAGCCATCTCTCCGAGATGGGAGTTTCTTCAGATAAAGACCAACATTTGCGATTTGCGAGAATCCAATTGTATTGTTCATTCCGTTACAAATGACTCTAGCCCGGCCAGTATCTGGCCAGGCTATTTTCTTTGCTAAATAAGCAATAATTGACCAAATTTTTAATACAGTGCTTTACCTAATCTGAAAGCTAAAATACTTGTTATAAAAGCAGCAAAAAGGGCTATCAAAATTTGACCCTCTGATATCATTTCTTTATTTCCTTTCCAATCATTTTTTTATAATCTAGCCCCCTATTTTTTTTATTTTTAATAATTTCAGCTGTTCAAAGCTATAATCTATATGAGATGTTCTAGATTGAAACTGGATAGATCAGTCTGGGAGGGTAAAAAAGCTATTTAAATAGGAGTTGATCAAAAATTGTTATTTGATCATCAATAAAATTATAATAATAATTATTATAATACTTAAGCAACAGGATGTTATTGTAAGGAACATTTACTAAGTGTTGTCGCTGCAAAAGTAAAGGAGAATTAAAACGAGCCACTTCCTATTGAATTTCCGGGAAGATGTATTGATAGGAACTTGCACTTAACTTTCACTAGAAGTGAAGAGTTCCTTATCTTCCTGTTGGACAAAAGATAAATCTGTATGATACAATGAAATCGTGGCGGGTATAGTTTAGTGGTAAAAGTGTGATTCGTTCCATCATAAACTCGCAGAGTTGAAGGATCTTTCAACTCTCAACTATGTTCTGAAAAAAGCTATATTTCTATATAGGTTCAAAACCTTTCCTACTTTCCTATGAATACCCTAGTTCAGGAAAGGAATTGTATACATTCTCGTAATTTGGATCTGGAATAAGAAAAAAGAACACATTTTCCATTCCATCCAAGATGGCGAAACAGAATGTTTTCAAGGATTAGACCGATCTTTTCAATCGGATCAATCAAAGATCCATGGGTATCAAAAGATTATTTTTCATCGTAACTAAATGTTCAACTTATAGACAAAAGTTGGAGTCAAATAGCTAAAGAATGGTGACTTTGGTTTACTTGAGTCACTGCCATTTCGTTCGAGCTCGGTGGAATTTGATTTCCTGGAGAATCCCAATCAGTAGAAATAGAGAACGAAGTAACTAGAAAGATTCTTTATCGATATTCCAATATCAATAATTTTCAATTTGATCTTTCTATAGGGATCATCTATCAAGTGAGTAGGTATTCTATATTGAAGGTCCATTCACGTGGAGTAAAAAGGAAAGAAAAAACTAAAAAGAAACTAACATAGATGTTATGGAGCAAATTATCTTTGATGATAAGAAAAGAGAACATACAAAAAAAAAATAAAGAATGAATAATTTTCAAAAATTGGAATGTGAATATTTTTTATTCACAAATAGTTTTGTGTGAATAATCTTCTTCTTAACCCCCCCTTTTTTCTCTTTTTCTATCTATCTTCCATGGAGGAGCCGAATGAAATGAAATTTTCGTGTTCGGTTCTGAATTAGAGGCGTTAATAGACGTCGACTATAACCCCTAGCCTTCCAAGCTAACGATGCGGGTTCGATTCCCGCTACCCGCTCATATTCCTTGTTCAAAATATTTTTGTCGTGACAACTTCTCATTCAAAATGAATTTTTGAATGTCCATGTCACATATATATTCTTTCTCTTTCTTTCCCGAACCTCATTGTGAATGGATAAAAAGTCGGATTTGTTTTTGCTAACGATAAAGTATTTCAAGGGATAATGAAAAAAAGAGCGTCCATCGTCTAATGGATAGGACAGAGGTCTTCTAAACCTTAGGTATAGGTTCAAATCCTATTGGACGTAATAATCTGAATTAAATTAATCAAAATTCATTATTGTGCTCGGAAATGTAGCAAAGCTTATTATTAAGCTCTTCCATCCTGTTCCTAACGATCTATCCAATCTAAAAATTTTATTTTTGTTCTCGAAGAACGAAAAGTTCGGTATTTTCTTGAATAGCTTCTTTTAAAAGAGTTTCTGCTTGTTCCGTAAATGTCCCAGTAGAACGTATAATTTCTCCAAACTGGGGTTTATTTTTTAATAAAGATTTGCGCAACTCAAAGATAAATTTTTTCACCTGTACGATCTCTAATACATCTAGATATCCGTTCGTTCCAGTATAAATCATAGCTATTTGTTCTTCCACTGTCAAAGGATCTGATTGAGATTGTTTGAGCAACTGGCGTAATCGTTGACCTCTTGCCAATTGATCTTGAGTAGCTTTATCAAGATCAGAAGCAAATTGTGCAAAGGCTTCTAACTCTGCAAGTTGGGCTAACTCTAATTTTAATTTTCCAGCTACTTGTTTCATAGCTTTCATCTGAGCCGCAGATCCTACTCTAGATACGGAAAGACCCACATTAATGGCAGGTTGAATTCCTGCATTGAATAGATCGGCTGATAAGAAGATTTGTCCGTCGGTAATGGAAATTACGTTAGTGGGAATATAAGCTGAAACATCTCCAGCTTGAGTCTCAACTATTGGTAAAGCAGTCAAACTCCCACCACCTAACTGAGAATTCAATTTAGCCGCTCTTTCCAATAGACGGGAATGCAAATAGAAAACATCTCCTGGATAAGCTTCCCGACCAGGTGGTCTTCTTAATAGAAGAGACATTTGTCGATAAGCTTGTGCTTGTTTGGAAAGATCATCATAAATTATTGATGTATGTTGTTCTTTATACATGAAATATTCAGCTAAAGCTGCTCCTGTATAAGGAGCAAGATATTGTAATGTAGCGGGAGAATCCGCAGTTTCCGCTACCACAATAGTATACTCCATTGCGCCACGTTCTTGGAACGTATTAACTACCTGAGCTACGGAAGAGGCTTTTTGACCAATAGCAACATAAACACATATTACATTCTGATCTTTTTGATTGATAATCGTATCTGTAGCTACTGCCGTCTTACCGGTCTGTCTGTCCCCAATAATTAATTCTCGTTGACCACGTCCTATAGGAATCATAGAATCAATAGCAATAAGACCCGTTTGAAGAGGTTCATATACAGAACGTCTTGAAATAATACCTGGAGCGGGAGATTCGATCAATCGAAATTCGGAAGCTGAAATTTTACCCTTACCATCAATAGGTACAGCTAAAGCATTTACAACACGACCCAAATAACTATCACTTACTGGTATCTGAGCAATTTTTCCTGTTGCTCTCACGGAACTGCCTTCTTGTATCATCAAGCCATCACCCATTAATACAGCTCCAACATTATTTGATTCTAGATTTAGGGCAATGCCTACTGTACCATCTAAAAATTCTACTAATTCCCCTGCCATTACTTTATCAAGACCATGAATACGAGCAATGCCATCTCCTACTTGAAGTACAGTGCCAATATTAACAACTTTAACTTCGTTATTATATTGTTCAATCTGTTTACGTATCATACTACTAATTTCATCGGGTCGAATAGTTACCATTAACACTAGTTAATTCTATTTTTAAAAATAAGACCTATATATTTATAATATTATATATTAGAACCTAGTCAATTCTGCTTTTCATGGCTATAAGCAGGCCAATATTATGATCGATCGTACGTAAATGTAACTCGCTATTCAAACGACTATTCAGAGTTCCTAGAGCTCTTTGTACGGCTTGGCGAGAAATTTGTTGTCTAACCTGTTCAATTGCTCTTTGTTGTTCAAAGTTAACAGTCTCATTCTTGAAATTTTCTAATTTTTCCAAATTAACAGAAGCAACATGGATGAGATCCTCTTTTTCTTGTTCTATTTGAGAGTATCCATTTACCCGAATTTCGCGCGCTCTCATTTCTACTTCCCGTAAGCGAGCTCGAGCTTGCTCGAGCTGATCAGCAGCTCCTTTACATAGTTTTTCGGAATTATGAATAGTACTTAATATTTTGTGTTTACGGTTATCTAATAGATTACTTAATGAAAGTAGATTATCTATTCATAAGTTGAATAGATTTATAATCTCTTCCCAAACCGAACACGAACCTTTCGATTCATTCGGCTCTCCTGCTTAGGTTTTTTTGGACAATCCTCTTCCACCAAGCCTGCCCTTTCCGTTCTTTGTATGTAAGAATAAGATCAATCTATCAAAGACCGAAATCTCCGAAGGGCTCTTTTCCCAAAAGGGATTTTTTATTATCAAAAAAGTTGTTGTTCTTTTCTTTTTTTTCTCCTTTTTTACTTTTCATTCGTGTTTTCTCTTTACCTTTTCTTGAATAAATTTCCTTCTGGGTAGGTCGTCGGTTCCGCATTTAAACCAAAATAAATTGGATGGGAGATTAGGACTATTTTTCAGTAGATAGATCGAATCATTCCATTGATATGAATGTTATATATCGGATCAATCTCCAACTATGCCTTTGAACCAATCTCATATTGGTACAGCGGTGGAAAGAGTACCCAGTTGTGCTTGGACTTCAAGCAGTTTAGCTTTAACCATTCTAAAGATTTTCTCTTATTGATTGGTATAAGAATCTTTTTCCAATCAATTACGAAATGCTATAGTTCTTCTACTATTAATTTCCCGTTTAGAAGTAATTCGTTGAGATCATGCACTTTTCTATCTACAAAGTGCAGCTGGTTAGACCCAGCTATATTATTCATATACAACTCGCACACACTCCCTTTCCGAAATAGATCAGTACACCAAGCACCACACTGAGATTTATTATATTTGTTTCTAAAATATTGGTATTTAACCCAAAACCCCCAGCAGAGGGCCAATAAACTAGGGAAATGAAAGAATCAGTTACATTTTTCATACGTTCTCCCCTCATAGATAAGGATATTAAATTTTTACAAAGTTTTTTCTCTGATTCGACTCCAGTTCCGGATAAGGAGATTTCAAGTACTTAGTCAGTCCCAGGTCTTGTATAATTGTAAATAAGGATACAACCAGAAAAAAGCTTTGCTCATCTATCCACTCCTTCAAGTGTCACGAATCTTTCTGACCGAAACAAGTGAAGTATAAGTCCATTATTTGTTCATCATTTGGACCAGCCCCTCCCCTATCAGATGAATGAAAATTCCTAGAGGAGGGCACTTAGAATCACGGAGAGTAGGGATTTTTGTTTCTGAGATCAAACAAATGGATTAGCAAATAAAAGTGCTAGGGCTACAACTAATCCATAAATAGTTAAAGCTTCCATAAAAGCTAAACTTAGCAGTAAGGTACCTCGTATTTTACCTTCCGCTTCTGGTTGTCTCGCAATACCTTCAACAGCTTGTCCCGCAGCAGTGCCTTGACCAATGCCAGGTCCAATAGAAGCGAGGCCTACGGATAATCCGGCAGCAATAACGGAAGCAGCAGAAATCAAGGGATTCATAGTAATCTCCTCTTACTAAGGTTGATAAATGGTGGATAATACGATAGTTTTATCTATTGATTTGATTGTTCACATTCAACTAGAGAACAATTTGTTTAAAACAACTAAACCCCGGCAAAATGGTATTGAAAATAATGATATTACCAAATAGTAAAATTCTCTAGAGGTATTAGAGGGAGATTTTTATTCTTTTAGGGAATGAAATTCCTGCGTAATAGACTATTTTGATGGGTATTTAGAAATAAATTATATAGATATATTAATCTATTTATATTATATATGCATATACATAGTATGATATTAATAAAAATTATGTATATAAGATTATAAGATACATGTATCCCTTTCGGATCAAAAATGAATTGTACTGGGGTACATATTTTACCCAACTGGCTCCCATTAGTGGTTCCATTTTATTTATAAGATATGAATCTACAAATATGATCTATTCTATCTATCAGTTTTAGAGTAGTTCACTGATCCTAAATCACTAAGACCTTTAGATTAAGTATTTGAAAAATTATATAAGGTATAATCAAAATGGAAAGAACAGTCCACATCCCATACATATAAAATTATTTATGAGTTGGAAGGTTAAAAAGATTGAGTCCAATCTAATTGGATTAATGATGACCCTCCATGGATTCGCCTATATAAGCTGCAGCTAGAGTTGCAAAGATCAGAGCTTGAATACCACTTGTAAATAATCCTAGGAACATTACAGGTATAGGAACCACTAAAGGGACCAAAGAAACAGGAACGGCAACTACCAATTCGTCAGCTAATATATTTCCAAAAAGTCGAAAACTAAGTGATAGAGGTTTTGTAAAATCTTCTAATATGTTAATTGGTAAAAGTATTGGGGTTGGTTCAATATATCTACCAAAATAGCCTAAACCTTTCTTTGTAAGACCTGCATAAAAATAGGCTACTGATGTGAGCAAAGCTAAAGCCACTGTAGTATTAATATCATTTGTAGGTGCAGCTAACTCACCATGAGGTAATTTAATAATTCCCCAAGGGAGAAGAGCACCTGCCCAGTTAGAAACAAAGATAAATAGGAACATAGTTCCTATAAAGGAAACCCAGGGACCATATTCTTCTTCGCCAATCTGAGTTCTAGCCAAGTCCCGAACAAATTCGAGAACATATTCAACAAAATTTTGAGCTCCGGTCGGAACGATTTGTGGATCTCGAACAGCTACAGCAGCTGAACCTAATAAGACAGCAATTACAATCCAGGAAGTTATAAGTACCTGTGCATGAACTTGAAACCCCCCAATTTGCCAATAAAAATGTTGACCTACTTCCACACCGGATATCTCATAGAAATTATTTAGCGTGTTAATAGGAAATTGTACAATATCCATAGTGCTCTTTACAAAGATGAATTTCAAAAATAAATTATTTTGGTTCAATGACCGATTCCTTAATTATTTAACTATAATCAGTCAGGCCACGAAAATAATGGAATGATTATTTGATTGATTCAGGAGATTTCTTTATTTCAAGATTTTATTTTAATCTATTCTCTAATATTTGGGAATAGTAGCCAACTCAGTTCTAGCTTCCCGTTTTTCATTTCTAATTTAGCTAAAGTTCTCTACCCTCGCGAATTGCTGAAGTTAATTTTTTTAGGATAAATCGGATTGGTCCTCTACCATCATCATTCGCTGGAATTGGGATATCCACAAGATCTGGGTCACAATCTGTATCAACTAAGCAAATTGTGGGAATACCCAAAGTTATACATTCCTGAATAGCAGTAGATTCTCCTTTTTGATCGAGAATTATTACAACATCAGGCAATTTTGTCATGTATCTAATACCACCTAGGTCTTCCTGCAATTTCTTCAATTCTCTCTTTAGTATTGCTGCTTCTTTCTTCGTAAATTGATTGAATCCTTCCGTATTTAATTTTATCAAATTTTTAAACTTTTGAAGTCTTGCTTCTGTAGTTAACCAATTAGTTAACATACCCCCTAGCCATTCTTTATTGACATAATGACATCGAGCTGCTAAAGCAGCTAATTTAGTAGCATAAGCTGCTTGATGTTTTGTACCAACTATCATAAATTGTTTTCCTCTCCTTGCTCCATCAAAAACAAAATCACAGGCTTCTGATAAAAAACGAGCAGTTTGAATAAGATTTATAATATGAATATTTTTACGATCTTTAAAAATGTAAGGTGCCATTTTAGGATTCCATTTTCTAGTCTGATGACCTAAATGAACTCCTACTCCTATCATCTCTTTCAAATTGATGTTCCAATTTTTTTTCGTCATTTTGTTTTTCGTCATTTTTTTACTAGGAACTGTAATATCTACATTCCGATGGAATGGATTCAATTTAAAAGATTGCTTGCCTGTATCGTACGGGGTACGAGATATCCATTTGATTTTATATCATTATAAATCTAACAATAAATTCTTTGATTTATAAATATTAATTTTTTTTTACTGGTCGTTTCAATTTTTTTTTTTTTACTAATTTTTTTATAACTTTTTTTTTTTGCTTAACGGGCAATTCTTTATATTGATGATTAGATAAAATATCTTTCACTTTGTTGCTAAATAGATTTTTATTCCCCATTCTCGAATCCATTTTATTCCGTTTTACCAAACGATTGAATCCAGTACCGACAGGTATCATCCCCCCAAGAATGACATTTTCCTTCAAGCCTTTCAACCAATCAATACGACCTCGAAGAGCAGATTTCGATAGGACTCGAGCAGTTTCCTGGAAACTTGCTTCTGATAGAAAACTTTGAGTATTCAGAGATGCATTTGTCATTCCCAATAAAATGGTTCGATAGTTGATTGCCTTTTCTAGAGCACGATCCATTCTTTGTGCTCGTGATAATCCAACGAGTTCCCCGGGTAAAAAAACATTACCCAGTCCATTTTCCAAATTTATATTTTCCGAATTTTCCACATCTACAATTAAAACTTTTGATGTCATTTGGCGTACAATAATTTCTATATGTTTATCAGAAATTTGTACCCCCTGGGATCGGTAAACCCTTTGAATTTGATTGACTAACTGAATCTGACTATGCTCCATAGTTATCCTAACACTGATGAATGAACCCCAAAAGTATCCAAGATATTTTGCCAGGTGTCTGTTCAATTTTTGAAATTTTTCTTTGCGATTTTTCGATATTGAAGTAGTCAAACGGGCTTCTGACAATTGTTCAACTTTAGGAAGACCTTGAATTATATCATCGGATTTTAATTTTTCGTATGACAGAGTTATCAATGTATCTCCTTGGTAAATAATTTTACCATAATAACCATGAAGAGTTGCTCCTCGAGTACCCAAATAGGGTTTAGCGAATCTAATGACTAAAGATTCCTCATGAACGGCTATAATTTGACCAGATGTGTGGAGTGGTTTATCTTCGGATATCAATACACTTTCACAAATAAATTGCCCAGGGCTAACTACTAGAAATGTTTTCTCACCAAAATTGGATAAGGGGGAGTACAAATTAAAATTTAATAAATTGGGAATAATATTCCTGCAGGAATCGAATTTATAAATTTCCGTCTTTTCATCTATAAAATAGCATTTAGGTACTTGGAAAGTATTCGAGTAATTATCATAAATTGAACGTTTATTTAGTAAGACTTTATTATAAGTTATGAAATGGTAGTATGGTAAACGATTAGAAATACTATGTAAATGACCCAAGAGACCTGACAATTCAATGATTTGTCTAATTGGATCGTTCCTAATTAATTTTTTTACTGTATTGAAACCTTTTGAATCATTAAATACAAAAATTTTCAAAAAATCAGAAGGGGAAAGAACCATAAAATCACCTTTTTTATTCTGATTAGATAATGAACGAATATTTCCTTTACTAAGTAATTTACTTTTATCATTGGAAGAAAAAGGATTAGTGTGGTCTAATTTGTTATGAAACATAAATTTAGAACTTGCTGTATTTTCCTTTTTTGTCATATTCAAAAAGGGACATTTCATCAAGCTAATTTGAATCATATTGATAATGATCTTATTTGTTCTTACTGAAATAAGAGAAGCATAAGCCTCTTTTATTTTTGGTCTGAATCCTCTGGCTAATGAATTTTTAAAAGAATCAATTGAATCACCCCTGATGATCTTCCCATATTTTGGAATTCTTGAACTGTCAATTCGAGGGTAATTCAAAAGAGCAAAAATGTGATTTCTCTGTAGAATACCTTTTCTGGGTATTCTAAGAATCAAATCAGGACAAGGGATTATTCGATTTCCCCATTCTTTATCACACCATAATGGTACGATTAATTGATTTGTTTTCTTTTTTATCTTCACTTTTTTTATCGTCATATTGGGAAGATTGGTGGAATAGATAGAGTCCTGATGTTCGTTGGATGTGGTCTGATCAATTTTGGAATAACTTAATATTTGTTTTTTTCTTTCTTTTTCGAAAAAGTTTGAGTCAACTGATTCGTGGTTCACTGGATCTACTGAATAATTTGAAAGTGATTGATGTTTGTCAAGAAAAAGTGGTGGAATATCCACTTGATCTTGATCTTTATAAAATGAATAAAGAGGTACTGCAACGGATTCATATATACCTCCCGATAATACCCATAAATGAGTTGTCTTTGACATAAAATTATACATAGAGATACCTCGGTGCATTTCTCCTGGTAGGTCAGAATATATATGTTTATCAACTTTTTCTTTGAAGGGAGATGTTTTAGAACGAACCTCGGCAATAACTTGTTCCGATTCCACAAGTTGATGATTCTGAATGAAGAGCAAACTTTCTGGTGGAATAGTTAAATTATGCACTTTATGTTGATTATCAATAGTAACGCATAAACTATTATGACATATATAAGCAGGATGCCCATGACGTGTACGTGTAGGATAAACCACATTTTCATTGAATTCAATTTTTCCGGTGAGAGGAGCTCGTATATGTTCTGCAATATCACCTGTAAATACCCCACCAGTATGAAAAGTCCTTAATGTTAGTTGAGTTCCTGGTTCTCCAATTGATTGTCCTGCAATAATGCCGACTGCTTCTCCTAATTCGATTAAGTTAGTATGAGTAGTACTCCGACCATAACATAATTGACAAATCCAAGATATACTTTTGCAAGTAAAAGGAGTTCGTATATATATTGTTTGTGTTTGGAGGTTTCGTAATTGATCAGCAAGTTTAATCCCAATATCTTGATTGCGCGTGGCAATGCATCTCTTGTTTATATAGACATCGTCTGCTAACACACGACCAATTAGTGTTTGTAGAACAATTTTATTTTTGATTCTTTCTCGACTTTGAATGAGACTTACAAAAAGACCTTGGATAGTGCCACAATCCGTTTTACGGACAACAATATGTTGTACTACTTCAACAAGTCTACGTGTGAGGTATCCAGCATCTGCTGTTCGTATAGAAGTATCCACAACTCCTTTACGAGCACCATAACAGGAAATAATATATTCCGTTAAAGAGAGTCCTTCCCGTAAATTCCCTTGAATGGGTAGATCAACAATTTTTCCTTGAGGATCTGACATTAATCCTCTCATACCTACTAATTGGTGAACCTGAGATGTACTTCCTCTAGCTCCCGAAAAGGACATCATATGTACTGGATTAAAAGGATCAGTCATCTTAAAATTCGGATTCATTTCTCGTCTCAAATATTCACTGGTAGAATGCCATATCTCGATTAATTGACGTAATTTTTCCACTGCATGTACATTCCCATAATCATGATGTTTTTCCGAAGCAAAATCTTGTTGCTGCGCATCTTGGATAAGCCATGCTTTAGATGGTGTTGTTAAAAGATCATCAATTCCTAATGAAATAGCTGCATCAGTAGCTTGCTGGAAACCTGAAGTCTTCAGTTGATCTAATATATGTGATGTATATGTCATTCCAAAATGATTTACGAATCTGCTAATAAGTTGCTTCATAGCAGTTTTATCCATCACTTTATTATAAAAGGGTACTTCAAAGGGAAAGGGCACTTCGAAAAAATGACGTTCTGCCATAAGAAAAAATCTCCCCATTTTTGGGAGTAGGATTCAGCAATGGGTTCAAGCCGAAAGGCTCCCTTGATCTCTATCTCTGCATGAATGAAAGGATTACAAGACTAATAACATTAGATTCTTAATAGTGACATTTTTTGTCGGATATCATAAGCCCACAAGCCTTTTATAGCTTCTTCTATTTCTCGATTAAAACGAGTACGACCAACGGTTGTTCGAATGTATTTATTACGTATTTCTCCCATTCTACCTTTTTTTATTCGAAAATGTTCATGGATTTCGTAGAAGGTACCGAAAGATTCATATTGAACTTCGATAGGGACTTCTCGGTTTACTGAATTAATAATAGGGATATCTATATCTCTGCCCCACCGGAGCCATAAAGGACTGTCTAAATCAATTCGTTTTTGTTCATAAGCTCTGAGCGCATCATCGTAGCTAGAAAACGAAGGTGAAACAATTTTATTTTTTGAGTTATCTGGGTGGTACCTATTTTCATAAATACCTTGGTTTTTTTGAAGGGTTGATCTATAAAGTCCGAGAAGCATATCTTGAGTCGGTACGCAAATAGGATCTCCTATAGTTGGAGAGATAAGATTGAGATGAGAAAACATAAGTAAACGAGCTTCTACTTGAGCTTCCGTAGATAGAGGTACGTGGACAGCCATCTGATCTCCATCAAAGTCCGCATTAAACCCTGTACAAACCAATGGATGTAAACGAATGGCACGTTCTTCTATTAAAATAGGTATAAATGCTTGTATTCCTAATCTGTGTAAGGTAGGCGCTCTATTTAACAAAATGGGATGTCTTTGCATAATTTGTTTAAGTACGTTCCATATAATGGGTCTCCTATCTTGAATTAGACTTTTAGCAGCTCTTAGAGTGGGAGCAATCTGTCGTTCAACTATATCACGAAGTAAAAATGCTTGAAAAAGTTCTATTGCGATTTCTCGGGGTAATCCACATTGATACAATGAGAGAAGGGGACCTACCACAATAACAGAACGACCTGAATAATCGACTCGTTTTCCAAGTAAATTTTCACGAAATCTTCCTTCTTTGCCTTGTATGAAATCTGAAAACGATTTATAAGGCCGATCATGACTGTCTTTCATTGGTTGTCCACCGATGCTGTTATCAAGAAGTGCATCTACGGCTTCTTGGACTAATCTCTTTTGATCAGTCAATAAATCTGGGATTGCAAATACATCATTTCTATCTTCTATGAACTCGATAAGAAGATTATTTCGACGAATAACTGTTTGATAAAGTTCATTGAGATCCGAACTAATAAGTCCAATTTCATCTATTTGAACCATTGGCCTCAGGTCGGGGGGAAGAACTGGTAATAGGGATAGAACCATCCATTGTGGTTCTATATTTGCTTGAAGAAAATATTTAGCTAATTTCATGCGTCTAACCAAAAGATCCTTTCTTCTTCTAATTTTTTGAAGTTCTTGCTCATTCAATTTATCATACATCTTTTTTAATTCCTCATCAAAAACTACATCCTCTTTAGTAGTCCCCGTAAATAATATAGATATTATCTCGTCCAATCTCTTCCATTCCATATATGAACGATCTAGAATAATTTTCAGATCCAGACCAGCTAGTTGGTCTCTGATAGCTTTTCCCCCAGTGGCTATTTCTCTCTCTTGAAATAGCCCAAAGTCCCAAGAGAGATAATAAGCAATAATCTCTGGCCAGTATTGATCCTCATATTTAAATGAACCCTGAAATCGCAATGAAGTTGGCTTGTTAGCTATGGATCTAGTAATACAAACATTTGGATAGGTTATTCTAGGATTTCCCCCCCTCAGAATCGGACATGAAAGTTTCCTCTCATCCGGCTCAAGTAACTGTACCGAAACGGAAAGTTATTATGTATTAATTAATGCAAAAAAATGTAGAAGTAAATAGTTACTCTTTGCTCAAATTCCAAGTGAATGAGTATTCGTTTACGATTCGTATTACGACATTAAATATGGAATTATTGAGCAGTCTCCTCCCTTTTGAACGATACATTTCTTTGTGAAAGACCTTCAATTCATTTGAAACTCATAAGGGATTTACTTGTCTGTATCTCGTTATTTTTGATCCTATAGGTCCCTGCTTTACTTCGATGGTTACAATCCTATTTGAAGTATATGTGCGATGAATAGACTCCTATAACCATATCTTCTTTTTGGTCTGGAATAAATAAAATCTGAAACAGAATGAATTTTTCATTCTTATAAGAAAAGAAGTGTTTTCACGAAGTCCAATTATCAATTTGATACAATATCAACCTTAGATTCATTCCTCTTTATCAACATCTTTTCAAGATGCTTCTAATTCTGAGCTTCACTTTTCCCGAGGGACGTGTCAGAGCTAAGGGCATCCCAATTAGATTGAATAGGATGACAGTTCCTACGAAACTGTATAATCGGAGCTTGTGATCAAGTCACACATCGCAGTATACTAGGTCTTCTAATTCTTTACGAGTTTTATCTAATAGATCCGCGATATAACTGGGACGCCGTTTGAAATACCAAATATGAACAACTGGACATGCCAGTTTAATGTATCCCATTCGATATCTTCGAATTCGAGAATCAACAACAAGTTCAACTCCACATTGGGAACAAAAATTGGATTCGTGGTCTTCCTCCTCATTCTCGATCACTCGAGATTTTACACAAGCACAAACTCCCCTTTTCTTAGGTCCAAATATTTTTTGACAAAATAATCCATCGCTTTCTGGTTCATAAGTTTCATAATCTAAAGTAAGGTCTGTAGTCACTTCTCCCACTCTTTCTCCATTAGGTAAAATTCTTTCAGACCAAGAAAGAATCTGCTCGGGAGAAACTAATCCAATTCTAAGTTGTTGATGTTTATCCTGTTCCCTCATAAAATATCAATTTTGATTGATTATTGATCAAACTTCCTTCCTATCTATCTGAAAGTCTTTCTCAGATAGAATAGTATGATTCAATTCTAGAGCTAAAGATCGTAGTTCTCGACTGAGCAATCGGAAAGATTCTGTAGGAGTGCTAGGTTTAGGCATTGGCTCTCCATCGAGAATAGCACCAAATACTTTTTCACGAGCGTCTATATGGTCAGATTTGAAAGTAAGCATCTCGTGTAAAATATAAGCAACACCAAACCCTTCTAGAGCCCAAACTTCCATTTCTCCTAATCGTTGTCCTCCTTGGTTGGATTTTCCTTTCAGAGGTTGTTGTGTAACCATTGTATAAGGCCCACTGGAACGTGCATGAATTTTGTCAGCAACTTGATGACACAATTTTGACATATACGCTATTCCTATTGTAACAGGTTGTTCAAATATATCTCCTGTTCTTCCATCAATTAATCTATGTTTTCCAGGATGATCAGGTTCAAATAGCCATGGATTAGCTGTTTGCTCGCTAGCTTTATAAAGCTCAGAAAAAACTAGTTTTCTAGAAGCTTCTCGTTCATATCTTTCGTCAAAAGGTACTATTCTATAATGTTTGTTCATTAGTTTTCCTGCTAAACCGAGCAAACATTCAAAGATCTGTCCTACATTCATTCGTGAAGGTACCCCTAATGGATTTAATACCATATCCACGGGTGTTCCATTCTGTAAATAAGGCATATCTTGTCTTGGCAAAACTCTTGAAATAATACCTTTATTACCATGCCTTCCAGCTACTTTATCACCCACTTGTATTTTACGTTTTTGTGAAATATATACATGAACTTTTTCAATAATATCGCCAAAATCTTCTTGTTCCTCGATACATATCACATCGATAACTCGGCCTCCTACACCTTTAGGGACTCTAAAACATTTTTCTTTTCCAGTGGGTGGTGTAACATCAAATATAGCTTGTAATAATCTTCCTTCTGGAGTATTTAATATTGAGTCGTCTTCTGCTTCAAGGATTAATTTGCCCACTAAAACATCACCTGTTTCTACCCAAGATCCTAGCATTACAAGACCGTTTTCGTCCAAATGACGGAGTAAGTGAGCATTTAAATGAGGTATTTCTCTAGTGACTACCTCAGGGCCATCGGTCGTAAAATAAACTCCAATTTCGAGTCTTACAATATGGAAAGAAGTAAAAATATCTTCATATACCAGACGTTCACTAATAAGTATTGCGTCTTCAAAATTGTATCCTTCCCATGGCATATAAGCCACTAAGACGTTTTTTCCCAAAGAAAGTTCTCCCCCTACTGTAGCCGCACTGTCTGCTATAATTTGTCCCCTCTTTACATATTCCCCTTGACGAACTCGGGGGTTTTGATGCATACAAGTATTACTATTAGAACGTCGATATAAAATCAATTCTGTTGTTAGAGTATCTCGAAAAACGGATGAAGTTATAGTTATATTTCTAGAATCAACATATTTGATTCTTCCTCCTTGCTTGGCTATAGCTACACTTCCCGAATCTAGAGCTACTTGACTCTCCAATCCTGTTCCGACAATGCACTTCTCAGGTTGAACAAGTGGAACTGCTTGACGTTGCATATTAGAACCCATTAAAGCACGATTTGCATCATTATGTTCGAGAAAAGGAATAAGGCAAACTCCAACGGAAAAATATTGGAAAGGAAAAATACTTCTGAAATGGATTTGGTCCCATGCAAAAACTCGAAATTCTTGTCGAAATCGAGCTGGAGTAAATTGTTCCTCTGGAACCCCTTGATTTAATGCTAGAGAATTTCCTGTAGCTATCCGATAGTATTCATCTTCTCCTGGTAATAGATAAATTATCTCTTCTTCCTTCGATCTCTCAGATATCCTATAGAATGGACTTTGTAAAGAGCCGTAATGACCAAGCATTGCATAAATGGATAACGATCCAATAAGTCCAACATTTATTCCTTCAGACGTCGTAATCGGACAAATACGTCCATAATGACTAGGATGAATATCCCGTGTACGAAAAGTCGCAGTTCGACTTGTCAATCCTCCAGGGCCCAAAGAGCTCACTTTTCGGCTATGAACTATTTCTGCCAATGGATTAGTTTGATCCAAAAATTGCGATAAGGGATGTAAACCAAAAAAATCTTGAAAAGTGTCTGTTAATGTTATTAAAGTTGCCAATTTCTTAGGAGTTAATAAACTTTTAGTTTTTTTTGATTTATATTTTAATTTTATAGTTCTTGAAACTTCTTTTTTCAAGCGATGTAGAGCTAGTCCTAATTGCTCTTGTAATAAATCCGCTACAGAACGAATATATCGATTTTGAAGGTGATCGATATCATCGAGTGTACCTGTTCCAAATTGCACTCTGATAGGGTAGTCTACAGCAGCCAATAAATCGTGTGGTAATGAAAAAATTTCGTTCTCGGGTATATCAAGATTCAGTTTTTTGTTTGGATTTCGTCGACCAATCTTTCCTAATACACATTTAGTTCGGAAAAAGTTTATTTGTAATTCTTCACATAGAGAAGCGGAAAATTCCAAATTGTATTTTCGAGGGTCATCGTCACTTATATAGAGTTCCTTATAAAGTTCCAAAATGGCATCTTCCTTCCCGAAATTGCTCCACTCGAAACATTTTTCGTACTCCTTCCTTCCATTTTCGGAAAGGATAAATGCTTTGAGATTCCTATATCGAGTATCGTCCAGAATCTCTTTTAAATTTAGGCCCATAGCCAACAATAGAAGTAGAGCAGATATTTTTTTATCTCTGCTTACACGAACCCATATCTCTTGTTTTCTTATATTGATCTCTAATTTTGATCTTCCTCCCCAATCTGAAATTATAGTGCCGATATAAATAATGTTTCCTGACGGTTTTCGTTCGCAAGTATAATAAATACCAGGACTTCTTAATATTTGATTGACCACGACTCTGTAATTTCCATTTACTACAAAACTTCCTTTAGAATTCATCAAAGGAATATTTCCCAGAAATACAATTTGTTTCTGTAGCTTTCTACGAGTTCTCTGAATCAATATTGCTGGTACATATAACTTACAGTGATATGTAAGAGACAGGTATACAGCATCTCTCTCTTTAATGAAAGGTTCTACTAATTTATATTCATTACCCAAAAGCCTAAATTCTATTTCTTTATTTGGGCTCTCAATTTTCGAAAATTTATTTAGTTCCTCTATTAAGCCTTGATCGAGGAAACGACAAAATCCTTCAAATTGTATTTTACCAAATTCGGGGATTGTAAATATTCCCTTATTTTCATCTAATCGCATTGGATGTTTCCTATAAAAAAAGGTATATTTCGTTATTTATTCCTTATTTATAAATATACGAATAAATCCGACAAAAATTGTTATGTATAATTTGTTCAAAATATCCCGTCAAATTCTACCCAAGATATTATTAATTGTAGAAAGATAAGAAAAAGAATAGTTTTTTATTTTCTTCCGCATAAACGGGGATCAAACCCTTCTTAAAGGTTAAAAAAGGGCGGTGCCAAATCGTCTAATTTCATCATTTGTAATGATACATTATCATATGTAATGATAATACTGAATGAAGGGGAAAAATCACATTTTAATGGTTGACAAATGTGCATTCACTATGCTATAATTTAAAAATGAAACATGAAATGAAAGATTGGATTTTTCTTCGCATTATGTTTGGCAACTTAAAAAGTTGTAAATCAGCTGACAGTTATACATCATTAAATTTTGAATTTTCACTTCTTCCAGGTCCGAAAAGGGATTTGAAATCAATCTCCTATTAGACCTGTTGTAAAGGGGACTTTCAATCCTCTATTAGACATAACCGAATGATAAAATAGGGGACTCGAAATCCCCTATACGACATAACCGATAAGCAGGGGACTGGAAATCCCCTTTCCCCAGATCCAGATCTAGACTAGGGGATGGCGACATAGCCAAGTGGTAAGGCAGGGGACTGCAAATCCCCCATCCCCAGTTCAAATCCGGGTGTCGCCTTGTTAGGGTAAATAAAGTGAAAGAAATACAAAAGTGTGCATTTGTACTCCATTACTTTTGGAGTCAACTTGTGTTGATTTAGGCATATTATCAATATAGCCGCTAAGATTCGATTTTATCGTGAATGCAGCGATAGGAGTAACTAATTCCAAGAGACAAATTGTAACAGTCTTTCTGGAATAGGAAGGTCAAGGATTTCTACTTTGCACTATCCTGATTAGTTCCATTATCATAATTAATTACTAATTAATTTAATTAAATATAGGAATTCGTATGGATATAGTCGTTATCGCTTGGGCTGCTCTAATGGTAGTTTTTACGTTTTCTCTTTCACTCGTAGTATGGGGTAGAAGTGGACTTTAATAGAATTAATAGTCCTGGGATTTCTAATTTAATTGTTTTGTTCAAAATTAATAATTTTGAGATGATAATTTCGTTTCATAATGATCTTATTAATAATATGAATACATATGGAACATATTGTGCTACTCTGTCTCAACCATACATCCCTTTTCCATAAAAATTATTTTTCCTACAGGATTTCCAATTCTGAATTCACTATGTACTATTAAAATGATGTTTTTACCGTGTTAGAAAAAGATTTCAAATTTTAACAATCCTTTCGCAAGTAAAGTTATGTTCAGAACACACCTATGTTCTGTCTACATAAAGTTCCCTTTTTACAAATATAAGAGATTGGAATTAGCCTCGCTTTTTTACCAGGTCCTGATCTTATATTAATGTCCTTATGAAGTAATTATGCCCAGATTTACTTATCTAAGATTTGTGTAGAAGAAGTAGTACAAAAGTAAAAATTGAAAGGAAAGGAATGTTTTTCGTTTCCTTGGTACTACTTCTTTTCCAAATCAATCTCTACCCTTAATGCGACCCCTATTGCTCTTTTTATTTTAATAATGATCTAGAATCATTTAGATCATCAGTAATCACTGTATTGATAATACAAATCAATTGGTTTGACTCACCGTTTTTACGTAAATGATGAGTAAAAAAGCAGTAGGAACTGAAATGAACAATGCAACAGCAATAAATGCGAGGATATTTACTTCCATGATTTATTTTCCCTTCGTTTTATTTTACAATAACTCGAGATTTGATCTCATAGAGTAGAGATTAATCTCCTTTTTTTAGATTGAATTCCTAGAGTATTAGATTACATCAATAGGATCAATCTGATGTAACAGAATCTAACGGATTCCTATTAATTCTTCAATAGAAACGAAATAGTATAACTATTTATTATCTCTTATTCATACTGGATTTCGTCGATCCCTAATCAATCCCACCGTGCTACTCATATAGTTCCAATGTTTTACTTTCACAATGAAATTTTATTGCCAAGCGTTGGACGTGCAAATATACGGTTGTTTCATAAAATCTTCGTCTCGATCAAATATCGCGAGGTTGATTACGATCCGAATTGTGCGAGGGGCATAGAAGTATGATAAAGATTGCTATCTTTAATTATATGTACTAGTTTAATTCTTATTTTGATCAGACCAACTAATAGGTCAAAATCTTCATTAGAAGGAATCCCCTGGTAGTACGTCCCAATAGGGATAGAATCTCGCTAATTGATTCTACTAATTGAGAAAAAGAGAATTCATTCCATTCTCTTGATTCGTGTAAGAGAGATCCCCACCCCAGGCTTGCACCTGATTCTACAAGATCAATCTCAAAAGGGTTCGGGGTAACTGGATCTATAAAAAAGGGGGACAAAATCCCAGTTATGTTGTTGCTGTGGATTGTATCATGTACATCGTACAATAGACGAATAAGACTTATCTATACAGATAGATATGTCCCGATGACCACACAAATAGTCTTTTTATTAAAATTATGAAAAGAGGATCGGGAAGGGTCTAGTACGAAATTGATTCTATTGGATCAAATTTGATCCTATGCAATTTTTGGTACATCAGTAAATGATTGGTGATAATTGGTAATATCTACCATTTGTCCTAAAAATGAAGGGGATGGATAGAAAGATCCCCCTGCGTAAATCCCCCTGATTCGCCTTATAATGTAGTTCTCACCGAGAACTAAAAAGAGGAAAATAGTGCTCTTCTCCGGGGTGGGGATCGAGCGAAGAATCCATCAATTTATTGGACCGGGACTGACGGGGCTCGAACCCGCAACTTCCGTCTTGACAGGGCGGTACTCTAACCAATTGAACTACAATCCCACTAGGTACAGTTGACCTACTAATCAGTAGTAGAGATTTTACTAGTGCTGAGTCGATGATTTGACCCTTTCCCTTTAAAATCAAATCTTATGAAAGATTCTGTTCGTTCCGATTTTTTTATTTTTCTATATCGGGGATTCAAAGATAAATTATCTTTTCATCGATATCATCGATTGATATCGTATCGGTATTGGGCCGAGCTGGATTTGAACCAGCGTAGGCATATTGCCAACGGATTTACAGTCCGTCCCCATTAGCCACTCGGGCATCGACCCAGGAACAAAGTCATTAGGATATCTAATAAGTATCCTAATGACTTTCCTAGCATAGTACCCCTAGGGGAAATCGAATCCCCGTTGCCTCCTTGAAAGAGAGATGTCCTGGGCCACTAGACGATAGGGGCCCACTTATTGTCATAATATTCAAATCTCTATAAAATTGTCAAGAATATGAATAGTTGTTAGTGATCTCATATTCTTATTCTTGCATTGTTTGTAAACTTCTCTATTGATTAAGAAATCATCAGAAGATTATTTGCTTTTTAAATGCTGATAAAAAATAAAAAACTTCAGTTGAAGCCCCAAGAATCTTTGGGCATTGCTACGGATATATCTAATTATGTTGAACCAAAAGATGGAACAACGATGGAAAATATTTAAGAAATGCCTCTTTCTTAGTAATGAGATCTCTCCCCCTCTAACTCAATGTATTCCGTAATTTATATTGGTTCTGGAAGAGAACCATATCCCTTTCGTTTGAAACGAGTGCTAATTAAATTTTTTCAAAGTTACGGGAGATTCGCTAGCAAAATCTGTAGCGATATTTGGTCCTCTGTACCAACACTTATGATACAATGCGTGTGTTTCCAGATCAAAATTCTTCACTGCAAATACTATCTATTACTATTAGATAGGGTCCCTATTGGATAAGATAAGAAACCGAGAAAAAGAGTCCTAGCTAATATTTGCTGACATAGGACAGATCGGAATAGGGCACAACTTCTAACAACCAGTTATGTTCGAAATATTGGAGATGCCGATAGATCAAAACAATCCTATGCGTGGATCTGAGTGATAGACGAATAAGAGAGTCATCTCAACAGCCAAGTGGGTTCACTAATCTAGTCTAATTAAGACTAATTATTAATAATAGGTCGACAAACAATGGAAGGTATATACCTTCCAATTCTAGGGTACAGATCTCACCTTTCTATAACCAAATTGAAGAGTTAAATCTCCTTAATAGGTCAATAATACTATTAACATGATCGGAACAGGATCCGTTCCTCGAATAATAAGCTAGATCCAAATAATACTTCACATTTCTTCTATGTGGTTATATTATTCATATATACCGGATATGTAGTAGACTCATCCATTCATCATGAAATGATCAAAAGCCCTTTTAACTCAGTGGTAGAGTAACGCCATGGTAAGGCGTAAGTCATCGGTTCAAACCCGATAAAGGGCTCCTGTAATGATTCCTACAAAACCCGGTGTTCAGGATGACCTATTTGATTAAGGCAAAAAACCTGTGATAAAAATAATGTGTTAAACATTATGTTATAACAGAATAGAGCACCTAATATGATTGAGGACAACTAGAGTACTATCTAATCTAATAACTGCTATGATATAGTTTTTTTTATTCATTTTGCTATTCTAGCAAGAGAAATAGTACAAGATTAGGCATAATCTCTTTCATTTTCGTAATTTTGAAGCATTCATTATAATTGAAATTATGAAATTTCACTTTTTGTATCTTAAATCTTTCGGCCTTAAAAGAGATAAATAAGAAGGAGAAGTAAGTGAACCTGACCCATTGATTTATGAATATACTAAGCTATTCTGATATTGAAAATTGAGGGATATTTTGTGAACTTTTCAATTATTTGTTTGTTGATTGGATGTTCTGTCGAATAAATAGTGATGATCCCTTCTTTCCGGAAAAAAAATGGAGATGGAAGTTTGAATTAATGGACGAAATAAATAAATTTCCTTTTATCTTGAACTCATAATTTTATTCTTATCTATATCTATAGAATCAAATTGAATGAATATCTAATCAATCATGATTATTCCTTTTTTATTCTGAATAGAAGGAAAAGAACAAATAGAGTTTTTTCCTCTAACTCTAGATAAGCTAGAACTAGAAAAATATCTCCTTCTTATTGTTCTTATTTATTCGTAGGAATAATGTAGTAAGTAATAATAAAGCATAGAGATTGATGAAATATATAGAAAAGCTACTATTTATTTTGTTTATCTTGGAGGGATGTTTAAGACAGAATAATATTGAATAGAATAGATGTCGTAATTAGTATCTGGTGAAGAGCAGGGAGGAACGAACGGAAAGAACTTAGCTTTCCGATATTTGTTATGTTTATATTTAATTCCCTTCAGAAGGTTGAGGGTTAGAAATAAATTGAATAGAAACAACATCATGCATTTACCTATATTGAATTGGTTTAGCAGATAATATCTGTGCTAACATCTTCGGAACCCAATTTTGGGACAATTGATAAAAAATTGTCCATAGACAAACCAGCGTCTATATTTTGATTCTATCAGATAGGGTGCTCGGAAAAGGTCGGAATAGTTTAAATAGGAGGATCACTATGACTATAGCCCTTGGAAAGTCTTCCCAAGAGGAACAAACTTTATTTGATACTATGGATGACTGGTTACGCAGAGACCGTTTTGTTTTTGTGGGTTGGTCCGGTCTATTGCTTTTTCCTTGTGCTTATTTTGCCCTAGGTGGATGGTTCACGGGTACAACCTTTGTGACTTCATGGTATACTCATGGATTGGCCAGTTCTTATTTGGAAGGTTGTAATTTTTTAACTGCTGCAGTTTCTACGCCTGCTAATAGTTTAGCACATTCTTTGTTGCTATTATGGGGTCCTGAAGCACAAGGAGATTTTACTCGTTGGTGTCAATTAGGTGGTCTATGGACTTTCGTTGCTCTTCATGGTGCTTTTGGTCTAATAGGGTTCATGTTACGCCAATTTGAACTTGCTCGATCTGTACAATTGCGACCTTATAATGCAATTGCGTTCTCTGCTCCGATTGCTGTTTTTGTTTCTGTATTCTTAATCTATCCATTAGGCCAGTCTGGTTGGTTTTTTGCACCTAGTTTTGGTGTAGCAGCTATTTTCCGATTTATCCTCTTTTTTCAAGGTTTTCATAATTGGACCTTGAATCCATTTCATATGATGGGAGTTGCCGGAGTATTAGGTGCTGCTCTTCTATGTGCTATCCACGGTGCTACTGTGGAAAATACATTATTTGAAGACGGTGATGGTGCAAATACGTTCCGTGCTTTTAACCCAACTCAAGCTGAAGAGACTTATTCTATGGTCACTGCTAACCGTTTCTGGTCCCAAATTTTTGGGGTTGCTTTTTCCAATAAACGTTGGTTACATTTCTTTATGTTATTTGTGCCGGTGACCGGTTTATGGATGAGTGCCATTGGAGTAGTTGGTCTAGCTCTAAACTTACGTGCCTATGACTTTGTTTCCCAGGAGATTCGTGCAGCAGAAGATCCTGAATTTGAGACTTTCTACACAAAAAATATTCTCTTGAACGAAGGTATTCGTGCTTGGATGGCGGCTCAAGATCAGCCTCATGAAAACCTTATATTCCCTGAGGAGGTTCTACCCCGTGGAAACGCTCTTTAATGGAACTCTAGCTTTAGCTGGTCGTGACCAAGAAACCACTGGTTTCGCTTGGTGGGCTGGTAATGCCCGACTTATCAATTTGTCGGGCAAATTACTTGGGGCTCACGTAGCTCATGCCGGATTAATTGTATTCTGGGCTGGAGCAATGAATCTATTTGAAGTGGCTCATTTTGTACCGGAAAAGCCTATGTATGAACAAGGATTGATTTTACTTCCCCATCTAGCTACTCTAGGATGGGGAGTCGGTCCTGGTGGTGAAATTGTGGACACTTTTCCCTATTTTGTATCTGGGGTACTTCACCTAATTTCTTCAGCAGTTTTAGGTTTCGGGGGTATTTATCACGCACTAATCGGACCCGAAACTTTAGAAGAATCTTTTCCATTTTTTGGTTATGTATGGAAAGATAGGAACAAAATGACCACAATTTTAGGTATTCACCTAATCTTGCTAGGTGCTGGTGCCTTTCTCCTAGTGTTCAAGGCTTTTTATTTTGGTGGCATATATGATACCTGGGCTCCCGGTGGTGGAGATGTAAGAAAAATTACGAACCTTACGCTTAATCCAAGTGCTATATTTGGTTATTTACTCAAGTCCCCTTTTGGAGGAGAGGGATGGATTGTTAGTGTGGATAATCTAGAAGATCTAATTGGAGGACATGTATGGTTAGGTTCCATTTGTATCTTCGGTGGTATCTGGCACATCTTAACAAAACCTTTTGCATGGGCTCGTCGCGCGTTTGTATGGTCTGGAGAAGCTTACTTGTCCTATAGTTTAGCGGCTCTCTCTATCTTTGGTTTCATTGCTTGTTGTTTTGTTTGGTTTAACAATACAGCTTATCCCAGTGAATTCTATGGGCCTACCGGCCCAGAGGCCTCTCAAGCTCAAGCATTTACTTTTCTAGTTAGAGATCAACGTCTTGGAGCTAGTGTGGGGTCTGCCCAAGGGCCTACTGGTTTAGGTAAATATCTTATGCGTTCTCCTACTGGAGAAATTATCTTCGGAGGAGAAACAATGCGTTTTTGGGATCTTCGTGCTCCCTGGTTGGAACCTCTAAGGGGTCCTAATGGTTTGGACCTGAGTAAATTGAAAAAGGACATACAACCCTGGCAAGAACGACGTTCAGCGGAATATATGACTCATGCTCCTTTGGGTTCTTTAAATTCTGTGGGTGGTGTAGCTACCGAGATTAATGCGGTGAATTATGTCTCACCCCGAAGTTGGTTATCCACCTCTCATTTTGTTCTAGGATTTTTCTTTTTCGTAGGACATTTGTGGCATGCAGGAAGGGCTCGCGCAGCTGCAGCGGGATTTGAGAAAGGAATTGATCGTGATTTGGAACCTGTTCTTTCCATGACCCCTCTTAATTAAAACAGAGAGCTAACTATATAAAATAATAATCTGTCCAATTTAAATTTGTTTCCCATGTTGGGAGTCGAGATAGCGGTATCCTTCGATATTATTCTTTCAACTGAATCCTTGTTGCTCGGCTATATTAATATAAGCCGAGCCTTTTTTGGTGCTGAACTTATAATTTCTTCAACAAACAAAAGGAGAGAAAGGGATTCGAACCCTCGATAGTTTTTTAACTATACCGGTTTTCAAGACCGGAGCCATCAACCACTCGGCCATCTCTCCCGGACGAAGACAATTTGTCCTTTTTTACCTCGACAGGAAGGACTATAGGGCTGAGATCATATATATATTGATCTCTCATGATGGTAAATCAGAAACGAATTCCCCTATTCTTTCACACTCTAATAAAAATGGAATAAATTTTTATTAAGCTCGATGAATTTATGATCAAATAAAATCCGTAGTGCATTTGATTAGAATTTGACCGGATGGGGATCAGATGGTATAATCTGTTGTAAGCTTTTAAGATCACAACCATGACTATTGCTTTCCAATCGTCTGTATTTGCATTAATTGCAATTTCATTTCTTTTAGTGATTGGTGTACCTGTCGCACTTGCCTCTCCTAATGGTTGGTCAAGTAGCAAAAATGTGCTATTTTCGGGCATATCATTATGGATTGGATCAGTCTTTTTAGTAGGTATTCTGAATTCTTTCATATCTTAGATATGATCTAAGATCTTTTGGATTGAAACCCTCCCCCCCCTCCCCGAAGGGCATTATAGTTCACAAGAGCATTTCCGATAAATGCCAAGAAACCAAATGAAAGTCCTCAAGGGAGGGGTATATATTATATCCAATAACGAGTCAAATGTGGGTATAGTTGAATGGTAAAATTTCTCCTTGCCAAGGAGAAGATGCGGGTTCGATTCCCGCTACCCGCCATCCGGAGGATGGAATATACCCAATAATATTTATTGGTTTGGTCGTATCTTTCCCTGGTTTAACCAACCATTTTAATGGAATGAGTCATCCTTTTTAACTCAAAAACTTATTTGTGCGGAGACGGGATTTGAACCCGTGACTTCAAGGTTATGAGCCTTGCGAGCTACCAAACTGCTCTACTCCGCCCTATCCCTTCATATTACCTTTGCTATTTTATAATAACCCAAAATGGTTACATTGGGCAACCCCTTGGACATACTATCCTCCCTCCCTATATAGGGAGGGACTTTTCTATCATCACAATAACCTTAAATAACCTTTTTTTACTCTTACCAACTCGATTTTGTTACTCCGGCCAACAAACATGCGTGAGCCATCTCACGAATTATATATCCGGACAACTCAAAGTCTCTATAGTTAGCTCTAGGACTTCCAGTCGTCGAACAACGTCGACGAAGTCGTGTAGGTGCACTATTACGTGGTAAAGATTGTAATTTTCTATAAATTTCCAATTTTTCATCCAATGATGAAACTTCGCTCATCTCTTTTTTCAAAGATTGACGAAGGGAATTATATTTCCTTTCCAATCTTTGTTTCTTTTTCTCTCTTTGAATGAGACTTTTTTTTGCCATAATTAATTAAGTTAGTTTATATCCAGGAATAAAAATATAGATAAAATACGTGGATTTTGATTTTTCCTTCTTTTTATGCAGATAGATTAGATAATATCTATATCTCCTCAAATCGAAAAGAATTAACCAAATTTGCCCGATGTAGAGGCGATTAAGAAAGCTGCATAGGTGAATATATAACCTACGGAAAAATGAGCTAATCCAACTAATCGTGCTTGAACAATGGAAAGAGCTACCGGCTTGTCTCTCCATCGAACTAAATTAGCCAAAGGTGTGCGTTCATGGGCCCATGCGAGAGTTTCAATCAGTTCTTGCCAATATCCACGCCAGGAAATAAGAAACATAAATCCAGTAGCCCAAACAAGATGTCCTAATAAGAACATCCACGCCCAGACAGATAAACTGTTCATACCAAAAGGATTGTATCCATTAATAAGTTGTGAAGAGTTTAACCAGAGATAATCTCTTAACCATCCCATTAAATAAGTGGACGACTCATTAAATTGAGCTACATTCCCCTGCCATAAAGTGATATGCTTCCAATGCCAATAGAAAGTAACCCATCCAATGGTATTCAACATCCAGAAAACTGCCAAATAAAAAGAATCCCAGGCCGAAATATCGCAAGTACCACCCCGTCCCGGACCATCGCAAGGAAAACTATAACCAAAATCTTTCTTATCAGGCATTAGCTTGGAACCACGCGCATCTAAAGCGCCTTTTACTAAAATCAATGTAGTTGTATGCAAACCTAGAGCAATAGCATGATGAACCAAAAAGTCTCCAGGACCAATTGTCAAGAACAGTGAATTTTTATTATCGTTAATAGCATTCAACCAACCGGGTAACCATATGCTTTTACCAGCATTGAATGCTGGATCATTTGCTGAAGATAAGAGTACATCAAAACCATATAAGGCCTTACCATGAGCAGATTGTATCCACTGAGCAAATATAGGCTCGATCAATATTTGTTTTTCTGGAGTACCAAAAGCAAGCATAACATCGTTATGAACATAAAGTCCCAAGGTATGAAAACCTAGAAATAAACTAGCCCAACTCAAATGAGATATTATAGCTTCCTTATGTTCCAACATTCTTGCCAATACATTATCCTTATTCTGTTCTGGATTATAATCTCTAATAAGGAATATAGCTCCATGAGCAAACGCTCCTGTCATAATGAATCCGGCAATGTATTGATGATGAGTATACAATGCAGCTTGGGTAGTGAAGTCTTGTGCTATGAATGCATAAGCGGGTAAAGAATACATGTGCTGAGCTACCAAGGAAGTGATAACCCCCAAAGAAGCTAGAGCGAGACCTAATTGAAAGTGAAGAGAATTATTTATTGTGTTATAAAGACCCTTATGTCCGCGGCCTAATAGGCCTCCGGGAGGAATATGTGCTTCTAAAATATCTTTTATACTGTGACCAATCCCAAAGTTAGTTCTATACATATGACCAGCAATAAAAAAGACAAATGCAATAGCTAAATGATGATGAGCAATATCAGTTAGCCATAAACTTTGAGTTTGTGGATGGAATCCTCCGAGAAGAGTTAAAATAGCAGTTCCCGACCCTTGAGAAGTGCCAAATAAATGATTACTGGAATCAGGATTTTGAGCATAAAGATTCCACTGACCTGTAAAAAGTGGTTCTAACCCTTGGGGATACGGTAATACATTCAAGAAATTATCCCATCTTATGTGCTCCCCCCTTGACTCAGGAATAGCGACATGGACTAAATGTCCCGTCCAAGCCAAAGAACTGACTCCGAAGAGCCCCGACAAATGATGATTGAGACGAGATTCGGCATTTTTAAACCATGAAACATTTGGTTTCCATTGAGGTTGTAAATGCAACCGACCCGCTATTAAAAAGATAGCAGAAAGAAATAGCAAGAAAAGAGCTCCGGTATAAAGCTCTTCATTAGTGCGTAAGCCAATTGTATACCACCACTGATAAACACCAGAATAAGCAATATTGACCGGACCGGGAGCGCCTCCTCGGGTAAAGGCTTCTACGGCCGGTTGACCAAAATGAGGATCCCAAATTGCATGAGCAATAGGTCTTACATGTAAGGGGTCGTGGACCCATGCTTCGAAATTGCCTTGCCAAGCCACGTGGAACAAATTACCAGAGGTCCACAAAAAGATTATGGCTAACTGACCAAAGTGAGAAGAAAAAATCTTTTGATAAAGGCGTTCTTCGGTAATATCATCATGACTCTCAAAGTCATGTGCAGTAGCAATACCAAACCAAATACGACGAGTAGTTGGGTCCTGGGCCAAGCCTTGGCTGAACTTTGGAAATCTTGATGCCATAATGTTCAAATCCTCCTAGCCATTATCCTACTGCAATAATTCTTGCTAGGAAGAACGCCCATGTTGTGGCTATTCCACCCAGAAGGTAATGAGCTACTCCTACAGCACGTCCTTGGACAATACTCAAGGCTCTGGGCTGGATAGCAGGAGCAACCTTTAATTTGTTATGGGCCCAAACAATAGATTCAATCAGTTCTTGCCAATACCCACGGCCACTGAATAGGAACATTAAACTAAAGGCCCAAACAAAATGAGCACCTAAGAAGAAAAGACCATATGCAGATAATGAAGAACCGTAAGATTGGATTACTTGAGAGGCTTGTGCCCATAGAAAGTCACGGAGCCACCCGTTAATTGTAACGGAACTTTGTGCAAAGTTTCCTCCCGTGATATGAGTTACCATTCCCTGATCACTGATACTACCCCAAACATCGGACTGCATTTTCCAGCTGAAATGGAATATTACTACCGAAATTGCATTGTACATCCAAAATAACCCTAGGAAGACATGATCCCAGGCAGATACTTGACATGTTCCTCCTCTACCAGGCCCATCGCAAGGAAAACGAAAACCAAGATTCACTTTATCAGGTATTAAACGAGAGCTACGGGCAAATAAAACACCTTTAAGTAGTATTAATACAGTCACATGGATAGTAAATGCATGAATATGGTGCACTAAAAAATCTGCAGTTCCTAATGGAATAGGTAACAAAGCCACTTTGGCACCTACTGCTACCAAATCACCACCTCCCCAGGTTAAACTGGTGCTTGCTGTTGCATCAGGAGCTGTCAAACTAGGTGCTGAGGCATGAGTGTTTTGTATCCATTGAGCAAAGATAGGTTGTAATTGTATAGCAGTATCTGAAAACATATCTTGAGGACGTCCTAAAGCACTCATAGTATCATTATGAATATATAGACCAAAACTATGGAAGCCTAAGAATATACATACCCAGTTGAGGTGTGATACAATTGCATCGCGATGTCTCAGAACACGATCTAAAAGATTGTTGTATTGAGTAGTCGGATCATAGTCTCTTACCATAAAAATAGCTGAATGTGCAGCAGCGCCAACTATTAGAAATCCACCAATCCACATGTGGTGCGTGAACAGAGAGAGTTGGGTACCATAGTCAATGGCTAGATATGGATAGGGGGGCATAGAATACATATGGTGAGCTACGACAATAGTTAAAGATCCTAACATAGCTAGGTTAAGAGCTAATTGAGCATGCCATGAGGTAGTTAAGATCTCGTAAAGACCTCTATGACCTTCCCCTGTAAATGGACCTTTATGAGCTTCCAAAATTTCCTTGAGGTTATGTCCAATACCCCAATTAGTCCTATACATATGACCAGCGATTATAAAAAGAATTGCAATAGCCAAATGGTGATGTGCAGTATCGGTCAGCCACAGACCCCCCGTTACCGGATTGAGTCCCCCACGAAAAGTCAAAAATTCGGAATATTCCGACCAATTCAGGGTGAAAAATGGGGTCAATCCCTCAGCAAAACTGGGATAAAGTTGAGCTAAAAGATCGCGATTTGAAATAAATTCATGAGGAAGTGGTATCTCTTTAGGGTCCACTCCAGCATCTAGGAGTTGGTTAATAGGTAAAGAAACGTGTACTTGGTGTCCTGCCCAAGATAGAGACCCGATTCCTAGTAACCCTGCTAAATGGTGGTTCAACATGGATTCTACATCTTGGAACCAAGCTAATTTTGGAGCAGCTTTGTGATAATGAAACCAACCAGCAAAAAGCATTAACGCTGCAAAGATCAATGCACCAATTGCGGTGCAGTAAAGTTGTAATTCACTAGTTATTCCGGATGCTCGCCAAATCTGGAAGAACCCAGAGGTTATTTGTATTCCTCGAAAACCTCCACCTACATCTCCATTCAAAATTTCTTGACCTACTATTGGCCAAACTACCTGAGCACTGGGTTTGATGTGAGTAGGATCACCCAGCCATGCTTCATAATTGGAGAAACGAGCGCCATGAAAGTACATCCCACTTAGCCAAATAAAGATGATAGCTAGTTGACCAAAATGAGCGCTAAATACTTTGCGAGAGATCTCTTCTAAATCATTGGTATGGCTATCAAAATCGTGAGCATCAGCATGTAGGTTCCAGATCCAAGTGGTAGTATTAGGTCCCTTAGCTAGTGTCTTTGAGAAATGACCAGGTTTAGCCCATTTTTCAAAAGATGTTTTAATAGGATCCCTCTCCACCACGATCTTTACTTCTGGTTCCGGTGAACGAATGATCATTGAGTTCTCCTATTTCCAGACGAGACATGAGAAAAAACCCGCCAACAGGAATTAATTGAACGATTAGATATATGTTTTCAACTCGTTCCTCTCTTTATTTCCTAGTTCAGGACTGGAGCGACTATGATACGGGAAGTCGATCTGAGGCAGGTGTTCAAACTTATTATGACATATTCCATAGGTGCTCAATGGACCGTCAAACGTCTTTCCCCTTTCCCACTGGGTGGAAAAAAGCATTTTTCGGTGTAATATCATCATTTTCATATCCAGATTTATTATACCCATATATCTGGGCCCATATGTCCCAGATCACATTTGGGAATCACAATAACTTTGAAATTATTCATGTTATGTATAAATATTAATGGATCCTTAATAAATTATATCTACGAACGGGATTTACCCCTATTCAAGAGATCCCTTTCATTAACGATCCATAAAAGGTATTCTTTGTTATATTATCAATATATTTTTTATAAAATGACAACGCAATAAAAGGAACTAATTTGATCGAATAGTATGAGACATTTATTTATCCTGGATGGATAAAATATTTTATAATCCATACGATTTACCAGTATGGTAATAGAGAGATTATTATTCTCCAAAACGTCCCGTAATCTTTAACCAATTTTGTGCTTCGATATAATTGCTTGGAGCAAGCGCTATAGCTTGTTTCCAATACTCAGCAGCTTGATCAAACCAAGCCTCCGCAATTTCAGGATCTCCTTGTCGAATGGCCTGTTCTCCTCGGTCGGGATAGGTCAACTTGTAAAAGTTTTCTTCCCTTAGAACCGTACTTGAGAGTTTCCTACCTCATACGGCTCAATTAACTATTCTTTAGTCCTTTACTCAAACTTTCGAAATAGGAGATAGTTCATTGTAAATAAGTTAAGGTTAACTGAAAAAACAGAAAGGGACATGAGTTTAAAACTTCACTATCGATAAATGATAAGGTTTTCTCTTTTCTCCCACCCCCAGAAAGATGAAGTATAGAAACAAAGAGATCTACTTCAGATTATCCGGATATAAGTCTTTTTAAAGGGTAACTATCTATGTTCTGTATAAAAATTTTGAATAGTACTTCCCGTCTGCAACTGGTAGTACTTCACATCTTTCTTTAGGATCCGATGCTACACCGTTGCTCAATAGCCTAATAAATCAATTCTATTACATAAGTTGATTCCTTATTTTTGTCAATGAGCAGATTTGATCGTATCAGCCCGAACTTTCAATAATTGATCTTTATGGTGCTTTCCCCATCAATTTAATTATTTTTTTATCCATGGAATATCCAGGCTCTATTTATCCGTTCATATTTGGGCTCCTATAAGGGATATTCTTTTTACTACAGCTGATAAAACCCGTTCCTTTGGACGGTGCATATGTAGAAAGCCTTTTCTTTTTTCTTTCTCCGTAGTTCTAAACGAATTCATTCTATAGTACAGATAGCCGCACGTAATGACAGATCAAGGCCGTATTATTCAGAGCTTGTGGTAAAGATGGGTTTCGTTCTAATGCCTGGAAATAATATTCCAAAGCCTTAGTATGTTCCCCATTACTCGTGTGGATAAGACCTATATTATATAGTATATAACTTCGATCATAAGGGTCGATTTCCGGTCGCATGGCTTCATAATAATTTTGTAAAGCTTCCGCATATTCCCCTTCGGATTGAGCTGACATCCGTTACGGTCGTTCATTCAATTGAAATGATCTCCGCTACAAAACCGTACATGAGATTTTCACCTCATACGGCTCCTCCTTTTTTTACAGAATAAGGGAAGTAATCCGTTGAATTGGAAAAATAGTCTTACCCCCTATTATGAATTAATAGGAGCTAGTGTATTTCTGATTAATCTCTAGCCATCCTTCTTGCAAAGATTCTTTTCTGAATACCAAGGATGTTAGCTTAGTACTACAAACAGAAGCTCTAACAATTTCTTTGTCCTTAACGCATTGTATTTTAAGGGGATTGTTTACTTCAACAATCTCCGATGGTTCTAGCGGTATCCGAAGTACAAACGAGATGGATGTTTGTTGTCCCAACCATTTTCACTATCCCTTTGTAAAAGGGTCATGTGTATGATAACGAAGCGTTTGTGTTGTCGATTCCCACACGTAGTGCTTTCTCCCCTATGCGTGCCTATCAGATAGGTTTGGCCATTAACACCTATTACATACATAGGTGTAACCTTTCGCTTGATACTAGAATCTCAGAAGATCAAAGCATCTAAGGCTGCATCAATCGGGGATACACGACAGAAAGAATTGTTATATTTCTAAAACTCACCTTCACTAAGCGTAAGTTTTCTTTGACTTAATATCCTGCCATTCCCTAAAACAGAAAAAGAAAAAAATAAAAAATCACACCATCTCTGTAATAGGTAAATGCCTCTTTTTCCCCTGAATCCATTGGGATTATTTGCAATAAAATATCCGCTACAATTGTGAAGGTCTTATCGATAAAATTGTCATTTCTCTGAGATCTAGGCATAGTCAATTAGATATTTTATAATTTCCTTCATTCCCCATACGGAAATGATCCCATGAACAAAATGATTTTCCAACGCACAATAGCATAATAAATTGATTTCCTTTTGATCGTAAAGAAATATGTCCACATTCTAATCCAATTGATTATTCCTAATAGAGAGGGAATATTCGAAAGAGATGTTACTGATGAACAATAAATGTTTATAAATATTCTGATAACTCAATATACTCATTTGCTCGTGATCCGAACGAGCAAACGAGTAATTGAAAGAACCATTTCATAATGGAGAATGAAATAATCATTGTGTGTGCATACCCACATTAACATATAATCTATGGGTAGATATAAATCTTCATGATACAATTTGTACTATTAATCCTTGTCGAAGATTTATTTTATTTGTCTTTATGGAGGATTGAATAAGTACTTTTGCAAAAGAAAGTTATCGTATCTGAACAAAAATAATTTATAAAAACTATATACTAATCTAAAAAGGCTATAATTTGTAATTTTAATTATGTGGATTCAAACCCATAGGAAAGATGGCTGAGCGGTTCAAAGCGTAGCATTGGAACTGCTATGTAGGCTTTTGTTTACCGAGGGTTCGAATCCCTCTCTTTCCGTATATTCACCTTATTCTTTTTTCTATCGTTTTATCAATCTATTGAATCCCATCCCAATAGGATGATCTCATCATCCCGCAACCCCGTTCTATTTCGTGATAGAGGAAATAAAATGAGGAAAACGCCCATCGGTATGGAAAAGTAAAAGAACATTAACGGGCAATCAATGTATTTATTGATAATAACATTGTAATATAACGTACATAGGGACAGATGTGCAGGAATCCTTTTCATTCTCAATTTAAACTCTACGAGAAAAATACTCTACGACTAACAATTCATTAATCTTCAAACTGATCCGTTTATTATCTATTATTTTTTTTACTAATCCAACATATTGTGACTTTTTTTTCAAAAGATTCAAATGGAATGGCACCCTCATTTTATTCTTCTGGGAAAGATTTATATTTTTATTAATGATATTTCTAGATCTTTGTTGATCTTTTATAGAAATTAAATCTTGGGGTTTGCAACGATAACTTGGTATATCTACTATCCGATCATTGACCAGGATATGTCTATGGTTGACTAATTGTCTGGCTCCAGGAATGGTAAGCGCCATACCCAATCGAAAAATAATGTTATCCAAACGCATTTCAAGTAATTGCAATAGGACCTGACTCGTTGAGCCCTTGGCTCTTCTAGCAATACGAACATATTGAAGTAATTGTCGCTCTGTAAGTCCGTAATTAAAACGTACTCTTTGTTTTTCTTTTAGACGAACAGGATATTTCGAAGAGTTAATAGGTTTATAATGTTTTTTCTTGACAAGTCGCTCCCCACTTCTGTTGGGTTTTTTCTTACTGAGTCCTGGTAAAGCTCTCAGACGATTTATTATTTTTAAACGAGGTCCGCGATAACGGGACATAAAAACTCCTTATTTCACGAAATGAAAAAAATAATGCTGGAAAGAGGAATAGTATAAACCGTACGAATACTGTAATTATTTTATATGGATAACGACATTTTTCAATTTTGTTTGGATTGGAGAGGTCCAAACAAAATATGTTCCAATTCATTCATCTCGTTTATAGTTTAAACGGATTATACCATGACAAACCCAGTTGGACTTACGATAATAAAAGGAAGAGTCTTCTCCCTATTTCATAGATCCTAACGAAACATGGTTGATAATGGAAGGAATGAAAATAATTAGAAAAGAGCCAGCTATCGGGAACCGATGACCGTCGCATTACAAGATGCTCTAATCTCTGAGCTAAGCAGGCTCATATGAATGCAGGATGTAAACACATACTTCTTGGTGTGAGATTCAGAGGTCTCTTTGGAATCGTAGCAATTATAGCGAATCGAATTGTAATATTGCAATTCAAATTACAATGGAACATTGTTTGAATTGCAATATTTTTATTAATATAAATATTGATTCACATCAAATAAGAATGGGGCGTGGCCAAGCGGTAAGGCAGCAGGTTTTGGTCCTGTTATTGCGAAGGTTCGAATCCTTTCGTCCCAGAAGAGACAAATAGTCTTTTTGAAAAAACAAAATAATGGTAAATCCAATTCTCATTGCATTTCTAATTTCTTTTAATTTCTCATATATTTAATAGACTATACTTGTAAAAAGTCAATATTATTTCAATAGGTATACAGGGATATTTTTGTGGTGTAGGATGCAAATTGAAATAAAAACTAATTTATGAAATTAGCCTATTGGATGTATGCTGGTCCTGCTCATATTGGAACCCTACGAGTAGCTAGTTCCTTCAAAAATGTTCATGCCATAATGCATGCTCCTCTAGGAGATGACTATTTTAATGTAATGCGTTCTATGTTAGAACGCGAAAGAGATTTTACTGCTGCAACTACTAGCATAGTAGATCGTCACGTACTAGCACGTGGATCTCAAGAAAGAGTTGTGGATAATATTCTCCGCAAATAAATAAGTAAGAATCAATCACTATCAATACACTAGTCCGAATCAAACAAAAGTGGATATAGATAATAATATTGCATAAAAAATTGATAAACGAATATAATGAAATTCATGAGATGCGATTATTATGATGATCTCGTTATCCGAGAAGGGGATATGGCGGAATTGGTAGACGCTACGGACTTAATTGAATTGAGCCTTAGTATGGAAACCTACTAAGTGATAGCTTCCAAATGCAGGGAACCCTGGGATATTTTGAATGGGCAATCCTGAGCCAAATCCGGTTTATAGAAACATAGTTTTCTTTCCTAGAAAAGGATAGGTGCAGAGACTCGACGGAAGCTATTCTAACGAATGAATATCATTTGAATTTGATCCTGTACACTATCTACAGAGTGCCCTCTGTATTTAAAAATTGAAAAAGTGATACCATCCATAAAACAAAACTAACGATTAGAACTTGAGTCGTTCTAGGCTTTTTTTTTTTAGGAGCCTAGCTTCGAAGTGAAGGTAATGACTCATTAAGTAATCCAATTAAGAGCTTCTCTTAGAAATAAAGTGAATTCAATTATTGGAATTAATGATTGGACGAGGATAAAGATAGAGTCCAATTCTACATGTCATTGCAATAACAACAATGCAAATTGCAGTAGGATGAAAATCCGTTGGTTTTATAGACCGTGAGGGTTCAAGTCCCTCTATCCCCATCCGTTTAATTTCCGAATGACAGATGTCTTATTCTTTTGTCAATTCTGACAGCAATTCGGAATTCTCGCTTTTTTTCAAAGAAAAATTATTGGCACTATCTATTAACCCATTATAGTTTTTTAACTATAACTATTAAAAAGGGGAAAAGAAAAAATTCTTTTCCCTTTGTCTTTTTAGTTGCCACGAGTTCAGGTTCTGCGCTAGGATGATGCACAGGGAAGAGCCGGGATAGCTCAGTTGGTAGAGCAGAGGACTGAAAATCCTCGTGCCACCAGTTCAAATCTGGTTCCTGGCATGCGGACTCATCTAGATGGACATGCATAGATTCGTGCATGTAGACATAGATCTACATGCTGGGAAAACATGTTCTATATGGGCCTTTTCTGTTATAATATATTAATTTATAATATTATTAATTATATACTGGAGTTAATATATAGTAACTCCAGAACTCATAAATATGAGAAGATTTGACAGTCGAACTAATTAGAGTTTAATTTAATACTGAAACTATAAATAGTATAAGTCAAATCGGAGCTTTTCTTTTTGTACATGAGATCTGCGTGATAGAAAATTATTGATGTGTGAATCAAATATCGTATTCAAGGATATAGGAGAATATAATTTAATAATAAATTGCTTGCGACCAGAGTCTTATATTTTTCCATTAATAAATGGAAGAAAAGATAGATCTATATCTATCCTATCATTGCAAAAATATAAATTTTTTACTTTTATTCCATTCAATGAGAATCTTGTATTTCATAAAAATCAGGTGCAATATAATCTTTGCGTAAAGGCCAACCAATCCAACTTTCAGGCATCAATATACGTTTGAGACATGGATGACTTTCATAAAGGATTCCCAACATATCATAAGATTCCCGTTCTTGAAAATTAGCACCTTTCCAAATATGGAGAACAGAAGGGATTCTGGGATCTTTTCTTGGGACAAAAACTTTTATACACACCTCTTCGGGTTGATCTGCATTATTCTTTATTCTCGTAAGATGATATACACTAGCTAATGATCCCCCTGGGGATACATCATAGGCACACTGAGAACGGAGATAATTAAAACCATAAACATATAAGGCAACAGCTATAGAAGCCCAATCCTCAGATTTGATCTGTAACGTCTCTGTGCCTTGGTAATCGAAACCCAAAGGTCTATGAGCTAACTTATGTTTGGCGAGCCAAGCAGATAATCGACCCTGCATTTGATTACTCTTTATTGTCAAAGTATCTGTAAAAGTATTTAACATTTCCAATCGAATTAAAAAATTGATTTCCTCTTCGTTACTTTCTACTAACGATTATTCATTCGCAATTAGTCTCGCATTTTATAATTTTTTCAAGGAGTATCTCTGAAATGGATTCAGACGTTTTGGGGAGTATCTCTAAAGTCGATTCAAATTGAGATTCAGAAGATTGATGGGAAAACTTTTCCTCTTCATTTTCAGTATGAATACTGGGTCCAATATTAAACCTATGTTTTCTAATGAAATACCTCTTTCCTTGTTGAGACTCAGTCTTATCTTCAGATAGTTCTCGAGCTATTTTTTCACGAAGTTTTATTATAGCATCTATAATAGCTTCTGGTTTAGGAGGGCAACCAGGCAAATAGATGTCCACAGGAATTAACTTATCTACTCCACGAACGGTACTATAAGAATCTGTACTAAACATTCCTCCTGTAATAGTACAGGCTCCCATAGCAATTACATATTTTGGTTCGGGCATTTGTTCATATAATCTCACTAAAGAAGGAGCCATTTTCATGGTCACAGTTCCAGCTGTTATAAGGAGGTCGGCTTGTCTAGGACTAGATCTTGGTACTAAACCGTAACGATCAAAGTCAAATCGCGAACCTATTAATGAAGCAAATTCGATGAAACAACAACTAGTACCATAAAGGAGCGGCCATAAACTAGAGAGTCTCGCCCAATTTGACAAATCGTTTAGAGTAGTTGAAATTACTGAATTTGGAATTGCTTGATCAAGTAAAGGTGACTCTATAAGATTTATCGCTGGCTTTATGTAATTTTCTACTTCCCTTCTACCACCCCAAAAATTGGAAGTTAAGACCATTCCAATGCTCCTTTTCTCCATGCATAAACTAAACCAATAATTAAGATAAGCACGAAAAAAAAAACTTCTATAAATGTATATATACCCAGAATATCAAAACTCATAGCCCACGGATAAAGAAAGACTGTTTCCACATCAAAAACAACGAAAACTAGAGCAAACATGTAATAACGAATCCTAAATTGGATCCAGGTATCTCCCATTGGTTCTATACCTGATTCGTAACTAGTAGCTTTCTCCGGCCCTTTACTTATGGGGGCCAAAGCTCTGGAAATCGAGAATGCCAGAATCGGAATAAGACTGGATATTACTAAATATATCCAAAAAGTATCATATTCGGATGATATAAACATAAATAGATTCCTGTGAAATAGATAGAATTCTTATATTTTATTGTCAATTTAGACATCGCTCCTATCCCCTCCCCCCGAACAATTGATTCTCATCGATTCATATTAATTCATTTTCGTTCGTGACTTATCAAGAACACGAAATTAATGAAGGTTCAGGGTCGTTGTTTCTAACGATGCGGGATGTGTCAACAAGCTTTATCCATTTATTCCATATTCGGATTGAGTGAGTCTAGAATATGCTATTTGACTTCGATGAACTTATTAATATTAATCTCTCGGAGGAAAATAAAAAAAAAAGGATTATGTATACATAAGCCTAATTCTGCTTGACAATAAAGGACTTTGTCCTATACTTGAACAGGTTATAAGACAAATAGAATATATTTTGAGCATCTCGGATCTATCAATTGAAAGAACATTCCACAGTATTGGGAGAAGATGTTCAAGGGCGAATCAACCTCAGTTTTAAAAAATTTGAAATGAATGATAAAATCAAAGAGATAATTGAAACGCGTGTTGATGCTTCAGTTTAAGTTTATATATACGAATGGAAGGGTTCGGGGAGTTTAATTATTAATAGTATACAGAGCTATTTATACTAAAATAGGGAGAAAAGGATTGACTTACCTTATAAGTCCAACTCGAAGCAAAGAATGAAGATTTTTAAAAACCTGACCAATAATACGTCCTTCCCATATATAAAGAAGTACGATTTATTTTTTCCGTTTGAGAAACGGAGCATCAATTTGATGCTATGTCTTTCTAGACAATTGAAAGACAACGGCTATAATAGGGATTGGTTGGTACCAATCGATCCATAAATCGTACCAAATCTTTAATATATGTGATTATTGTGCATCCGGATTCCGACATGATTTCCGATCTATTGTTTAGTAGAACAGAGATCTCGGGGAATTTTAGAAGACTCTGGGTCGTAGTCTTAAAGAATTTTTTAAAAAAGCAATCCCAAAGTGATTCAAAAGGTTCCCTTTACTTAGGTCTGCCATGCTCAGACATAGATTCACTCAATGGAGTCTCTATCACCTCAAAAGTAATATAATATGACACTTCATACACCTCAAAGTTTATAGATCAAAAAGAATTTTTTATTTGAGGTACCCGTATTTGTACTCATTATGTCTGACATTGAATGCACCCACGATTGATCATATCAACTAGATCTATAGTTTATAGATCTAATACTAACTTAATCTTTGTCATGCTATTGTTCTCCCAATTCATAGAGTAAGGCTATTTCACATAAGATATAGTCTTCTGTGATCGGACTAACCAATAAACTCTCCTGAAAACCATTGGCGCACGTGTAAACGAGGTGCTCCACCAAGCTGAGCTATAGCCCACAGTGTTGAAGGTATACTAACAAAATAGATCACTTTCTGTCAAGGTAGGTGTATATGATACTATTTAGTTAGGGGCATATTGTTTATAATGTTGAATTACGCTTAGAATTGTTTCTAGTTACCGCTCTATCTATGATGATAAATAACCCGCTTAACTCAGTGGTTAGAGTTTCGCTTTCATACGGCGAGAGTCCTTGGTTCAAATCTAATAGTAGATAAAACGATGCCATTAATTACTCAATGGTTAAGTTTTTCTACATTTTTTTCAATTAATCCATTTCCAGATCATTATAGAAGTTGAACAGAGATTTTTAAGTAAATCAAAGTGGTAACTATCAGTGATTATTGACTGATCAACTCATTACAGAACATTTTTGTGTTTTTTTAATTTTTGCTAGTATTAGCAAATTGAATTAATCTCCTTTTTTATATTTTTTTATGAGAACTAATCTTCTTGTTCTTGGGGTTTCCGCACTTGTAGAAAAAAAGGCAGGCCGTATTGCTCAAATCATCGGCCCAGTACTAGATGTTTCTTTTCCTCCAGGTAATATGCCTAGAATTTATAATTCTTTGATAGTTAAGGATAACGATACAACTGGTCAGCCAATTCGTGTTACTTGTGAGGTACAACAATTATTAGGAAATAATAAGGTTAGAGCTGTAGCTATGAGTGCTACAGATGGTTTGATGAGAGGAATGAGAGTAATTGATACAGGAGCTCCACTGAGTGTTCCAGTAGGTGAAACTACTCTTGGGAGAATTTTTAATGTTCTTGGAGAACCTGTCGATGATTTAGGTCCTGTAGGTGCTCTCACAACATCTCCTATTCATAGATCTGCTCCCGCCTTTACACAGTTGGATACCAAATTTTCAATCTTTGAAACAGGCATTAAAGTAGTGGATCTTTTAGCTCCTTACCGCCGTGGGGGAAAAATCGGATTATTCGGGGGAGCTGGAGTGGGTAAAACAGTGTTGATTATGGAGTTAATCAACAACATTGCTAAGGCTCATGGAGGTGTTTCTGTATTTGGCGGAGTAGGAGAGCGTACTCGTGAAGGAAATGATCTTTATAAGGAAATGAAAGAATCAGGAGTAATTAATGAACAAAATATCTCAGAATCCAAGGTAGCTCTGGTCTATGGTCAAATGAATGAACCACCAGGAGCTCGTATGAGAGTTGGGTTAACAGCTCTAACCATGGCTGAATATTTCCGAGATGTCAATAAGCAAAACGTACTCTTATTTATTGACAACATCTTCCGCTTTGTCCAAGCAGGATCAGAGGTATCTGCATTATTAGGCAGAATGCCTTCCGCCGTGGGTTATCAGCCAACTCTTAGCACGGAAATGGGGTCTTTGCAAGAGAGAATCACGTCTACCAAAGACGGATCTATAACCTCCATTCAAGCAGTTTATGTACCTGCAGACGACTTGACTGATCCTGCTCCTGCTACAACATTTGCACATTTAGATGCTACTACTGTACTATCGAGAGGATTAGCTGCCAAGGGAATCTATCCAGCGGTGGATCCGTTAGATTCGACATCAACTATGCTTCAACCTTCGATCGTGGGCGAAGAACATTATGAAACTGCGCAAGGAGTTAAACAAACTTTGCAACGTTATAAGGAACTTCAAGACATTATAGCTATTCTTGGACTGGACGAATTATCAGAAGAAGACCGTTTAATCGTATCAAGAGCACGAAAAATTGAACGGTTTTTGTCACAACCTTTTTTTGTAGCAGAGGTATTCACTGGTTCTCCCGGTAAATATGTGAGTCTAATAGAAACAATTAGAGGTTTTCAAATGATTCTTTCCGGAGAATTAGATGGTCTACCTGAACAGTCTTTTTATTTGGTAGGTAACATTGATGAAGCTACCGCGAAGGCTATGAACTTCAAAGAAATTTAATTTTTTTTAATGAACCTAAATCTTCGTGTACTGACTCCCAATCGAGTTGTTTGGGATTCAGAAGTTCAAGAAATAATCCTAACTACCAACAGTGGTCAAATTGGTGTGTTACCTAACCATACTGCAATTGTAACAGCTTTGGATATAGGAGTAATGAAAGTACGTCTCAATGCACAATGGTCGACTATCGCTTTAATGGGCGGTTTCGCCAAGATAGACAATGATGAAATCACATTATTAGTAAATAGTGCAGAAAGAGGTATTGACATCGATCCTCAAGAGGCTCAGGAAAGTTTTAGATCAGCTAAAGCTGATCTTGCACGAGCTGAAGGTAAGAGACAAGCAATCGAGGCTGATGTAGCTCTCAAAAGAGCTAGAACACTATTAGAGGCTGTTGATGCTATTTTGCCAAAATAAACATTCAATATCTGCAATATGAAGTAGATGGATAACGATCATAAGTAAATGTTCGAGTTGGCCATAACTCGGCATATTTCCCCATATACCCATACCATTTGGGAAATATTGAACTTGAACCATATTCCAATTTTGATTGGTTGTTGTATTCTTTTTTTATATGTACATTTAATTCTTTTTCATCTATATATGTAGACATATCACTTATAGATATATACAAATCTAATTCATGAGCTAGTTTAAGAGCTGAAAAGTCCTCGGGTCAATCGAAATGATAAATTGGGTTGCGTCATACATACATAACATGATACAATATATACATACATAACATGATACAATATTCATTGAAAGTTTTTTTTGCATTTTTTTGGCAATAAGGAACAAAATGAGTATTTGTTTAGAAAATTGATGTAAAACTTATTCTTTATGTTCGACGACCAGGTCGAGTAGACTTCGTTCTTGTAAGAGCTATTAACCAATAAATCACAGGGAGGGACTTATTTATGTCACCAAAAACAGAGACTAAAGCAAGTGTCGGATTCAAAGCTGGTGTTAAAGATTACAGATTAACTTATTATACTCCGGAATATAAGACCAAAGATACTGATATCTTGGCAGCATTCCGAGTAACTCCTCAACCTGGAGTGCCCCCTGAGGAAGCAGGAGCAGCAGTAGCTGCCGAATCTTCCACTGGTACATGGACTACTGTTTGGACCGATGGACTTACGAGTCTTGATCGTTACAAGGGACGATGCTATGATATTGAACCCGTTCCTGGAGAGGAAACTCAATTTATTGCCTATGTAGCTTACCCCTTAGATCTTTTTGAAGAAGGTTCTGTTACTAACCTGTTCACTTCCATTGTAGGTAATGTATTTGGATTCAAAGCCCTACGAGCTCTACGTCTGGAAGATCTGCGAATTCCTCCTGCGTATTCAAAAACTTTCCAAGGCCCACCACATGGTATCCAAGTGGAAAGAGATAAATTAAATAAATATGGTCGTCCTTTGTTGGGATGTACAATCAAACCAAAATTGGGTCTATCTGCCAAGAATTATGGTAGAGCGGTTTACGAATGTCTCCGCGGTGGACTTGATTTTACCAAGGATGATGAAAATGTGAATTCCCAACCATTCATGCGCTGGAGAGATCGTTTCTGCTTTTGTGCAGAAGCACTTTATAAAGCTCAGGCTGAGACGGGTGAGATTAAGGGACATTACTTGAATGCTACTGCAGGTACATGTGAAGAAATGATGAAAAGAGCAGTATTCGCCAGAGAATTGGGAGTTCCTATAGTCATGCATGACTATTTGACTGGAGGTTTTACCGCAAATACTTCGCTGGCTCATTATTGCCGAGACAACGGCCTACTTCTTCACATTCATCGTGCAATGCATGCAGTTATTGACAGACAAAGAAATCATGGTATGCACTTCCGTGTACTGGCTAAAGCACTGCGTATGTCTGGTGGAGATCATATTCACGCTGGTACTGTAGTAGGTAAACTTGAAGGAGAACGAGAAGTCACTTTGGGTTTTGTTGATCTATTGCGTGATGATTTTATTGAAAAAGACCGAAGTCGTGGTATTTATTTCACTCAAGATTGGGTCTCTATGCCGGGTGTCCTGCCTGTAGCTTCAGGAGGTATTCACGTTTGGCATATGCCTGCTTTGACCGAAATCTTTGGTGATGATTCTGTATTACAGTTTGGTGGAGGGACTTTGGGACACCCTTGGGGAAATGCACCAGGTGCAGTAGCTAATCGGGTTGCTTTAGAAGCTTGTGTACAAGCTCGTAATGAAGGACGTGATCTTGCTCGTGAAGGTAATGAAGTGATCCGAGAAGCCACTAAATGGAGTCCTGAACTAGCTGCCGCTTGTGAAGTATGGAAAGAGATCAAATTTGAATTTGATACGATTGATCGCTTGTAATCAAGTAACTTTAATTCGTTTGGTCCCTTAATCGAACTCGGCCCAATCTTTTAAGATTGAGCCGAATACCGAATGGATGGGAATAAATACCTCGGTAGAGGTATTTACCTCTGGATAGAAATCCATTTTATGGATCATTCGATGGGGTTGGTTCTGAGCTCAGGATTCCAATCTTTTCTAGCCCGCGCCCAAAGTGTAGCTTGTATTGGATAAATTAAATCCTCAGAATAGATTATCTATTTTGATATAATCTAGCTAAATGATAGCTAATTCTGAATCAGCTTTACGAAGAAGGATTCTATTTCTATAAGAAAAGAATAGAGTAGAACGAACTATTCTGGAAAGTAAATTTAAAATATCAATTCAACAATCTGGAATTGACAATAACGCATTGTTACGATTTAATTCATATTAAATGGATATTAGGCCCACCATTCATTATTTTTATGAATCATGATTACTTTATTTGATTCATAAATGGTAGTAGATCCTTACTGCTTTTTTTCATAGGTTCTATTTATTCCTCACAACGACCAATTTAATTCAAATCTCATACTAGTTTCTTCATATGGAATAACTGTGTATTCTACTGCAATTGCATATGTCCAAATAGCAAATAAGGGTTGCTAACTCAATGGTAGAGTACTCGGCTTTTAAGTACGACTAACGTCTTTTACACGTTCGGATGAAGTAAAAAATTCGTCCATACCATCGGTAAAGTTAGTAATACTACGACTGATCCTGAAAAGGAAATAAATGGAAAAAGCAGCATGTCGTTCTAACAATCTTGACTTGATGATACTTTATTTTACCTTATTTGATCAGAAGCGGATTTTATCCAAAGCATCAAATATATGGGAAATGTCTATTATCTATATAGATGAATATCGCGATTAAGTCGAGTGAGTCAATGGAGAAAGCTGGATGGCTTGAATCATAAGTAAAACCAGAGGAACGAACTTCTGTTCCTCATTTCAACGAGGAATTCCCTTTACTAATCAGAAGTTAAGAGCATTTTAGTAACCGATAGGGGAAGTTTTTCCCTGTTTTTCCCTGTAGTAGATCAGGGATTTCTACACCCGCAATGAGTCCTAAGTACTCGAAGACAAATGTGTAAGCGAAATAGTGTACTGACCAGGTCAATTTATTCCATGAGTCAGAAGAGCGATTGGACCGCCAAGATAAAAGATTTTCGTTCTTCTTCATGACGAAATGACGAATGAAGATATTTTGTAAAGATAAATTTTGTAAAGATAATATTAAGATAGAGATTCTCTATTCTGTCCTGACTAGATTGCACCATGTATTAATTTAATAATCCAAGAGGTTATTCTAGGGCCCGATATTTTATTAAAATGGATGAGTTCCAAAGAGATGGAAAAAAAAATAGATCTTGGCAACAATGCTTTTTATATCCACTTTTTTTTCGAGAAGATCTTTACGCAATTGCTCATGATCATAATTTAGATAGATCGAGTTCCTCCGAACCGACAGAAATTTTAAATTCTAATTATTTTAGTTTCCTAACTGTAAAACGTTTGATTCGTCGGATACGTCAACAGAATGATTCAATTGTTTTATTCGGGATTTGTGATCCAAATCAATTTATTGATCGCAATAGGAATTCTTATTCTGAATCGGTACTAGAAGGTTTGACAGTTGTCTTGGAAGTTTCGTTCGCAATGCGATCAAAACATTTCCTAGAAGGAATGGATGGATGGAAGAGTATCCGATCCATCCATTCCATATTTCCCCTTATGGAAGATAAATTCCCACATTCCAATTATATATCAGATATACGAGTACCCTACTCGATTCATCCAGAAATTTTGGTTCGGACCTTTCGTCGCTGGATCCGAGATGCTCCTTTTTTGGATCTATTACGATCTATTCTCCATGAATGGAGAAATAGTTTTAGTGCAGAAAATTTGCAGAAAGCTCTGGTTGCACCGGGAGAAAATATGAGGTTTCCCCTGTTCCTGTGGAATTCTTATATATATGAATGCGAATCCTTTTTAGTTCCCCTTCTGAAACGATTTTATACTTCACGATCGTTGTTGTATGGATCTTTTCCCGATCGAACTGATTTTGATCGAAAGATCAAACATATTGTCACATTTCCCGTGAAAATTTCAACGAAAAGGATCTGGTGGATGAAGGATTCTTTCATCCACTATGTGAGATATGGAGAAAGATCGCTTATAGCTCTAAAGGGTACTCACCTCCAAGTAAAAAAATGTAGATATCATCTGTTTCATTTTTGGCAATGTTATTTCCATCTTTGGTCTCAATCGTATAGGGTATCTATTCTTGAATTATCCAGGAATTATTCCTATTTTTTAGGTTTTTTTATTAGGTTTAAAATGAAATCTCTCGTGGTTAGGACCAAAATGATAGATAGTTTATTAACTACCGATCTAATTACCAATGAATTGAATCCAATAGCTCCGATTAGATCAATTCTTCTTTTTTTGGCTAAAGAAAGGTTCTGTGACATCTCAGGGCGGCCAATTAGTAGATTGTCCTGGACCAGTCTATCAGATGATGATATCCTCGATCGATTCGATCGAATTTGGATAAATCTTTTTCATTACTACAGTGGATCCATCAATAAAGATAGTCTTTATCATATAAAGTATATACTTTTACTTTCATGTGCTAAAACTTTAGCCTGTAAACATAAAAGTACGATACGTTTAGTTCGGGAAGAACCAGGTTCGGAACTCTTTACAAAATCGTTCTCAAAAGAACGAGAATTCATTTATTCGTCCTTTTCAAAGACTCGTTCACAGAGAGAACGAATTTGGAATTCAGATATTCTCCAGATAAATCCCCTGGCGAATTCCTACACAATAAACAAATAAAAAACTGATTTTACCAATGAAATGCTAATTAAGAAATTACCTCAATTCATGATCCTATCAATTTTTTCCACCCGGGAATCCAAATGATTAATAAATTAATACATGGAGAAAGCCGTGTGCAATGAAAATTGCAAGCACGGTTTGGGGAGAGATTTTTTTACTTTTAATTAAAAGGAATAGATAATCCACTCCATCCGACGAGCTTCGGGTTCAAGTCCCGGGCAACCCAGATCAATGGGATCCTATTTCTACAGCAGACTTCTGTTTACTGATTCTGGATCCGATCAAATTCATTTTATCTATTGCTCTTGACAAGCAATAAAGTTAACATTGCGCTATTGGGAGATCATCCCGAGAAGTGATCAAGTATTTCTCACTCATAGAAGTGGTTTTCTCAAATCAAATTTAACTATCGTTTTATTCAAAAAGTTAATAATAATTGTGAATATAATTCAGCATTAATTATGATTACCTGGAACCCTAAAGAAGGAATGTGATAGAGCGTATTAATAAATATATACGGGTACAAATATAATGTTAATATTAGTGTTAAATATGCTTACTCCGTAAGCATATAGTTTATGTTAAATGAAAGATACATTAATTTCTATAGAGTATAGATAATCCTATTATTTTTATTCTTTTTGAATCTGGTCGGTTTTTCATCGGGCGAACGACGGGGATTGAACCCGCGCGTGGTGGATTCACAATCCACTGCCTTTGGACCACTTGGCTACGTCCGCCCCAAACCAATAGACAGTCTCTGTCTACGGTCATTCCTTCCAATGAAGGAATTTTATAAGTCCCGGAAACGAACTGGATGGTAAAAGCACCCAACTCATAATTGGGAAATCGGGGTTCAATTCCTGTTGGATGAACAATCCAGAGTTATTGTTCTCTGCTTGCAATAGCTTTTAGACGAAGACGGAAAAAAAGCAGTACCAAACCTTTCATTTTTTTTTAAGGCTTGGTACTGCTTTTTTCCCTTTTCAAGGATTGAAACACACTAACAATCCATCGGATTGATTAATTAGCCGTCTATAAAATGAGCTTCAACAGCAGCTAGATCAAGAGGGAAGTTGTGAGCGTTACGTTCGTGCATAACTTCCATACCAAGGTTAGCACGATTAATGATATCGGCCCAAGTGTTAATTACACGACCTTGACTATCAACAACAGATTGGTTGAAATTGAATCCATTTAAGTTGAAAGCCATAGTGCTGATGCCCAGAGCAGTAAACCAGATACCTACTACTGGCCAAGCAGCTAAAAAGAAATGTAGAGAACGGGAGTTATTGAAACTAGCATATTGAAAGATCAATCGGCCGAAATAACCGTGAGCAGCTACAATATTGTAGGTTTCTCCTTCCTGACCAAATTTGTAACCCGCATTAGCGGACTCGTTTTCGGTAGTTTCCCTGATCAAACTCGAAGTTACCAAGGAACCATGCATAGCACTAAATAGAGAGCCGCCGAATACGCCAGCTACACCTAACATGTGAAATGGATGCATAAGAATATTGTGCTCAGCCTGGAATACGATCATGAAATTGAAAGTACCAGAGATTCCTAGAGGCATACCGTCAGAGAAGCTTCCTTGACCAATAGGGTAGATCAAGAAAACAGCAGTAGCAGCTGCAACAGGAGCTGAATATGCAACAGCAATCCAAGGACGCATACCTAGACGGAAGCTAAGCTCCCACTCACGACCCATGTAGCAAGCTACACCAAGTAGGAAGTGTAGAACGATTAGCTCATAGGGACCACCGTTGTATAGCCATTCATCAACAGACGCTGCTTCCCAGATGGGATAGAAATGCAGACCAATGGCTGCAGAGGTAGGAATAATAGCACCGGAGATAATATTGTTTCCATAAAGAAGAGAACCGGAAACAGGCTCACGAATACCATCAATATCTACTGGAGGAGCTGCAATGAAAGCAATAATAAATACAGAGGTTGCAGTCAATAGGGTAGGAATCATCAATACACCAAACCATCCAATGTAAAGACGGTTTTCGGTGCTAGTGATCCAATCGCAAAAACGATTCCATAGGCTTACGCTTTCGCGTCTTTCTAGAATTGCGGTCATGGTTAGAACTTGGTTGATTTAATCATTAGAAGCTCCCAAGCATACACATATGGCTTGTTATTCAACAGTATAATATGATTCATATATGTATGTCAACCAATATTTTTACATTTTTATGTATTTGTCCGTGATTTTGGTATCATGAAATAAATTTCTATGATATGAAATTAAATGATAAGTGGTTGACGATACATATATTATTATATATATATATAATAATAATATTCCAAAATATAGGAATAAGACAGAAATAGAGATATATTAAAAAAAAATGGAAAAGAACAAAGTTCCTGAAGCGATCGATTGAAGGATCGGAATCTTTCCAAAACTATTTTCCTAGTTATCTCTATTAAAAATGGAGATGACCCCGACTAAATACATACACCACACATATTAATTCATTTGCAGGCAGCAACCGAATTGAATACCAATAACAAACCTATCTTCCCCTCTTACCATTTGCCATGCAGTAAGTTGGTTATCCCATTCAATTAGTTGAACAGAGAAAACTAAGTCTTAATTAGCAGGGGTTCTATCCGCTGCAAACTAGGCAATTTGCCTTCCTCTGAGAATGAAGGAAGGGTCGTGCTTTTCCTTGGCTTCCTCCATTTACTCAAGAAGGAATGAGTTTACTCATTAGATGGAAGAGAACTAGAAAAACAACGTGAAACGATAGAACCTAGTCTAAATCATTATGAATAAATAAGGCAAAGTGAAACTGAAAATTAGATCAAACGAATAACGAATAGTTCGGGAGATCAAAAAGAAATAAAAGGAAATAAAAAGATGAAAATAGCAGTTTATGGAAAAGGAGGAATTGGTAAATCAACGACTAGTTGTAATATTTCAATTGCCCTAGCCAGACGTGGTGAAAAAGTGTTACAAATTGGATGTGATCCCAAACATGATAGTACTTTTACTCTGACAGGATTTTTGATACCTACAATTATAGATACTTTGCAATCCAAGGATTATCATTATGAAGATATTTGGTCCGAAGATGTAATCCATAAGGGTTATGGAGGGGTAGATTGTGTGGAAGCTGGGGGGCCACCAGCAGGAGCTGGATGTGGGGGATATGTGGTAGGGGAGACTGTGAAATTGTTAAAAGAATTAAATGCATTTTACGAATATGATATAATATTATTTGATGTATTAGGCGACGTGGTTTGTGGAGGTTTTGCTGCTCCGTTAAACTATGCAGATTACTGCATCATTATTACAGATAATGGATTTGACGCATTATTTGCAGCTAATCGTATTACTTCCTCTATTAGAGAAAAAGCTCGTACACATCCACTCCGATTAGCAGGCTTGGTTGGAAATCGTACATCTAAACGAGATCTTATCAATAAATATGTAGAAGCCTGCCCAATGCCCGTAATAGAAGTTTTACCTCTTATTGAAGATATTCGAGTTTCGAGAGTCAAGGGAAAAACCTTATTTGAAATGGTTGGATCTGAACCATCTCTTAACTATGTATGTGAATATTATTTAGACATAGCGGATCAAATATTGTCCCAACCAGAAGGTATTGTACCTAAGGAAATTCCAGATCGGGAATTATTCAGTTTACTCTCTGACCTTTATCTCAATCAGGGGAGACATCAACATAATAAGGAAAATTTACTTGGATTTACGACAATTTAATCAACATAATTAATAATAATTTATGTCAGTGAAAATTGATGAAACTCTAACTGTCGAATGTGAGACAGGTAATTATCATACTTTTTGTCCAATTAGCTGTATATCTTGGTTATATCAAAAAATTGAAGACAGTTTCTTTTTAGTCGTGGGCACAAAGACATGTGGTTATTTTCTGCAAAATGCACTTGGAGTTATGATTTTTGCAGAACCCCGCTATGCAATGGCAGAATTGGAAGAAGGAGATATCTCGGCTCAATTGAATGATTATGAAGGGTTAAAAAAACTTTGTATTCGAATAAGAAAAGATAGAGATCCCAGTGTCATCATATGGATAGGTACTTGTACTACAGAAATAATCAAAATGGATTTGGAAGGTATCGCACCCAAATTAGAATGGGAAATTGGAATCCCAATTATAGTGGCAAGAGCGAATGGACTGGATTATGCTTTTACTCAAGGAGAAGATACTGTGCTAGCTGCAATGGCACATCGTTGTCCAGAACCGGAATTTTCCGTTCGTGAACGAAAAGAAACTATCAAAAATTTATTCACTTTTCATTCTATAAAGAAAAAGCAATCGATCGAATATGCAAATCATCCTTCCTTAGTTCTTTTTGGATCTTTGCCGTCCAATGTGGCTTCTCAACTCAATCTAGAATTAAAACGCCAATTCATCAAGGTATCAGGTTGGTTACCTGCTCAAAGATATACTGATCTTCCATCATTGGGTGATGGAGTTTATGTTTGTGGTGTTAACCCATTTTTGAGTCGAACAGCGACAACTTTGATAAGACGCGAAAAATGTGAATTAATTGGAGCTCCTTTTCCTATCGGTCCGGACGGAACGCGTGCTTGGATTGAAAAGATTTGTCCTGTATTTGGTGTTGAGACCCACGGTCTGGAGGAAAGGGAGGCCCGAATATGGGAAAGTTTAAAGGATTATCTTTATTTGGTACGTGGGAAATCCGTCTTTTTTATGGGAGATAATTTGCTAGAAGTATCTCTAGCAAGATTCTTAATCAGATGTGGAATGATCGTTCATGAAATTGGTATTCCGTATATTGATAAACGATATCAAGCTGCTGAATTATCACTTTTACAAGATACATGTATAAAGATGTGTGTACCAATACCACGAATTGTAGAGAAACCAGATAATTCGAATCAAATACGACGCATACGCGAATTACAACCCGACTTAGCTATCACTGGAATGGCTCATGCTAACCCTTTAGAAGCAAGAGGAATAAGTACTAAATGGTCAGTTGAATTTACCTTTGCCCAGATTCATGGGTTTGCCAATGCAAGAGATGTACTTGAATTGGTTACCCGACCCCTAAGACGTCAGAAAAATATAGAAGACTTGGATCGGACCACCTTAGTGAGAAAAAATAACAAGTTTTAAATGAATATCCTATTAATATTAATTCTTGATCAAATTAATTATAATTAGATCCATCTAATTTTATTTAGATTCTCGAAACATATTTTGTAAATATCTAAATAAAACATTTGTTTGTTGTTCGACATGTATTATATATTAAATACATAAATTGTCGATGGTTCGAAATATTTTGTATTGTATATTTTGTATTGTATATTTTGTATATGTTGTATTATAATAACATAACATTTGTTTGTTATGTCGATAGTTCGACCTGTATTGTGTATTAAATACATAAATAAAACATTTGTTTGTTATGTCAATGGTTCGAAATATTTTTATATTTTGAATTGTCGATGGTTCGACATGTATTGTATATTAAATACATAAATTGTCGATGGTTCGACATGTATTGTATATTAAATACATAAATTGTCGATGGTTCGACATGTATTGTATATTAAATACATAAATTGTCGATGGTTCGAAATATTTTGTTTGTCGATGGTTCGAAATATTTTGTTTGTCGATGGTTCGACCTGTATTGTGTATTAAATACATAAATACAATTTAAATATATAAGGTATCAATTCATTTTTTTGATTAAAATTCGTGTATGTGGAAGATAGCATAAATTGATTTCTATAATCATTTCACAATCTCCCATAGAAGTATGAGAGATATAAAACTCATTGATAATATACGTCACCACAGATTTACGTATCAACATTATTTGAATATAATCTAAGATAGAGGTCATTTAATTGACCTTAATGGATCACACATGGTGATAATGGTATGATACAATGGATGTAGACAATTGTATAATTGGTTTCAAAAGATACTTGAACATTTGGTTGGATCACAAATCATGGATAATGGTACTATCCTATGGATATAGGCTCTTGTAGACTCTTGTAGGCTCTTGTAAAAAAAAGATCAATGTAATTGATATTTTATATTGGGATCACATACCTTCAATCATTAAAGAATCAATAAAGTGAAAATACTATCTACCTTTTATATCTTGATACTAAATCAATATTTCAAAATATTAAACCATCAATAACCATTAATATTTTGTATTATTAATGTTAATGACATTTATATATTGAAATAAATATTCAACCTAAACAACAAAGCTAGCTATAAACCTATACCCTAATGGAGGAATTAATTTAATTATGAATGCATATAATTTTAACATGGTTTTGGCCATGATGTCGTATTGGTTACAGACGTTAAGTCCGATGATCCTATTTGGTTTCTATTATGGCTTTTTAACTACATTGCCCGTGAACTTGTCCCAGATATACTATGTCAGTTCGTTACTGTTACAAGAACAATCCAGTATAATTGACAATAGACAAAACAGAATAATGTCTAAAGGAGACATTATTCTCAGCGGTTCTTTTGTAGGACAAATTCTAGTTTTCTTATCCATTTACTTTATACCTATTTATGCAGGACTGTGCAAACCTCATATAATGGCCGCAATGGTTACACCAATCGTGTTATTTATTTGTATAAAATTAATAGTTTCCGATCTAGTGGATCCTGCAATCCACAGTTTTGTTCGTTTGATCAACAATCCAGGAATAGAGTTTTTCCTTGGAGTAATTCTCCAATTGATGAATCCTGCCCTTTTTTTCAGCAAATCTATTTATATTAGATTAGTAAACCTCATGCTATTCCGCTATAGTAACAGTACTTTGTTTCTGCTAAGTACCGCCGCTGGATGGTTAAGCGGACAGCTTCTATTCATCCAAGTGGCAAAAATATTCTGTTTGCGTGTAAATCGTGATTTAGGCTTGCAATCGGTACCAAATTCACGCTTGCAATTGTTAAAAAGACAAAAGCATGTAAGTATAACTTTACAAATGATTTTCGTTGGTTACTTTTTTATTATGTGTCTGGGTAGAACCCCAGTATTTTTAATGACGAAATGGGTCGACACTAGGGCCTTGAGGCAAGGTCCTGAAGAAGAGGAAATGGAGGACACATCAGACGAAGAGGATCTTGATGAAAAATTGAAAAAGATGCCAAAGGCAAAGCCAAAATCCGTTCCCAATACTACAAAATCCGTTCCCAATACTACCAAAAAAAAATTCGTTCCTAAGAAAAGAAAGGAATTGTTTTTGAACGACCTTCTTAAGAAAAAGAAGGAGGACCTTATTAAGAAACAGAAGCAACAAGGCGACGATTTGACTAAAGAGGAAAAAGCCGAGATCTTATCGAATATATTGGTGAAACCGTGGCCCACCATATTTTTCGATTATCGTCGATTTAATCGGCCTATACGGTATGTGCCGATAGGTGATTCAGTCCTTCGCGGTCCTGTTAAAAGCGAAGTCGCTCAGTATTTTTTTGATACTTGTATCAGTGATGGGCGCCGAAGAATTTCCTTCACAGCTCTACCTAGTATGTCTTTCTTTGCGAAAATGATTGACTTCGGAAGTGAAAAGTATTTATCAGATCAGGATCATTTTGATAGATGGATATTTCTAAAAAAAAAACGAAGGAACTACTTAGGCAAAGAGCTTGAAGACCGAGTTAAAGCTCTAAGCAATGGATTTCCTGTTGGAAATGTGGTAGAAAAAAGAGTGAGATTTCCAAGAACCAAAAGTGGAGAGTGCCTTCCAGAAATACATGATCCTTTACTGAGCGGGCCATTCCGTGGGGTGATGAATCAATTTGAATCCCCGTGGATGTTACCTCCAGCAGACGACCTTGGCAAGAAAAAATCGAAATTGAATAACTATAATTCTACCAATGAATTTAGCCGTTGTTCATTCGTTCGAGCAGAAAATGCTAAAGTGAACATCATTGAAAAATGGTGGCTCGAGAAAATACGTATATTTTTGTTCGAAGAAAAAGAAACAAAAAAAATTTTGGATGAGGTTACATTGGAAAAGTTGTCCCAAATTTATTGGGATATCTATCCGAAAGATTCGTTGGAATATGTTTTGAAAACATTGGCCCCAGCGGATCGAGATATAGAAACGGAAATCGCTTTTTGCGATAAAAAAATATATTTAAACTATTTGTTGAATATTTTTCTTCAAACCACGGGTACGAAATGGGAATTGCTTCTTAGTGTCCTTCCTAAGGAACAGCCTAAAGAACAGGCTTTGCTTTTTGAGCAATTGTTTTTAATGAAATCGGAAGAACTCCCAGATTCTATTCTATTTATGGATATTCAGGATATTCCTGAAGAGATTGATCAACTTATTGCTGATGAAGATATTCCTGAAGATATTGTGTATGAGATTTCTCCTGAAGAGATTTCTCAGAAATTGAAATATCTTACTGATCAAGATATACCTCAAGATATTAGGAATGATATTTCTTATAAATTGGAACTTCTTACTGATCGAGATATTGTTAAAGGGATTAGGTATAATATTTCTAAGGAATTGAAACTTCTTCTTGATCAATATATTCCTGAAGATATTTATCAGAAATTTAAAGTTATTTCTGATAAATATAATCCACGGTTTCTCTTTCTTTATAATCAAATAATGAAGAAAAGGGAGTCAAGGAAATCAAAGAATTTTCATAAACCTCGAATTAAAGATTTTTATAAAATGTTTGTGCCTATATGGCCTAGCACAAAAGTATCGGGTGTATATGAGACTTCAACTGTCGAAGATCTCCTCGAGGTTCGTCCAAGAAACGCTAAAAATATGATTATTATCAAACCCTTTGACAAAATTCAAAGAGAAAAACGACAAAGGGAACTAGAAAAACTAAAGGAAAAAGGATTTTTACAAGACTTCTTAACTTCTTCTAAATCCTTAGCTTCTTCTACAATAGAACACTTATTAGCTTCTCCTAAAATAGAAGACTTCTTAGCTTCTTCTAAAATAGAAGGTTTTTTAAAACGGTTCAAAAAAGAAGAAGCTGACGAAGCTGAAGAAGCTGAAGAAGCTGAAGAAAGAAAAGATAATGATGATGAAGAAGATCTTGATCTAGAAGAGGAAAATCTAGGAGATGATGAGGACTTGGAAGCAAAAGATATATATGTTTTTAGTTATCTGCCTGAGGGAGATTTTCGTCGGGACCTAGTCAAGGGAGCCCTACGTTTTCAAAGACGTAAAGTTTCATTGTTGAACATTTTGGCATCAAAACCACAGTCGAGTCTCTTTGTGAGACTAAAGGAGATGCCTAAAAAAGCTATAAAAAGTCGTCTAGAAAGAGAGTCGCAAAAAGTACTTGAACGCATTCGAGACCTAGATGAGGACGAAAGATTTCAATTCTTCAAATCAAAAGTTAAATTAAAGAAGAAGAAATCTATTTTTTCAATATTCCACTCGAAATCTAAATCTATTTTTTCCATATTCAACTCTTTCTGGTCAAGATTAAACAGAGCATACTTAAAGGAAAACGAGCGCCGTCAGAAACAGCATGGATTCGATTGGGAAGTCTTTCATTATGTAAGAGCTGCTATTTTATTTCCTCAATCATATCTTAGAAAAAAACTATATTTGCCAATATTAATAATAGCCAAAAATATTGGTCGTATGTTAGTATTTCAGTTCCCCGAATGGGAGCTGGATTGGGAAAACTTGAGTAACGAAACGCATATCAAATGCAACTTTGATGGTTATGAATTGTCAGACTCAGACCTACCTGATGACTGGTTGAAAGATTATATAAAAGAGGGGATTCAGATCAAGATTTTAAATCCTTTTCGCTTGAGACCTTGGTATGAACCTAACTACCGACTTATTGATACTCAACCTGAATTAATTCAAAGCAATATGAGTTTCTTAACCATGTTCGGAACAGAAATTGACGCACCTTTCGGAAATCCAACAAAAGTGCCTTCTTTTTGGAAACCTATTGTCCAATTGATTTGGAATTATATTGAATTAAAGATAAAATTTGTTAACAAATGGATAAAATTCGTTATCCAATGGATAAAACCATGGATAAAACAATGTATTAAAACCATTGCCCAATGCATTAAAACCATTGCCCAATGCATTAAAACCATTGCCCAATGCATTAAAACCATTGCCCAATGCATTAAGCAATGGGTGAAACCATTAACATCACCGATTAACTCATTTCTAGAAAAACTAAAGACGAAAAAACTAGAGACGAAATATCGAACAGATACTGGAAGTACAGAAAATATTCAAATGAATAAGAAGATTCCTGTACTAATTCGGACTAAACCTACGCCTAATGTGAAATTTTCTATAGAGGTGGAAGTGGAACAGGATACATTGGATCCATTTATAATCGAACCAAATGCAGATCTGGAAGATACAGAATATCCATATGATTGGGATTGGGAAACCATAATGATTCATCGGATCAAACAGATGAAGAGAGAGTATCTGTTTCACTTAGATATTCGCAACAGAATGGAAGCGGATTTCAAAAAGAAAATGGATCAACCTTCTCCTGACATAGGATCCAGATTTAGAAAGGAATTGACTCGAATCAAAATTTGGCTTTTTCTTTTCCGAAAAAAAAGCGTTCGATTTTTCATTAAGAAATTGCCCTATTTTAGGAAGGTGTTTATTCTTACAATGAAATTAAGACTTATTGATCTCCACCTAAGTGTTATTAATCTTATCGAGTCAAATTCACTCTTTTTAATTAAATTAAAAAGTAAATTAATTCAATTAAGGAGTAAATTAATTGAATTAAGGAGTAAATTAATTCAATTAAGGAGTAAATTAATTGAATTAAGGAGTAAATTAATTCAATTAAGGAGTAAATTAATAAAGAATATTGCAGCAATGATGCAAATATTCATAAATAGAATTAGCAAACCAATTACCAACAAAAAGCAAGATTCAAAAAGGAAAATTACCCAAGCATATGTATTTCATAATATATGGCAACAAATAAGGACCATGAAGGGGTTTTATGCGAAGGATTTACTCCAATCCAGAACATCATCTCCTTTAATCAAAAAGGATATCAAAGAATTTTTAGATATACAAGGAATATTGGATTCTAAAGAGCCTCAAGATTTGAGGGTAAAAGATTGGAAACAATGGTTAAAATGGTGTTCTAGGTACATAATAGTGCCACAGAAAAGTGGTAACCGATTTGGATTGAGTCAATTAAAGTCTTTTTTGGGAGAAAAAAGATTTCAGTCTATTGTGGAACGACTCAAGAAAAGGATCAAAAGTCACAGATATAATCTTTTAGCCTATAGTTATTTGGATTATCTGAAGGAGGATACTCATGGGCCTGCCGTACAATATATACAAGAACCAAATCATCAAGCTATTGCCAATTTTAAAAGAACCGGGAAGAATTCCGATTACTCGACAACTAAGAAGAATTCCGATTACTCAACAACTAAGAAGAATTCCGATTACTCGACAACTAAGAAGAATTCCGATTACAAATGTCAATTTTGGCTTTTCCCAAAAATTATAAAAAAAAGAAAAATGGGAAAAAAACTTCATGACCTTTTTCCTCCGGAAATAATTAGAAAATATCTTGGCAAGATAATTGAATTTGAAGAGTTTAAAATACCAGAGGACTTTGATATTGATGCTTATGTGATGGAACTGATAAAAAAAAGCGAAGAAGAAAAACAAAAAAGAAAGGAGGAAAAACAAAGACTTAAGCTAGAACTGGAAGAGAAAAAGAAAGCTCTAGCAAATAGAAAAGACGAGATACGGAAAAAACTGCAAGCGGCAAAGACTCCAGAAGAAGTGAAAAAAATTAAAGAGGGATTAAAGAGAGAGCGTGAAAAAAGGAAAAAGAAAAAGATAGAGGAAAAACGAGCTTTGCTAAGGAAACAACGGAATGAGTATTTAGCTGAAAAAAAAAAAAGACAGGCTGCTCGACGGGCTCATCGAGCTAAAGAAAACAAAGCTCGACGAGATCAAAACTTTAAAAATGTAAGACATACAGATTTTCTAGTTCGAGACTTCTGTGATCTTTATCACAACAAAGTAGACCGTGAGGACCAAGATGAATATCGAATAGATTTAAAAAACAAGATTTTAAAACAAGATACTGAAAGAGAAAACCAAGGGACCGAAAATAGCTGGGATCACGTGAAATTTCGATTGGATAATGAAGACGTAAATAAAGAAAAGAAAGAAAAGAAACAAATGAAAAAAATAATAAAGGCGGAAAGAAAAAAACGAAAGGAGGAAATAAAAAAACAAAAGCAAAAAGAAAAACAAAAAAACAAAATAATAAAGGGGAAAAGAAAAAAACGAAAGGAAATGGAAAAACTAAGAAAGGAGAGAATAAAAAGACAAAAGACACAAAGTTTTTTGTCTTTCCTCCTTAATTACAAAATAGAAAGTGGAAACATTTATAAGAATCAAACGAAAAAAATTTATCAGAATCAAAAAGAAACTAAGAAAGAGAATCAAACTAAGAGAGAGAATCAAACTAAGAAAGAGAATCAAACTAAGAAAGAAACTAAAAAAAAAACTAAGAGAATAGGAAAGAAAAACAATAAGAAAGAAACTAAGAAAGGAGAGAAGAAAGGAAAGAAAGAAACTAAGAAAGGAGAGAAGAAAGGAGAGAAGAAAGGAGAGAAGAAAGGAAAGAAAGAAACTAATAAAGGAGAAAAGACAAAGAAAGATAAATTACAAAAAATAGAAGAAATAAAAAATAAAGAAAAAGAAAAATTAGCAACAGAAAAACGAAAACAAAAAGCCGCGAAAAAATTGGCGCATCGAGAAATGGTGGCAAATGAGTTTCATTGGAACCTCAAGTACAAACTCCATAAGTTGGAGTTAGCTCCCTGGTTTTCCAAGAACAGAAATTCTTTTCGTTTACTAGACCAGAAGAAATTTGGCACTACGCCTCTAATGCCAACCCTGGCACCGATATTGGCAAAGGGAGACATTGACTTAAATTTATTGGAGCTTCTAGTATATATGAGAAGTATTTTCGGGAGGGAGAGTCGTGAAGTGTATTTCGATGGTAGGAATAGTCCATTTTTAAATATTTTTGCGGATCGAATCAAACTGTCTACGCCACTTGTACCGGGGTACTTTAATGACCGATTCCTGATATATAAAATCGCAAGTTGTTTATTGAAATTAAAAAAGAAAGAGATTGATGTAACTATTTTTGATAGATCTGTGCGACACGGAAAAATAAAAACTAGAGAGTATGAAAATGAAAAACTTTCAAGTTCCCTCATTTTCGAACATATTTTAATTCCAAGACGTCGTAGAGAATTTCGAATTTTGAATCGTTTGAATCTAGAAAACGAAAACAATTTAGGTGAAAATACAGGACTTTACAATAGTAAAGACATACAGAATGACGAAGGACTCATGGAAAAAGATGAACATCTTATCATAGATGCAAGACAAAAGATAAGACGTTTTCTTTGGCCTCGTTATCGATTAGAAGATCTTATTTGCATGAATAGATATTGGTGGAATACAAATGATGGGAGTCGATCTGCTATGTTGAGGGTACGTATGTACCCCAAAATAGATCATTGGGACCATATTAAAAATAATTTGTCTGAAATAAAACTCTCAATGAAAAAGATTATTCAAGATTTGTTGAATCATACCAAAAGTTTCTTGGGTTCTTGTAATCCCAGGAAACTTTGGTCTTTTTTTTTACAGAATAAAAACGCGAACTCTTGTTGTAATTCGGACTTTCCTTTGTCCGAACGTCCTTTTGGACGTATCAGGAATCCAAATATTAGAAAATTGAAAAATATGTTAAACTCCCTTTTTAACAAACTTTTCGATTTTCTTAGATTCTTGAATTTACTCCTTGTCAAACTTGATAGGTTTGTAACAAGGAGTAAATGGGGAGTTAGACCCTATTTAACTAAGACTAGGTCTTTTTTAAATAAGGCTAGGTCTTCCGGCCTAAAAGCTTGGGTCCATTTTAAGAGACTTTGGTGTTCCGTAAAGGAACATTGGGAGAAATTTTTAGAGGAAATCACTAATTATTTAAGGAGGTTTAGTTTCCTTTTCCTTATTTATTTAAGGAGGTTTAGGAAACTTTTCTTTATTTATTTAAGGAGGTTTATGAAACTTTTACTTCATTATTTAAGGAGGTTTATGAAAAAGTAATATTGGAGGGAAGACAAATTAAATTCCTGAAGGATATCCAAAAGTTGAAATATAAGGCCCCTAAAATATTAGATGATAAGAAAAAACCCTCGGATGATAAGAATAGGCCCTCCAAATATGGCCAGCTGTTATGTTAACGAGGCTTTAAATCTTCATTTAAGTATGTTTCTACGGGAAGAGAGAGATAATCCATCTCCCGTAGAAACCTTCGGAACGAATCAGAATATATAGACCATAATTGAAAATAAATGGATCTCATTCTTTTTTCTTACTATAAATTAAATAAATCACATTTGAATTCGGAAAATTTTTTTATGATCAAGAATTTGTCCGTTCGTCCCTCTTTGGTTACTAAAAAACAGAGAGGATCTATTGAATATCAAGTATGTTATTTAACCAGTCGAATTAAAAGGCTTACTGAGCATTTAGACCTGCATAGGAGGGACTATTCGTCCCAAAGAGGTTTGTGGAAAATTGTGGGTAAACGTAGGCAACTTCTGATTTATCTGTTCACGAGAGATAGAGTTCGTTACGATAATTTAATCAATCAATTAAATATTCGTGGGCCACGTTAATTTTGAACAAAGTTTTCAGATCCAATTACGGTTTATTAAATTCCGGATCCTAATGAGTTCATAAAAAAACTGGAGAAGAGTTATAATTATGGTTACTACGGATAAAAACCCCATGATGTTAAGTATGGGTCCTCATCATCCATCAATGCATGGTGTTCTTCGACTTATTGTTACTCTAGATGGTGAAGATGTTATTGACTGTGAACCTATATTAGGTTATTTACATCGAGGGATGGAAAAAATTGCTGAAAACCGAACAATTGTCCAATATCTCCCCTATGTAACACGATGGGATTATTTAGCTACTATGTTCACAGAGGCGATAACGGTTAATGCGCCAGAAAGATTGGAAAATATTCAAGTACCTAAAAGGGCTAGCTATATAAGAGTGATTATGCTAGAGTTGAGTCGTATAGCTTCTCATTTGTTATGGCTTGGACCTTTTATGGCTGATATTGGTGCGCAAACTCCTTTCTTTTATATTTTAAGAGAGAGGGAAATGATATATGATTTATTTGAAGCTGCCACGGGCATGCGAATGATGCATAATTATTTCCGTATTGGAGGAGTAGCTGTGGATTTACCCTACGGTTGGATAGATAAATGCTTAGATTTTTGCTATTACTTCTTCCCAAAAGTGACAGAATACGAAAGGCTTATTACACGCAATCCTATCTTTTTGAAACGAGTTGAGGGAGTAGGCATTATTGCTAGAGAAGAAGCAATAGATTGGAGTTTATCAGGACCCATGCTGCGAGCTTCCGGAATCCAATGGGATCTTCGTAAAGTTGATCATTATGAATGTTACGATGAATTAGATTGGGAAATCCAATGGCAAAAAGAAGGAGATTCTTTAGCTCGTTATTTGATTCGAATCGGGGAAATGAAAGAATCTATAAAAATAATTAGACAGGCCCTAGAAGTAATTCCGGGAGGGCCCTATGAGAATTTAGAGATCCGACGTCTCAATAAGGGAAAAGATTCGCAATGGAACAATTTTGAATCTCGATTTATTAGTAAAAAACCTTCCCCTACGTTTGAGTTATCAAAACAAGAACATTATGTTAGAGTAGAAGCTCCCAAAGGAGAATTAGGAATTTTTTTAATAGGAGATGATAATATTTTTCCCTGGAGATGGAAAATCCGACCACCTGGTCTCATTAATTTGCAGATTCTTCCTCAACTGGTTAAAAATATGAAATTGGCCGATATCATGACCATTTTGGGTAGTATAGATATCATTATGGGAGAGGTTGACCGTTAAAATGGCGATTAATACAGCGGATCTCGAAGAACAAGCTATCAATTTATTTTCTCGATTGGGATTTCCAAAAGAGATATCTAGTCTTATATCAATTCTAATTGACATAATTACTCTTCTATTCGGAATTACGACAGGATTATTAGTTATTGTATGGCTCGAAAGAAAAATATCTGCGGGAATACAACAACGTATTGGACCTGAATACGCCGGTCCTTTGGGAATTATTCAAGCTTTGACGGATGGGATCAAACTACTTATAAAAGAGGATATACCCCCATCTAGGGGGGATATTTGGTTATTTAGTATTGGACCAGCGGTAGTGGTCATACCTATTTTTTCAGGTTATTTAGTAATTCCCTTTGGCCGCCACATTGTTCTACTTGATCTTAGTATAGGTGTTTTTTTTTGGATCGCCATTTCAAGTATTGCTCCCCTTGGACTTCTTATAGCAGGATATGGATCAAATAATAAATATTCTTTTTCAGGTGGTCTCCGAGCTGCTGCTCAATCTATTAGTTACGAAATTCCTTTAGCTTTATGTGTGTTATCTATATCTCTACGTGTGATCCGTTGGAATATGAGATATATCTTTCCCTCTTTTTAGGATAGGATAAAAAGGGAAAAAAGTGAATGGGATGAGTATTGATTCTTCATTCCGATCAAAAAACTAGATGGTCATATGGGTGAGATCAAACAGTTTGCAAATCTGCAGTAAGATGATTGAGTCCCATCCCCCATGTACAAGAGTGAAAGCATGCACAATCAATGAAACCCAGTTCATATATTAGTCATTGGGGCCCAGCAGCGGGGAGGCAAAGGAAAAAGTATGAAGTTAATATCATACATACCGAAAATGAAACAAAGGTAGGTGGTGAGAAACACCAAGATATAAAAAAGATTAGTAAAAGATGTTTCCATAGAAATGGGATGACAATAAGGACTTGGCATTGGTAGGGATGATCAAGTAGTACTTCCTCAGAACCCCGATCTAGAATATGTTTCTATCTACTAGAAAAGAATGGCTATCCAGAACGAAGTAATCCTTTACACAGTTTTCCTCTCTCTCACAAAAAAATAGTGAAGGTTAAGATAGGTTCAAAAGCTCCCATTATTGTAGCAGACAGAATCTCATTGGTCTAATTTATAATATGAATATTCTGATGCTTTTTTTCTTTTGGTATTGTGTTTTTTTATTCCTCAATGGCCATTGAGAAGCCGTATGAAGCGAAAGTTTCACGTACGGTTTTGGAATAGAGATAAGAACAGTTATGTTTCTATCGACTATAATTATCCAACAGTTCAAGTACAATTGATATAGTTGAAGCACAGTGCAGATATGGTTTTTTAGGATGGAATTTGTGGCGTCAACCTATAGGGTTTCTAGCTTTTTTCATCTCGTCTCTAGCAGAATGTGAGAGATTGCCCTTTGATCTACCAGAAGCAGAAGAAGAATTGGTAGCGGGTTATCAAACTGAATATTCGGGTATCAAATTTGGTTTATTCTACGTCGCTTCTTACCTAAATCTATTAGCTTCTTCATTCTTTGTAACAGTTCTTTACTTGGGCGGATGGAACTTATCAATTCCATTCATATCCATTTTGGAACATTTTGAATGCGATTCTATTTCTGTAATTAGCGAGGTCTTTAATATAACGATCAGGATCTTAATTCTATTAGCTAAAGCTTATCTTTTCTTATTTATTTCTATCACGGCAAGGTGGACCTTGCCTAGGATAAGAATGGACCAATTATTGGATCTTGGTTGGAAATTTCTTTTACCTATTGCTTTGGGTAATCTATTACTAACAGCTTCTTTCCAACTTATTCTATTGTGACCAACTCTCTCTTCGTGAAGAGGTTCTGCATTCTGCAATAAATTCAAATTTGATAGATCAAATCTATGAAGAGAAAGAATTTTATTATGAATGATTATTCAAGGATATTTGCCACATGTTCTCCACGGTGACTGGGTTTATGAATTATAGTGAACAAGCAATACAGGCTGCGAGATACATTGGTCAAGGTTTTATGATTACCTTATATCACATGAATCGTTTACCTATTACCATTCAATATCCCTATGAAAAATTGATCCCATCAGAACGATTTCGTGGACGGATCCACTTTGAATTTGATAAATGTATTGCTTGTGAAGTATGCGTTCGTGTATGCCCGATTAATCTACCCGTTGTGGATTGGAAAGTCGGAATAGATATTGGGAAAAAACGATTGCAAAGTTATAGTATTGATTTTGGAATTTGTATCTTTTGTGGGAATTGTGTCGAATATTGTCCCACAAATTGTCTGGCGATGACTGAAGAATATGAACTTTCGACCTATGATCGTCATGAATTAAATTATGATCATATTGCTTTAGGACGTTTACCAATATCGGTTATTGAAGATTTAACAATTCGAACAGTTCCGAGTTCTTAATAACTTATTATGTTATGTCTGAAGACAAATTATTAGAATATCCAATAAGGTCATTTTTTTTTAGTGAATGGGATGGAATAATATTGGAACTTATCGTGAACATAATGAATCGACCTGAACAGATATATGATATTATTTTGGCTCCTATAACACTAAGTCTCATATTAGGAGGTCTAGGAGTAGTATTACTTACTAATATAATCTATTCTGCCCTTTCATTGGGGCTAGTTCTTATTTGTATATCCCTATTATATATTATATTGAACGCAGATTTCGTAGCTGTTGCACAAATTCTGATCTACATAGGAGCTGTTAATATTTTGATAATATTCGCCGTAATGTTGATGAATAACCCGAAATATCCCAATTCAGCCCCCCCCTGGACTGTCGGAGATAGCATAACTTCAATAGTTTGTACGAGTCTTTTTTGTTCATTAATTACTATTATCCTGAACATATCATGGTTCGGAATATCTCTGACTCAAAAATCAGATCAAATTTTGGAACGAGATCTAACAAACAATATTCAACGTATTGGGACTCATTTATCCACTGATTTTTTCCTTCCATTCGAACTTATTTCTATAATTCTTCTAGTTGCTCTCATAGGAGCTATTACCATAGCTCGCCGAGAAGAAACAGTTTGAAAATAAAAGTTGTAAATAAAAGCTCTCGTGCGTATTAGTAGCATAGATATAATCTTTGATCTTTTAGATTGCGTAATAACCATTTCATTCTTTAGATAATGGAACAATTATCAACTTAATAGAACTTTTGTTTGTATCTAAAATTGAGGTATGAGGAGTTTCTCTATTATGCTCGAATATGCACTTATTTTAGGTGCTTATTTATTATCTATCGGTATTTATGGACTAGTAACAAGTCGGAACATGGTTAGAGCACTTATGTGTCTTGAGCTAATACTGAATGCGGTTAATTTAAATCTAGTAACATTCTCAGATTTTTTTGATAGTAGGCAAGTAAAGGGGAAGATTTTATCGATCTTTGTTACAGCTATTGCAGCTGCTGAAGCAGCTATTGGATTAGCTATTATTCTGGCAATATATCGTAACAGAAAATCAACTCGTATCGATCAATTTAATTTGTCAAAATGGTAATATCTACATATTCTAAATCTGTATATTTATTTCTATTCTAAATTAGATACTAGGTCTGTTTCTCTAAAAATAAATCTAGATCTATTTTATCGATCTATCTTTATTTTAGAAAGAGCGATATAGTATTACGATCAAGCAATAACATAATTCATATTTACCTCATTATCCAAATGGTCTCTCTAACACGATTAGACCAAAGTCCGGAAAGATGAAAGTTAGACAAATCTTTATCTTTATTAAACAGATAGAACCCGGATCTATCCATATATCACTGATAATACAATCATTGATTTGCTTTATATTAATAATATATCATTATTGGTCATATATTATATAATCTTATACAGTTAAAAACTTTTTACATATTAAAAATGGAGTTCATAGATCCAATGGCACATTCAGTAAAAATTTATGATACATGTATTGGTTGTACCCAGTGTGTACGAGCATGCCCCACAGATGTATTAGAAATGATACCTTGGGAAGGATGTAAAGCTAAGCAAATTGCTTCTGCTCCAAGAACAGAAGATTGCGCAGGTTGTAAGAGGTGTGAATCTGCTTGTCCAACGGATTTCTTAAGTGTACGTGTTTATTTATGGCATGAAACAACTCGCAGTATGGGTCTAGCTTACTGACCCATAAGCACAATAAAAATAGTTAGATCAATCCCATACATATTTTTCATTCTCCTTTTTCTATTTCACTGATCAAAACCCATACTCGAACCATTAAGCATGGGTTTTGATATCGAAAATCTCTTTTCTTTCCATTATGAGTAATTTACCTTGGTTAACAATAATTGTCATTTTGCCCATATCTGCGGGGTTATTAATTCCATTATTTCCCCATAGAGGGAATAAGATGATTCGATGGTATACTCTAGGTATTTGTTTATTAGATCTCCTTTTAATGACCTATACATTCCGTTATCATTATAATTTTTATAATTCATTAATCCAATTGGAAGAGGATTATAATTGGATAAATCTTATTAATCTTCATTGGAAACTGGGAATTGACGGATTTTCCATTGGACTTATTTCATTGACGGGATTTGTAACTACTTTAGCTACTTTAGCTGCTTGGCCAGTTACTCGAAATCCGCGATTGTTGCATTTCTTGATGTTGGCAATGTACAGTGGCCAATTAGGATTATTTGCTTCTCGAGATATTCTACTTTTCTTTCTCATGTGGGAGTTGGAACTAATTCCCGTTTACCTACTTTTATCCATGTGGGGGGGAAAAAGACGTCTATATTCGGCCACAAAATTTATTTTGTATACGGCGGGTGGTTCCATTTTTATCTTAATGGGAGCTTTAAGTATGGGTCTCTATGGATCTCATGGACCAACATTCGATTTCGAAATACTAGCTAAAAAATGTTATCCCATAACACTTGAAATAGTACTCTATTTTGGGTTTTTGATCACTTATGCCATAAAATTGCCAATCTTACCTTTACATACCTGGTTACCAGATACTCATGGGGAAGCACATTATAGTACATGTATGCTTTTGGCCGGAGTTCTATTGAAAATGGGAGGATATGGGTTGATCCGAATTAATATGGAATTGCTACCTCATGCTCATTCTTTGTTTTCACCATGGTTGATAATAATCGGAGCGGTGCAAATTATCTATGCAGCTCTAACTTCTATGGGTCAACGAAATTTGAAAAGGAGGATAGCCTATTCATCAATATCTCATATGGGTTTTGTAATTATAGGAATTGGTTCCATGACAGATACAGGTCTCAATGGAGCCATTTTGCAAATGATTTCTCATGGATTAATTGGTGCTGCACTTTTTTTCTTGGCAGGAACAAGTTATGATAGGATATGTACTCTTTTCCTTGACGAAATGGGAGGAATCGCTATACCAATACCTAAAATCTTTACTATGTTCACTAGCCTTTCAATGGCTTCTTTTGCATTGCCAGGAATGAGTGGTTTCGTAGCAGAATCTATTGTATTTTTGGGAATAATTACTAGTCATAAATATTCTTTGACCTTTCGAATCATTATTACTGTAATAGCGGCAATTGGAGTGATATTAACTCCCATCTATTTATTATCTATGTTACGTCGAATGTTCTATGGATATAAGGTTTTGAATGTCCCAAATCCTTATTTTAAGGATTCAGGACCACGCGAAATTTTTATTTTGATCTGTCTCTTTCTACCAATCATAGGTATTGGTCTTTACCCCGATCTAGTTCTATTTCTGTACAATGATAAGGTAGAAGCTATTTCTTCTCAATTTTTCTATTAATCGTAATAATTTTTTTTTGTTACCTTCCAGATAGAATAGATTGCCAGCTATCTAATAGGCCTACTCTTTTCTTTATGAAATATTCATATAAAAAAAGATAATTGATCTCTAGTTCGAGTTATTTCAAGTAGTGATTTTATACGATTCTGTAATCACCCTTTGAAATAACTTGGACAAACTACCTATTGATCTTACTTATCAATAACATAAGTGACTGTATTGAATCTATCTTATGCCTTATGCAAGCAAATTAATCGTTATAAATGAATCAACCATCCATAGCTATGTAAACCTATTCCTAATAGATCAACCCCCAAATAACAGATCCAAACTATAAAAAATCCTAGAGAAGCCACAATTGCCGGTTTCTCACCTTGCCAACCCCTGTTGATTCTAGTATGTAGATAAATTGCAAATATGGTCCAAGTAATTAATGCCCAAGTCTCTTTTGGATCCCAGCTCCAATAAGATCCCCATGCTTCATTGGCCCATACTGCCCCAGAAAGAATACCTATAGTTAAAAAAGAAAATCCTAAACCAATGCCACGATAACTCCAATTATCTAATTGGTGAGTCAATTTCGACTTACGATAATTCGCAAATCGAAAGCAAAAACTATCTTTCAAATCCTTTTTTTCTTGGTCGTGTGAATACCCATTTTTATTGGGAGATCGTAAACAAGAATTGTCCGCACTCAAAATAATCTTTCGATTTATTTGAGACGTAATAACTAAAAAAGCTATTGATGATAGGGATCCACATAAAAGAGTTGCATAGCTGAGCAATATCATACTTACATGCATCATTAACCAATGAGATTGTAAAGCGGGTACTAACATTGCAGATTGCTGCATTTTATCTGGAAGACCTAAAGTAGCAAAACCATGAGTTAACATGGCACTTGGCGCGGTGATTGCACCTAACCACCAAGCATCCTGGCCTCGTACTTCTATAACTATATGAATCATGGAAGAACTCCATGAAAGGAACATGAATGACTCATACAAATTACTTAACGGCAAATGTCCCGAATAAAGCGAACGATTAACTAATACTCCTGTTATACAAATAAACGTCACTATCATGCCCTTTCCTCCCGAACAACTTAGTTCTTCACTTGGATAAATTAAGGTTCCCCAATAAATGAGAGTGACAACAAAAGTCAGAGAAAAAGAGACATGAGCTGATATATGTTCTAGAGTTATGAATATCATAATAAACCCATCTCTTAATTTGATTTTGAATAGGATCGATGAAAGAAAGATAAAATCGATTGATATGTCATCAATCATATCAACATAGATCGAATAGTGGTACTATCTAAAATTAATATAGATAATTCATAAGAATGCCGCCACTCGGATTCGAACCGAGATGCTCTAGCACTGCTTCCTAAGAGCAGCGTGTCTACCAATTTCACCATGGCGGCTTGGTATTGTCTAGTAACTATATTAGACTATTTTTCCGAGATTGTCAATGGAAATATGTATATAAAATTGTTATCAGCAATGTCCGAATATCAGTTCGGACATTGAATATTAAATGTGATGTTAGTCGTTATAACGGAGCATGGCGCAGTTTGGTAGCGTGCCATCTTGGGGTGATGGAGGTCGCGGGTTCAAATCCTGTTGCTCCGAAACGAACGGCAAACAAGATCGTCTTGATTTAATACGTTCTGCCATTGAACAATATATATATATAAAATAACTAAAAAAAAAGAAAGGAGAAGGAAGGGTTTTATATCATTACTTTCCCATCGTAATGATTCATTCAAAAAATAAAAGCAATATTGGCATAGATAAAATAAAGACAACTAGGATGAATGTAATTCATATATCTTTATTTTTTTTCTTCGATCAATTGTCTTCGCAATTGGACCTTAGAGATTGCGATGTCAATAGGGAGGTAGACATCCCTATAATTTTATTTATAAGATCGAAAAAATATCACAGACTAATTAATCTCTTTAAATACCTACCTGATGATTCATTCCATAGCTTATTTGTTTATTACAAAACACTACGTTTCGATTGAGTTTATTTTCGGCATAGATAGAATCAAATTTTTACATAATAGAGCTACCAGCAACATGTAATGGCGGAGTTGATCCGGGATTCTTAAAACAGAATGATGCACTTTTTTCCTTTCCCACTGGAAAAGGAAAAAAGGGATGGAGGAATGGTTGATAAACCCCTCCCCCATCTTCAAAATTGGTCGGATAGAATGGCTGTAGTGGAACTAATTTATGACCGTGTCCCTTTTGCTCAACCACTATCTCTACCTCAAGGTTCCATCGCTGTTCTCCAGAGTCTTAGAGGGTGTAGTATATTTGCTGGTGTTACATATCCTACAATTCATTGACGGATCTATATTTTATTTGGATGAGTCATAGGATTTATCCTTTGGAAAAACCCCTGGCTGATCTTGATCTAAAAAACAAAAGCTTATCATCATAGTTAGCTAAATAAACGACTTTTGCTGCGGACCGATATGCTTTTTCCTTCCAAACATTGCTACGAATTTTTTTTTTCGATTTAGAGGTACGCTTCTTTGGAACTGCCATAATGAATAATAGTTTCAATTAAATTCATTTATCTAGTTCGATGTGAAGGACATGTATGTACTTATCAATAACGATATAGTTTTTTATGAAGGAAAAAAACTTTAATAAAGATCCAACTCCCTCAATTATTATAATTTAATATTAAATTTATAAATTAATTATAATTTATAATAATGACTCAACCTCTTTTGGTAAATCTGTTCCCACCCCACCCATTTGCCCAAAATGGGTGGAATCTATTACAAATCAAATCAAAATTGAACAATGTATTTATTGTTAATTGTATTTGCGCCTTGTTGTTATTAATAGAACGCATCTTAGTAAATGATCATTTCATCTTTGAAATAGTTATAATATAATATTATTATATTTACTTAACTCTCGCATTTTTTAATTTTTAAACGGAGATGTCTCGGATTAGTAGTAGGAGATCGACACAAATCAATAATACTTAGTTACTTAATCCATTTTTTTAATTAATGATCATAATTATGATGCGGAGTGACGGATAAAAAAAAAGCTAGTTGTTTCTATAAACTCGGAATTGTTAACTTTTCGTTTCAATTCTTACGTATACTACTCATTAATTTTTAGTGGATGGAAAGCAACTATGTAATTTTAACAGATTCAATTTCCTAGGAAATTGAAAATAAAAATATCCAGTCTCCCCAATTGGTTTAATTCTTGTTAAGCTCCATTACTACTATTCATATACAGTATAATTTATTTTATTAAAAAACTTTATCTTTGGTTAATAAAACTAGATTATATTGAATCATTCATAAAATAAAAACGTGCGTGTACACAACTATTGAGTACCTAGACTGAAAACTAGGAACTAGAGTTCCTTCTTGCTCATCTGACAAATATTTGATTAGTATCAGTATTGACCGGTTCAAATCTGGTATTTGCAGAAAAAAAAGATCAAAAAAGGTCAAAGGAATATTAAATCGATGGGATCCCATCCGATATTTTCTCGTTCTTCTTGGTTTGTGACCTATTCTTTTTTTTTATTCTCTCTAGGATCTAGTGGATTGTAAACCAAGAATGTAGAATATAAAATATAATAATGATTTGATCTTCATATGGAATTTCTATATAAATATGCTTGGATCGTGCCTTTCCTTCCGTTTTCAGCTTCTGTACCAATCGTATTAGGATCTTTATTTTTTCCGGGGGCAACTAAGAGTCTTCGCCGTACATGGGCTCTTATTAGCATTTTTCTGCTAAGCGTAGCTATGTTTCTTTCTTTCAATCTGTTCTTGCAACAAATTACCGGTGGTCCCATCCATCGATATTTTTGGTCCTGGATCATCAACAAGAAGTTTTCGCTAGAGTTGGGCTATTTAATTGATCCACTTACTTCTATTATGTTAGTTTTAGTTACAACAGTTGGAACCATGGTTATGATCTACAGTGATAATTATATGTCACATGATAAAGCGTATGCGAGGTTTTTTGGTTATCTCAATTTTTTCAATGCTTCTATGCTAGGACTAGTTATTAGTCCTAATTTACTACAAATATATATTTTTTGGGAATTAGTGGGAATGTGTTCCTATTTATTGATAGGTTTCTGGTTTATGCGACCCAGTGCGGCTAATGCTTGTCAAAAAGCATTTATAACTAATCGTGTGGGGGATTTTGGACTCTTATTAGGAATCCTAGGTTTTTATTGGGTCACGGGTAGTTTCGAATTTCAATATTTGTCCGACAAATTGAACGAATTTATTGCCGTTGATGGAGTTGGTTCATTCTTTGTTACTTCGTGTATTTTTCTCTTATTTTTAGGCCCAGTAGCCAAATCTGCACAATTCCCACTTCATGTATGGTTACCTGATGCTATGGAAGGACCTACTCCTATTTCAGCTCTTATACATGCCGCCACTATGGTAGCAGCAGGCATTTTTCTTGTAGCTCGAGTGTTTCCTCTTTTCAGAGCTCTACCTTCAATAATGAATCTTATCTCTTGGATAGGTGGAATAACAGCTCTATTGGGAGCTACTATGGCTCTCGCTCAAAAAGATCTTAAAAGAGGCTTGGCTTATTCCACTATGTCTCAATTAGGTTATATGATGTTAGCTCTAGGTATAGATTCCTATCAAATCGCCCTGTTTCATTTGATTACACATGCTTATTCTAAGGCATTATTGTTCTTAGGATCTGGATCAGTGATCCATTCCATGGAACCCATTGTTGGATATTGTCCCGGTAAAAGTCAGAATATGGCTCTTATGGGTGGTTTGAGGAAATATATGCCAATTACAGGAATTACTTTTTTTTGGGGGACACTTTCTCTTTCCGGTATTCCACCTTTTGCTTGTTTTTGGTCCAAAGACCAAATTGTTGGTGATAGTAAGTTATATTCACCCATTTTCGGGTGGATAACTTGGTTCACAGCAGGATTAACTGCCTTTTATATGTTTCGTATGTATTTACTTACTTTTGAAGGGGACTTCCGTATAAATTTAGTTAATTCATATAACAACCATATTATATTATATTCGACTTCTATGTGGGGAGAGGAGGAGTCCAGGACATTCAGTAAAGCGAGAGTGGATTCCATGTCGAATCAAATTACAGGAAGGAATAATTCCTTTTCCAAACAAGCATTTCAAATTTCGAATAAAATAGAAGAATTTTTCAAAAAGAAAAAGAACAGGGGTTTGGTTGTCACTTATCCTTTGTTCTATAAAGAATCTTTTGTATACCCGAAAGAATCGAGTAAGGCAATGCTATTGCCTTTAGTTGTATTGGGAATATTTACTCTGTTTGTTGGATTGATAGGAGTTCCTTTTTTTCGAGGCAGAATGAGTTATGAGATATTATCTCAATGGTTTACTTCATCGATGAACCATTTTGATGAGAACCATCCGGACAATTGGTCCGAATCTTTCACAGATGCAATTCCCTCAGTTGGTATAGCATTTCCCGGTATATTGATGGCCTATTTTCTATATAGACCTGTTCACTTCTTATCACAGGATGTACATTATGGAACAAATTCTAAGATTAGGATTATCTCGGACCAATCAATTAATGTTATATATAATTGGTCATATCATCGAGCTTATATAGATAGATATTATGACAGAATCTTGACTAGAGGTGTACGAAAATTAGCTGAAACAAGTTATTCATTTGATCAATGGGCAATTGATGGAATCCCAAATGGAGTAGCTATTTTAGCTCTTTTTGTAGGAGAGGGAATGAGATATCTAGGAGGGGGACGTATATCTTCCTATATATTTGTGTCTTTATTCTGTATATTAATATCTATATTAATAGTTTTAATAACGAATATTTCCATTCCATCCATATAAATAAAGGAGATAAATTGATCCATTATCAGATTTATCATTTTGTGTCCATAAATTCTATCCTTTTTAGAATTGTTCCCTGGATTAATCCATTATTTAAGATAATCGGTATTGTAAATTAATATGAAGTGAATTCATCAATTCATTTAATATGAAAAAGATATAGAGAGAGAAAGGTTATAAAAATATTGAAATGCTGAAAAAGAAAAGACAAATAGTGATTGATATGGCGAAGGTACGATCTCAGATTATTAGATCCATTCTCACACTTTGCCATTTTCCACTACTTCATCTACCAAAATCACCGGACAGATCGAATAAGATTTTGCATATCCTATCAACTAGCCTATGATCGGCTGTATGTTTTACAGAAGGTAAAGAGATGAAAGAAAAGAATCAAGGACCTTCTACTGCTTAATTGAGAGCTATGCACACACAAATAGCAGTTTCAAGTGCTACTCCGCTCTGTCTAATGAATAATGAAGGGTTCGGAAAGATAGATAGGAAAAAAGGCCGGGGATAGAGAGGTCTTTGTTGCCCTTTGGTAGAATAAGCATACTTAGCGCACTGGCAGATCTGCAGCACCGTATCGATTTATCAATATGCATTTCGGGGGGGGGCAGTAAAGAAGATTGTGGTGGTGATGGTTGACCGCCGCCTCCCCCTTGTCCCGGAAGCGGAGAAACAAAGGGGATTGCTATCACGACCTTTTATACCTATAATATAGCCTAGACTATACATAGGCGGGGGGGGTATACGTCAAATTCCACGAATATCAAATTTGGCATCAAGTTTTCCAATCGTTGATGCACTTGTCATAGGTCGGTTCAAAAAACCAAGTCTTGAACACCATATTTCAACCTTCGTTGTTCCTCAGTAGCTCAGTGGTAGAGCAGTCGGCTGTTAACCGATTAGTCGTAGGTTCAAATCCTATTTGAGGAGAGTCTCTCTATTTTTTGTTGATGATATTTGTTGTTCATCAACGAAGTTAGGACTATAAAAAGAGTGTCTGATTTAGACAGCTAGAGTAAATCTCTATTTGTTCCGACACATTCTAGTAAAACTAT